TATTTGACAATTCTTCTCCGCAATATTAACAGTATGCGCCAGGGGGATTCCTCCTCTTATTAACCTTCTACTTCAAAGTAGTAGCCTTTATATGGCTGATTATGCTTCAAAATGAGACGTTCAGAAGGGTAGGATACGTTTGATAACATGGTACTGACTAGGGTAGGTAGTTCGCTCTCCTGTGTTAGCATCGATAAGAGTCAAAGCGGCGCTTTGGAGTACGTTTAGTTGGATTTCGACTTCTTAAATATACGTTGTAAACTGCTCATAACTGGCTCATAACTGGTTCAATATTACTATTTGAAATAGGTAGGGGCGGCCCACTCTTTGAAGTCAAGAAGATCCCGACTCCTGACCCTTTCATTACTTTAGTAGCCCAACGATGAGTGTGTCCTATGAGATTTCCAAAGAGTCTAAGGCTTATTACTTGAGAAAGTAGTGTGAATGTACCTTCTCTTTCTTAGAAATCCACAGAGGTTTACCAACTAGTTCTGCCACTTTATTAGCTACTTGAAGATCCTTCTCGAATTCTGGATTAGAAGCGTATAGTACTTTATTGGTTGTAGGTTGATATGTAAAGAAAAGATACTGCTCTAGTACTTACTTTCCAGCCAGTCGAAAAAGTTGCAGAGAAAGACCTTTGTCTTGAATCTCATAGTTTCTTCATCTACAATCCATAGCCTGACTCCACCATTACTATTCTGTTTTGAGAGTATTGAGAAGCAAGCTCTTTAGTAGTCTTTGCTTAGGTAGTCTCCTTCAGCCGAATCGACTGCGAACGAAGGCTTAGCTTAGTCAATCTGTCTCGTCTGACAAATGCCTGAAATTACTATATCGGAAAAAGTCTTGCCCGGCCTCACTGAGTGGATCTGGTGTCCACACCGTAGCTAGTCCTCAACGCTTTATTGGGGCAGGTGCCCAAGCTTCGTGGTATGGTAGATTCCCTAGTTGCTGGTACAATCGTAGTTTTTTCACCAAACATGAATTAATGAGATTTCTCTAGAATCCCTTTTTCGTCAGAGCTCTATATGGATCAAAGTCATCCGTAGCAAAGAGGACGGCGTCCGGAATTCATAGACCTGACCAACTAAACCAAGACCATATTGGCCTTGGTCGCCTAAGGTGAGAGTTTTTGAGCCCTAATCTGCTCCTGCCCCAGAGTCTTGTTGTCAGCAAATAGCAAGGTTCTTTGTATGCCTCGTTCACTCAGCTCGTTTATTCGTCACGCCCCGGCAGGGATTCATCCACGAAATCTAAGAACTACGGGTGCCAAAAGCAAGGAAGCCTCTTTGGAGGCCTATTATCCAGAAATAGCAGAAAACGTCGGGTTCCAGATTCAGACTATTCAGTCAGAGTCGAGCTCACGAGTCAGCCAGTAATTTACTACAATGGAAGAGAGACTTTTCTTCAGACTGAATTTCATCGTACAGGAGACAAGCAATCAGTATCAGATGGAACTCAGTTTCTGATTCGAGTTAATCAATCACAAGATATTTCTTTTTGAAAGGAGTTCGCCTATTCGCTGTAAAGACCTTTGGAACTTGCCCAGACCAAAATGCCGGCTTTTTCAACATAGAATGACTAATATTGGCAAAGAAGATCAAAATGCATTGACTAGTTTGAACATCACATGCATTTCTGCCCTCCTTCGCTTACACAGTTCCTGGCAATGAATCAGTACCATAGTATAGCAAATCCTTCAATGAATCTCGGCGCTTCCTTTCCCCACTTTTCAGATCACGAAAACCCGATAAGATTAGATAGCAAATCCACCCCTAGAATCATAACAGCGCCGATAGGCTTCCGGCGCATGAATGTTTCAACTCATATTGGTTTGATGAACCAGAAGGAATCAGTTGACTCATAGCCAAGGAAAATGCCCAGCAATCTCCTATCTCGTCTCGAACGAATCAATCTGTTGACCGCTTTTTTTTCCCATGCTCATCCTTGGTGCCAATACTATGAAGAAAACTAGGAACTTTGGACTTCCTTTTCTACAGAAAAAAAAGGTATGAAAGCCTCGATCAAAGAGGATATTTTTGGCTTATCAGTCCCACAGGCCTTTCCTGAATACAGTTCCTCAAAGGACACTTTGTCTTATGATCTATTCCGGGCCTCTTCCTAACAGAAAGAGATGATGAAATTTTGATGTGATTTCGATAGACTGAAATGAGCTAGACAGCATTGAGAGGCCGTATGTGAGTGCAGACCAGAAAATTAGCGAGAAAGTGCATTGAATGCCGTGCTAGGTGCCTCTGGGTCGGTGACAGGTGTGGTAGGTGACCCCGCTTGGCATAGATAGGAAGGAGAGTCGCTCAAAGTGGAGAAAGTCAACTCAGTCAACCTATGATATCTTATATGCCGATGAAAGCAAATCAGAGGGAGGAGGGAACTGGAAGTGCTGTTTTGTTGTCAAAGTCAGGTTATGTAATAGCTGCCTTTTCTAAAGGCAGGAAATTCAGGTTTGTCCCTCGTGTTTGGTTAATCAAGCCCTGATAAAGTCAAGGCAGGATCCGCTGGAAAGGAAAGATAGTCAGATTCGCCTGAAAATGAAATAAACCGAGTCAGCAAAGCAAGGGAATTCATCCAGGGTGCGCTTGGATCGTTTGGAGCTGGATCTGCTAGTCCCGATTCCATAGGATCCGCAGCGAGTGATGATGCTTTGGTAGGGCCAGTATCCGCAAGTCCCGCTGTTGGGGATGAAACTGCTTCAGAGGCCTTTTATTGATCCGTTGGGGCGGTAACAAATGCGCTGGGTGTCAACCGAGGAAATGAAACATAAACATGAACTCGCTTTGCAGATTCAACTAACTCAACCTATTCTTGGACTTACTTACTAGAGTATGGAGAGGAATGTTCTGATTTGATGCGCGAGAACGGGCCTGCCAAGTGAACATTTCAAGAGTCTGGACAGAGAATCTTTCTTTTTTTTTGTTTTGAGCGGATTATTTTCATTCTGGCGGAGGAAGGAAGGAAATATCGAATTTCTTGGCCTCATCCCTTGTTTGATCAGACGTCGAGAGAAAGAGAATTGAAATCAATTGAGAGACAGTGTGAAGCGGCGCATCATCAGGAATGGATTCAATCAACGTATAATGTCTCGATCAAAAACCCGGCGCCCCCTACCAAACAAAGGTAACACTGCTGGGTTCACCGATACCATACATCTCAGTCATCCTGATCATACCCTCTCTTCTGTACTGGGAGTCTACCACTCACTTCTTTTCCACCAAGTGAAAATCCTAAGCCCTCTCTCACGGACTTCTTTCTTCTTATACCTCACCCGCTCTTGCTGTGGATTGAATTCAATGATTTGGTCTGTTGCATTTGAAGAGTTTTCCCTTCTTTGGCTGACTAGTTAGGAATTGCGTCAGTCAGCATATGTTCGCAAGGCTTTCCTCTCTTGGTAAGGGACTGGCTCGTTGGGTCTTATTTCATAGGCATAGGGTTAGTTCGTGATGAGAGTTAGAGGATGGCAAAGAAGGCAAAAAAGCCAATTTCCTGCTCGAGTTATATCCTCATCCCGTGAGAATGCCTTTTTGAGTCGCCCGCCGCTTTTCATGTTTCGTCCTCAAGCCTTGCAGCCGGAACCATCCAGTTCTAGTTTCCGGGTCAGATTTGGAGTCCTACGTCCTCTTTTTCTGGTGTCAACTAATAATGAAGATAGACAGATTGAACGACTGGAAAGACAGCCTTCTTCTCCTATCATCAGGGCCAGAAAGATGAAAATCAAAGCTTTACAGTATGGTCTTTCTTTCCCGAAGCCAGGCTTCGTCGATTCAAAAAACTGGAGTGGTGAGATACGTCCAGAATTGGGAAAGCCTATTCTCTTGGCCTGTCAAAAACACTATCTTAAGTGAATAGAATGTTCGTGAGCTACGGTTCAATTCACTCACTGGAAACCTCTTCTTAGAAAACTCACTCTCTCTCACTGTGAGTACAGGCCTACCGCACGTCCTAAGACAGGCGCTTGAGAAATAGTAATAGTATAGAAATCCAATACTCAAGCTATCTTAGGAAATCTTCTTTCCCAAAGCCAAACCAGGCTCTTCGTGTACGTCGAAGATCCTCCCCTTATTGCTTTGATTCTCTTCTTCCTTTTTGGATGGATATAGATACGAGAACCATATGATACACTATATTAAATGATTAGGCGCTCTTTGAAAGTCACTCTGATGTTAGTGGTCCAGTAAATCCCCACTCACACAGAGATTCCCATGAATATAGGTTTTCTAAGTAACCTGGCATATGCCCCAGCCCTGATCAGAAAAGGCTCTCAGGGCTCTCTCAATCGCTTTTGAGCTGGTCGCTTCTTTCTTTATTTCATAACCTTGCCTCTCTTCTCTCTTTTCAAGCACAGCTTTCAAAGCTGTCAACTCTGCTGTTCTTGTTTACGACTCTACTGCTATTTTTGAATCCGCTGGGATTGGAATGCTCGACCAACTTTCAAAGCCTTTCTTTGCCGAGATGAAAGTGCATTCAGTAGGTGATCCACCTGAAAGGAGATTGGGGAAGGGAGATCGGGATTCAATAGATAGTTCCAGCTTTGATTTCTTTATTCACCTTATTCAGTAGGCGCCGGAAGTTCTCTTTTAAGGCGGCAAAAGTGACGGATTCAATAAATGGTCAAGTTGGATAGGCTCTGGGATAACCGCTCTAGGCCTATAAGCGGATTGCTAGCCGTACCCAGTAACCATTTCATCTCGCTTGTCACCACTATCGTACCAAAAGAATCTTTTTGAATGGACGCTTCTAGCCTGCCTTCTGGCTGGCTACAGATTTTGGTATTCTGAACAAAGCGCCGGAAGCAAAGTGAGTTAGTGCCTTCTCCTCTGTTGTCAGAAGATCAGACACGGGTAGCAATTCCTGAAAATCTAGACCACTCATAAACACGAGTAAAGAAGAGCTGACTCCCTTATGTGGTAGAACCTGCTTGTTCGATCTGCCTATGAACCTTCGCAGATCGTCGACCGGGCGGTATTTGCGCAGTGGTTGTGCGTGAAAGTCTTTGATCCCCACACCGAAAAGATTTTTCCATTCCGAAGAACCACTGGTGACATGGTGAGGAATAGTCAGGGCTTGCTTCTCATGCTGGAAAAAGCATGGCTTTTCTTTCCTACCTACTATTGGATTTGAACCAATGACTCCTGCCGTATGAAAGCAGTACTCTAACCACTGAGTTAAGTAGGTCATTTCTCACCCCCAAAAGACCAAAATGCAAGCCATCCTTATTGTCAAATTACTTATACTATACTGACGTCAGACTATATGCAATACTAATTGAAGTGAAGCAAGACTCCTCTCAGAAATACCACGATCACAGATCAAAGATGACGGATGTTGGGGAATATTTATATATATACGAATATGAATATACCACCAAATTCTATACATGATATAATATTACTCACAAGCACGTTGGGCTACATCTTCCTCGTAGGGAGTCTCGCTTGGGTTCTAACTTCAAACTGAATAAGAGTTCTGACCTATAGGAAGGTTGCTTGGGGTTCAAACCAACTTATCAGGCCGGAATGCCGGTTCTTCTATAATGCCTGCTTCTGGTTTGGAGACGAGGAAAGCAATCCAGTCCAGTCAAGTTCTTGACTTCGGGCGTAGGTTTCAAGTATTCAGTTAAAGCATGGCCTCTCCACAATAAGCTTTTGAAGCTGGTCTTTCTGCCGTACTTCAAATGAATGATAGGAAAACGAAGCAAGGGCTGCTGAGCCAACCTAAGAAATCAATCGTAGTTTATGCACCAACAATTCTCAATGCCAAGGAAAAAGTCCTACATACACAGCAGCAGGGTCAGGGTCCTCCATTAATCTCATTCCTTCCCACTGGATAAGGTGTTAGCGGCTGGGTTTAGCCGGAACGATCTTGAGCCTGCTGATATCGTGATCTCGGGATTCCGCAATTGACGGCTTGTTCTTTCATTTCTGCCTTCCGCAAGGCGAGGAAAAGTGAACTTCATCCTTGCTTCTCTATAACAAAGGGGGTGGTCTTTCTCGAGATATGAAAATAGATCAGAATAAAGAAATGTGTCTGACTTCAGTCTTAATTATGGGGCCGGGTTCTCTGCCATGGTAAGTAGACAGGAGGAGTAGCTCTCTCGACACGTATACAATGTTAGTGAAAGGTCAACTTTTGGCGCATTGGGGGGGGTCGGTCAAGCAGCTAGAAAGACGAAAGTCACAAGTGGAGAAACTTTGTATACGGAAGAGCCTTCCCTCTCGAGTGGATCCAATCCCGAGCCTGAAGAGCCCATTAAAGCGGTACTTGGGCGGCGCTGATGTGCATTCAATCCTTTGATTGCTTGGATACGTTTTTTGGTCCCTCTCTCGGCTACTTTCATTGCTTTCTTTCTTTGCTTTCTTGAACTTCAATGCATACATTACTCGCCTAATTCGACTTTATATTGCCTCCACTACTGAAAAGAAGGGAAAGTCAATCCGCCTACATTACTACTTCTCTCCTTTCACTAATAACTACTACTCTTGTGCTAGCCCCATTGCTTACTACGAGAACTTACTTGACCGGTAGTCCGTCACTTCTTCTTTCTTAACTGCCCTAGCCTATGACCTACTCTTTACTAGTTCGAATTCTCCTGATAAGCCAATCTATTCTTCTTCACTATAAGAGGCAGGTCCTGTCAAAACCTATTTCTTGAATTCAAGAAGGGGAACTGAATATGAAAGTAATAGTACTCCAAGTCGTAGACCTATATTGACTTTCTTCATTCACTTTGGAATTTCTTTCGCAGTAGTCAAAGTCATAGAGTATTCTAAGTCAAATACCTCCACTTATATATATATGATAATAGACATTTGATCACAGACTTTGACTTAACTACCTGACTGGGTTTCACTAAAGCCCTACCTACACTACTGAATTCCATTACACATTCCTGCGTATTAGCTAGCCCCATGCCTGAACTAATTACCACTCTTATAGAAGAAGGCAGAGTAAAGGTCAACCATTTCTTATTATATGAAGAAAACTCACTGGCAATTTGGATCTTTGACTTGAGAATGAACTGTATCACATTCATTATCTAATTTCCACTTCATGATAATATGCATGCGCTTTCTTGACTCAAGGTTTTCTCTTTGACTTTCTTTTTGATTCATTTGCAAAGAGGAGAATTTCTTCTTTGAGAATTGACTGAACATAGGCACCGCTGGGCTAGCAAGGTCGAAGCATGATGCACGCCAAGAACAACCTTCCTAGTGTGGGGCTTAGTTAGACTCTTGGGCGGAGACTCAAAGCTTTTTTTTCTTCACTTCTCCTAGAATCTCTATTTGCCTCTAATAGATATGACTTGTGACTAGGTAAAGGAAAACGTCACTTTCATATTCTATTTATTCACACAAAAGACACGAAAAAAGGTCACTTGCTGATTAAGTCAGACTTAGGTAGGTACCTGGCGCTATTCACTTGATAAGACTACACACAAAGCAAAAAGGAAGGAAAAAGGTCCGGGCGGGCAGAAAACTACATTCCAATCTATTCACAGACATGAAAACACAATAGTCAAGCAGCTTTCTCATTATATTTTATATTCTTGACACACTATAGACATGACGATCGACAAAACTGACTTGATTTGACTACTTTACTTATTGAAGTTCAATAGAAAGACAATAGACATTTCTGAAAAATACGCAATATTCGAAGCTTAACACATGCCTGATTTTGATCATTTACCCTGTGAGACATTACTTTGACCGCTCTTTTGATGGACAAAAAGACCAGAAAAAAGCCATCCAAAATGTAATCACAAATATAAATCCAGAGAAGGCTAAGGAAGAGTTTCGCAGTGCAACTCAAACAAGGTTTTGAAAAAAAGGGATTCAAGGTTTCATGGACAGTATGTGGATCCGGATGATTCAGCAGGTAAATCCTCTCTCTCAATTGAATAGGTCAATGCTTGAGTTTTGATTACCTTTCCTGGTTTTCACTGAGGATTGCAAGACCAGTTTCCGGCACTGTTGACAGATTGAGTTCTTTTTTCTTCTTTTTCTTTCGTCCTTGTTTTGAAGTAAGAATTGATTTATGCCCGCCTTAAAACAACATTTGAAGGTTAGCTTTTACCCTATACTCTAGTCAGAATTCCAAGCTTAACAAGCACTTCATTCCACAAACTCTTTATCCTTGACTACCTATCCCGGCTATCATACCTATTGGTCGAAGTCAGGTAGCTATATGTGAAAATAAAGAAACAACTGCCCGAGAGGGTAACATTGACTTCCGTGGGTTATGCCTTCTTCATTGGCCTGATCTCCCAGAGGCTAGTTCTGCTTTGCTCGCGCTTTTCTTTTCCTGCCGCTCAAGTGGTTTGTTTAGCGTTGAGAGTAAGTAAGTCGTAAGAAGTTTGCCAGTCTCACCTCAATCAAACAAAGGTGGAGGACTTTGAATCAGTCAATAAAGTGATGAGTGAAGCTTTCATTCTCGATGTATTGCATGTATATGGGGAAGAGATGTCCGTCCCAGGGTATACTTTGTTCCCCAAGGGTTCGGTACGCCTTTGATTATCAAAATGAATGACTGTCACTCAAACTTCTATTTATTGGTTTGAGCTTCGTTTAGCCCTGTTCTTTCCATCACCGTACCGACTCGACGGTCCTTTGTGACACTGTGGGTCTCTGTATCAGTCTAGTGAGGTAGAAGGTTTTTTCAGAAGGAAATCTTGACCTCGAAGGATTACGCGCCATTACTCCAAATTCTTCTGTATGTTGTGAGGTCGTCATTCATTCTTCATTCACTTCCAGGAAGAGCTCACATACCTAGTTTTTTTGGACCCAAAGAGCATATGTCTTATTAATTCAAAGACGCGTATACATTTGAAAACCTAGATCATCATTTCACCCAGCTTTTCTTTCACCTTTCTCTGGCCATCACTGATCAAGCTGGTGTCAATGAGAGAAAGAATGTCAAAAACGTTTCCCATGCCTTTCTCGTTTTTGTGTATGAATATTACCACTACTGTAAATTTATTTTCCATTTCCCGGCAGAGACAGAAAAAGTCCATAGAAAGACAAAGCATTTGCTGACGCATGAGCAACCAGTGGAAATGACTTTCTTGTTGATGTTTGGCCTGTACAGATTACCTCCTAGTTAATGGAACGAGCTATCTGTTTGAGGCAGTTGACGAAAGTCAAAATTCTAGGAAGTCAAGTGAAAGAAGGTCTGTTGATATTCAATGGCAGTAACTCACTTGACCTATGATCTTGACTTATGCATATTGAGAAGCTGAGTCGAATCATTCAATGCTTCTAAACAGCATCTGATTCGCTTGTTTGCCCGCTTTCCCTGATCAAACCTACTCACACCCCGGATTCTATCTACCAATGCATTATTCGTTTGCTTGCTTTGACTCAGCTTCGCTTCGGCATCTGTTGAGGACAAATCCACCCTTTCCCACTTGGATGAGGTCAACATCACTGGTTGTTACTGACTTGTCATAATCCTGAGTACAGGGCTTGGGCTAGTAACGACAAATAGTCTGTTTGCAAGGACCTCTTTTCTGTTTTTTCGACTTTGGTGTTAAGCACAGAAAAGAAGGAGATTGACCTACCAAGCTGATCGATTTTCTTTGTGTGTTATACAGTATCAAGTAGAGGAAATGAGTGTGAATACCTCACTGATCTCTTTCTTTGTTCTATCTATCCTCGTGGCTGTCAATGACGTGAAAAACAGTATTAATCAAAGACATTCTTGTGGTGAATACGGAAGTTTGATACGAATCTCACATAGCTGTATGCATTTTTCGTGTTGATTATTTGGCAAGTGATCTTTTTCCAGGAAGAGATGCCAGGGATTGATGATGAACACAGGGTTGGATGGGAATTCTTCATCAAAAACAAGGGTTATGGAGCCAAACAAAAGTCGAGTCATCAGATGATGAGGCCCCTCGTTGATGTTGAGTTGAAGCAGGCTTTTTTCCTAAATATGGAAGCGCCAGGCTAAAGGCAGGCTATAAGTAGGCAGTTTGGTCTTGCTCGAAGAGCTGCTGGCCTTTTGACGGCTTGGCTTCGCTATCCCTCCTATGTATACGTCGGCCTTCAAAGTAGTCTTCCATACCATCATGCCGATGTTATAGTGCGTCAAGCTTCGCCAGAAGCAAGCAAGAGGAGGAAGCGAAGCTTCATAGACAAGGCTCGTTCGGTGCTTGACTGACGAGCTCGTGTAGTCAGGCCTCGCCCTACCCACTGAAAGACTTCAATAAGGGCTTAGACACTCCCCTCGTCAACGAGCGTTAGAGCGAGCGAAGCCTTCCTGGAGCTTCCTCCAACAAGCAAGGGATGAGCGCAGACAGACGCTCAAAGCCGTTGCGCGTTAGCGGCGCATACGTTTTCTCGCTCCCTACAATGGAATTTCCGCTGAAGCTTCCCTGGTTTAGTTGGTTTGTAGGATTAATTGATTGGAGACCCAAGAACCAAAATCCTTCAAAGAAACAGCTTCTACAACGATAGGCATAAAGGCATGATTAGTTCCACAAATCTCACTGCACTGACCATAGTAAACTCCTTCTCGTTGTACCAAAATGGAGGTCTGATTTAAACGACCAGGTACAGCATCACATTTGACACCTAAGGAAGGTACAGCCCAACTATGAAGTACATCAGCAGATGTGATAATCATACGTAGATGAGTTTTGGCTGGTACAACCACTCTATTGTCCACTTCTAATAAACGTAATTGACCTAATTCTAAATCATCTTCTGGAATCATATAACTGTCAAAAGTGAGTGACTGTTCATCGGAACTGTTATAGTCCGAATACTCATAAGTCCAATACCATTGATGTCCAATAGCTTTGATAGTAACGGCTGGATCTACTACTACCTCGTCCATTGAGTATAACAGAGCAAAGGATGGTATAGCAATGAACATCAGGATAATACTCGGAAAAATGGTCCAAATTATCTCGATAGTAGTTCCATGAACAATCCTTTGCGGGATTGGATTCGTTTGCTCGTGGAAATGCCATAAAGCTCGAACCAACATCCATAATACGAAAACCAAAATGAGAATCAGGAAGAAAAAGATATCGTGATGTAAGTCAATGATTCCTTGCATAATAGGTGTCGCTGCGTCTTGAAATCCTAATTGCCATGGTTCCGCTGCATCACAAAAAGCGATTATTCTTCTTATTATTTGGACTGAAGGCAGTGGGCCTTCATTCAAAATCACTTCATTCCAATTCATTGGAATTTATCTTCATTTGATGCTCCGCTCCCTACAAAAAGATCTTGGAGACTGAGAGACTTGGCCTTGGTTTTGCCAACGGAAACTATTCTAAGCCGAGCAGAAAGAGGAAGACGAGAAAGAAAGAAACCAACTACCAAAACAGAGAAACGACAGATGAAAGAAGAGAACGAAGAATTCCTCTATCTATGATATAACTCGATGCATTGATAGAGAATGAGAAGAAGGAGTGGAATGAAAACGGAAGATTTGTTGCTGAGAGCCAGGATGGGTAATCGCTTTTTCCTATTTATGAGAATATATGCACAGAAGTAATGAACTGAGTGCCAAGATGATCTCCTTAAGTCAGCTTTTTTGATCTATCGAAAAGACAATGGTTTTTTGCTATATACGCAATTCTTGATTTCTCTTTCTAAAGAAATGCACCTCATGTATTTCAGTAAATAGCTGAGTACCAACTAGCACTTTTATGCTTTACAGTACACACAGATTCTCTGAGCCCTTAGGTAGAGTGAGACTCCATCTATCTTTGGTAAGAAGTGGGTGACTAAGAAGCCCAAGGGTTAGCAGTCAACATAGGGGATTGGTATTAGTCAAATAGTGAGCTTTCCGGGAGGATTCACTAGGTCTAAAGTAGGACTTGCTATAGGTATATTCACCGATGCATTCTATCTATTGCCTTTGGCAAGCTACTCTCATTTGTCTTTGAATTTGGATTCCTTTATTGCTAATAGGTCAACTACCTGCTGGGATAGGCAAAGGGCACTAGGACAGTATGGGGCAGGCTAGCTAGGTCATGGGTCTGATTGTTATGAGTAAGCTACCTGAGGCTTCCCGAATATAGGTTCAATAGGATGATTTGACCAAATGTATGAAATACGCAATAGGTCAAGTAGGGCATTGGTATACTGAACTCTCCGGCTAGATTCCTGGATTCAGAGATGTCTTTTGGGTCGGATAAAGCTAATAAAGTATGACTTGGTAGTAGTTCTTGAGAGTAGATCATTTCTGGTGTCTGTCGTGTTAACCAATAAGCAGCGACGTACTAGGCTTGGCAAAGAGTAGTAGTCAAGGAGTAGGGAAAGGAGACCCTATATAGCTAGTAAAAGGAGTCAGCAACCTATAGATGACTTTCTGCAATTCACAAAGAGTAGGTAGGTAGGTAAAGGTCCCACTTCTAAGGTTGTGTCATGAAGCTCTGTATTTTGAATACCACTCCCATAACTCGAAATTCACACAGGAAACAGAAAGGTTATTATGTCTAGCTCACCACAACCACAAAGACCTAATTTGTTCACACTGTCAAAATCAATGCTCTACTGATTCCTCTTCCTGAAAGAAAAGACACTGCCTATCACCCCTCCAACCTCTTCTCCACAAGTGGCGCTCTAGTTCATATCCTCTTCCTAGCTTTGTACCCTTACCGACGCCCCTTTTTCGGTGAGTTCATCCCTCTCAACCCTAGCTTACCTATCAACAAATGCCTGCCTATCCCTATGAGCTCTAACAACACCTACAAAAGCTTCTCTCTCCCTTCCAAAGTCTAAGTTCAGTTGCTTACCTATGAGCTTCTTGTTCTTCTTCCGCCTAATATCCGTGAGAGGCCTTGGGCACTAGGGAAAGAACGTATTGGCATTAGTCAAAATAGGACTAGGGAAAGTACAGGGCGGCTAGTTCTTGCTGACGGGACATGGGATTGGCCAGCAGTGGGTAGGTCAGAGTCTCAATATGTAGGTACAGAAAAACCAAAGTAGTCAAGAGTTGATTCATTTGCAATAAAACGTCAAGTATGGATTGCTTAGGTAGTATTTGCTTGGGAGTAGTACACATGCCTTCGGTTTTCTTCTTATCGGTGGTAAGCTAGTATCAGATGAGCAGTGACTTGATTCCTTTGAATAGGACAGAGAGTCAATAGGGAAAGTCTACCGAAACTAGGAGTTGATAGAGGAAATGGCAAATATGCATTCTGGCGCTTCAATAACACAAGCAATTCGGACTCAATCTCCACCCCTTTCAACCCCTCAACCCTACCTTGCCTATGAAATCGAAGCCATAGCCTACGAGACCTACCTTCTCTGGTGATCGCTCCAATTAACTAACTAATCTCCGCCAGGTGTGTAGATGAGTTCAGTTCGTAGTGACCGAAGTCAAAGAAGAAATCCAACTCTGTCTTCAATAATCCCAAGACTAGTAATGAATGCTGCAAGGTTGAGACTTCTGATCCGGGGACTAGCAAGTGCCAGATCCACAGCAGATGGTACATATTCCCGATCATTCCATAATAGATGGTAATAGATTCTACTTCTGCCCAAAAACATGACATGGACCCTACCTTTCACTAATAATAGACTCTCTTTCTTTTATGAAGAAGAAGGACAGAACTTATTGAGCAGAAAGACACTATAGATTAGAATATGCATTGACAAGAACGAAAGTAAGTTGCCACCATTGAGAAAGACGTCAAGATCAAGAACACTTTTTGATCGCGTCAATCTCTTCAATCTAGCGAGAAAGTCTTCATCTTTCAGAGAATTCTCCTTTCACTTACTTCTTTATAAGGCTTTTTCTTTCCAACTAGCAGATAAGAAGGAAGAGAGAAGAAACCGTATCCCAAATCGTTTTGCCCTATTATATATAAGCTGGCCACATGGAAGAAATTCTTTGTGCAGCTATACAAATCTCAGAAGAAAGAATGAGTCTTTACTCTCTCTTTGCTTTGCTTTTCCGAGTGACTAACAATGCGTCTTCGAGATAGGTCATCTCATTCTACTAAGAAGGACAAAGTCAAGAATCAAGTTACTAGGTTGAGGGAGGTTCGCTATGAATTGTATTTCAGTGGTGGGTTGGGAATGAATAGAGATAGGGCTAGCTAGTAAAGCAAAGGTCGGTCGGAAAGAAGTACAGCTAATAGTACGGTTTTCAGGAACAAGACGGTATGCAATCAATTAAAGGATAAAATCAAGGATGTCAATTTGGAGTCTATCTGTCCGTTGCTTCTTCATTCCTGGCTGGCAAGCTCAGTTCTGTTCTAATCACTTGGATTCCCGTACACGAGTACCTTCCTTCAAATAGATAGATTCCCTTTTTTCTGAATATGTCTCGTACTTCTGTAAGCGAATCCCCTCTTTTTATGGCTTGCTTCTTTCGACAGCCAATAAGTCCTGTGCCTTAATGGTGCAATCAGTCTGTCCCTTACCTGTCCATTCAAGCCTTTCAATATCTCGTCTGGCCCTGTCTTCTGTCGTACTCTCCTCTATCGAGAATGGGTCTAAGGCCACTGTCCTGTGGAAAACGGATGCCGCTCTTCTGGTAGCCGTTGTTTGCTTCATCGGTTTCAGTATCCTTTGCTTGGTGAATTTCTTCCCGCTTTTACTTACCTTGATTACTTGACTAACTAATAAGGCGCTCGTTTTTCTTATTAGCACGATAGGTGGCCCTTCTGTTATGAGTGAATCTCGTAGGCTTTTTTCTGGCGCTTTCGTAGGCCTCTTTTCTGTAAGCGGAAGTCCTGTGGGTACTACTACCTTTCGCTAATAAGGCGTCAGAAGGCTTTTCGTTGGATCCTTCCTTTTAGAGATAGGAAAGCGATTCCCTAGTGACATCAAGTAGGCCTTGCTTTTCTAGTCAACTCTTCTCTGAAATTTCCTTTTCCTGTTTGTCAAGCAAGGAATAACCAGCCTGAGGGAAGTATTCGTTAAGCAAATCCGTAAGCAAATAGGGAAAGCAGTGAATCAGTAGGGGGATCACTCTCGTTCGAACTATACGTTTTAGCCACCCTTCTTTTTTCCATGAGCAAACGACTAGAAAAGAAAGAAAAAAAGGTTATGAAATCAAAGCAAGATGAGATCCTTCCTGATTTGAGTCACTTTCGACTCAAGATCTACTTCCTCTACAAAGCTTTCTGGGTTGATAGAATAGAGTACAAGAAGAGTCAAAAATAAAATCAAGTTTCTCTGGACGGAGACGTGAGTGAGGCTGTCTTGCCCTAGCCAAATGAAATAGCCAAAGCATTTGACAAGCAGGAGCTACTTCTATCTAAGAAAAAGTCCATGGGTTCCGTGGATTATTTCATCACTGTGTCTGGCTTCCTGCACCCGGAATTGATCAGAGTGTAACATGAAGACCGACCTTATCAACTATATGAAGATGCACCGGCGTACAGTACTACGTAGTAAGGCTCTCTATCGGGATCACTTCTGATAGGCAAATCGGACGAATGAGTGAAATTCCATTCCTTCTCCTTCCTTGTCAATTCGTTGTGCTTCGAGGACGATCCGATCCAGACGAACCCATAGGTCAAAGGTGAATTGGTTTTTCTCCAGAATGAGCTCTCGTTTTTTCGTTTCAGGCTTGTTCAGTCAGCCTTGGACACGAGGAACCTGTGCTTGCTACAGTCAAACACTTTTCCATCGCAAACCCTGTGATAGTCTACTTCAAAGTAGATGGTTCGCATCCGGCCCAGCCCATTTGTGTAAGCTGAGAGGTAGTCTACTTAACAGGTTGGCGAGTAGCTAGTTGAGAAGATTTGGTCTCATTGCGGCACTTCCTGCCCCGGCGAACAAAGAGGAATGATTTTCAAGTAGTCTCAGTCTCCAATGAGTCAAGAAAGAAAAGAGAATTGTTGAGTAGCGATGCTGCCTATATGTTTATCCAGAAGTCAGTCATATCTTTTTTGAAGATGAAGACTAAGGGTATGCACTTCTTTCAACTTCAATCAACCAAAGACAGAAAGAGTTCAACCAGGCGCGCCAGGTCCAGAGTGGTTATCTGGCTCCCAATCAAGCTAGATTTGGTACTGAATATTCTCATATATCAAGTCAAATGAAATCTTCCTGCCAGAAGGAATGACCGAGAAGATAAGTAATAGAGTCTCGAAATCCTGTAACTAGCGAATCCACTTTCTTTCACTCAGAGATAGTACCTGTCGTTTGGTTCAGTGAGACTATTTGCTCACTCACTATCACCATTCTGCTAACTGACTCTATTTGAATATGTACATACACCAACGTCAAAAAAATGATTCCTTCATGGGTAGAAAAGCGATGACAATGACAAGAAAGCTTTGGATTCGTTAACTGAACATATAAGAAGCCTGAGGCCAATTCTAGTTAGTTAGTATGCGGGCGAGGGATCCTATTTGGCCAGTTAGCTCTCTTCTTCACCAACATAGTCAGCGGGCGTGTATGCCCTTCTTGTCCGGAACCACCAGTGCTAGGAATTTCTACAGATGGCCAGGGGAGTACCAAAAAAGAGTCACCTGAGCAGCCCTGGCGATCTTGATCCGCTTTGATTGGTAGGGCATGGTGATGCGGAATTCAGGTTAGCCAACGACGAATGAGAGAGAGCACAAGTAAGGAACCATATTGACACAGTATCTTCCGTACGAGACTCTTAGAAATCGGAGTATGTATTATACCCCAGCTACGAAAAGGTTGAGCCATTTCATCTTGAGGCGCTTTGTGCTGCTGTTGACTCAGTCTATGAGAATCCGCTTCTTAGTGTTCCTATTAGTCAGAGAGAGGTGGAATCAATTCAACGCCGAATCATGACCGGTCAATATGTGTTCTTGCCATTGAATGTGAAGTTCGTTAATAAGAATGATCCCACTTCTCAAGAGCCGGAAATTAGATGGGGATATTGGCCTACTGAGATAATGGTTTCGACTGATTATTGTGTAGATCCGGATGTCTCAATGCTCTAGCTTACCTGGTACTTGAGTAGGCTGTCTCAATGCCCTACCAACTCTCATCTTCCAACTAGCTTCTTCTTTTGTTTGACAGGACAGGGAGTTGACTGTAGCAAGGGGCATTCATCCTACCAAGCTGAACGGAGTTCTTGGAATGGCTAGAGACAGACTCTAGATATAGAGCTAGGACTGAGACTTCCTCTTTCTTCTTAATAGGGCATACTCCTTCTATTCATTGCCTGCTTTTCCTTTATGGACTGCAGGAAGCTACTTGAGATTGGAAGGACTGCTCTACAACTCAAGGGCTGCTCGTAAACTAAAGGAATGAGGTTACCTACTTAGGGACGTTGAGATTGAAAGAAATGAAAATGGATTGTCGGACTTTTTATACACAAACTCCGAAACCACCTCTCATTTCATCTATCAATTGAAATCTTTCTTAACCATACGATGATTTGAGTCATTGCGATTCAAAAAGTATGGACGGGAGATCGACGTAGTTTGTTGAGACCTTTCTTTCACTGTAAACAGTTACCGGGTCCTCTAGAGTTGGGACTGAGGTAGTGACTCGCTCATATGCAAGAGACTTAGTAGTTGAGACGAAGCGAATCCCTAGCTCTTCCACTCAAAGGTAGCCAAAGCAAAGAAAGAGACGTATGAAAGCCTGCCCCGCCCCAATCGAGACTAGCGAACAAAGGAAAGACTCAATTACCTGCTTGATGGATCCCCCCTTGATGAGAAGGAAGATAAGTGAAGTGGAAGACAGGGGAATAGCATTGAATTGAATACAGTAATTCCACTGTCCTTGAAAGCAAGAGTTGTCAACGATGCCGAATCTACTGCCTTGCCTGCCTCAGTCAAGTACGGAGCAAGAGAGGAGGATTCCATGGCTCCCTCTCTTTACCATCACTGGCTCACTTTTCCCTCTCTTGAATAGAACAGGCTATCTAACCACCATTCCATTCCTATCGTTAGACTTTCTGCTTGTCACCTCGGTTCCTGTAGGAAGAAAGTAGAACAGTCAGTTCGGTTCCTTACGGTGGCTTTTCTACTCTCTTCATTCTAGCTCCGTTGCCCTCTCTTGAGAATGCTCTGCTCATTGAGTCCCTTTTGAGTGAGGTTGCATTCTCTATGGTGATTGTATCCAAGTTGAGTATCAGTGGGTATGGTGTTAGGGTCCCTATTGAGTCAAGTCTCAGCCCCTCTGTTTGCCCCCTCTTCTCCTTAGTCTCTTCTTCCCGAATACCAAGAATGAGGAAGGCAAGTCAGTTGTCATGTTCCGAGTGAGCAAGTCACTACTAGTGGAGTTACGAGCACTAGAAGGAGCTCTCGCCCTTATACGTTTCTGGCTGGGAAAGCAGCCTTGTTGATTTAATTGCCTTGACTGGCGCTGGCGCTTTCTATAGATAGATCCGAATATAGTCGTCGTCGAAATCAGAATGGGAGAGATAAGGTAGCCAGAATAGAATAGAGTATTCCTTAAAGACCTATGAGCATAGTTTCAATAGTCTCGTCTTGAATAAGCTGGTATATAGTATGGAATGAAAGGAACTTAGTTCGTATATTTGATGATTGAAAGGAACTTCCGACATTAGCATATCACGTATACCAAAAAATAACCAACCGTACACTTTGTGTAGAAAAAGAAAGTCTCGATCGACAGCGACTGACTTGAGCTTAGAAGTAGGCATATGGGAAGTGACACAAAGATGACTTCTCGGTTGGCCTAAGCTTACTCGATTCTCTTCTTTCCAATATCATATACGCCTAGTGAAATGCATCTATTTCCTCTCCTCGTTGTGTCTCGTGTTCAGCCTGTCGAGAAGAGAAGCGCTCGCAGTCCTCCAAACTTCTAGGTGAGATCTCCGCCTACGAGACAAATACGAAGCATCAAGCCTATATCTTTCTTTCTTCATATTCCCTGATTTCGGAAAGTGATATGAGGTACCGCGTCAATAAATTCCATCTTGACCAAAACGAGAAAAGGAAAGTCTATCAAATTAGTCAAAGCGTTTGTTGTCAGTTACTATTCAGGCATTCGTATATTTCTTTCAGTCTTATGGGACTTTATTCATAAAATACCATCCCTAGGGTTGGTTACCGGCTGTAGACAAGTAGGCCATCAAAGAAGATCTTCGCCCAGGTCATCCATGTTCACTCTTTTTCGGCATAAACGAAGGGCTAGTAGTTCATTCTCAGCACCCTCCCTCCTGAGCTGGATGGCTTGCTTTTTCTCCTGATCCCTGTCCGAGGTCAGGGCTGGCTTGGGCTAACCTGAAGCAGTTGACTTGACTCGCCCAAAGCTAGGTTGTATTGAAAGATTTGCTTGCCCGGCCTCGAATCGAGGGGCTCCCCCCGTACCTCATCAGTCGACTGACTCTTCCTGGCTGCTGGAGTGAAGGAGTTTCGGCCTGCCTCTCTTATGAGAACAAATTCTCCTTTGGTTTGTGGAAGAGAAAGAAGTTCATGCTTACTCTCTTCCATCCGCAAATATTGCACCGGCTCGGCTGACAAACCTGGGTTCCGCATCTGCTAATGATGATGTTTCAGTCCCCCGCCCATACGAAATATACTTCCGAGTCGAAGGAATGTACTTCCACCGATCACGATCAAAGGTCGGCCTCCGAGTTCCAAGCCAACTTAACGGGACAAAAAAGCCAATGATGATTGACTTCCGCCCGCGTTGAAAGATGCCTGACGACTTATATAGAGAATAGCGTGGCAAAGCTGCCAAAGCTTAATAGGCTTCCTTGCCAGGCCCATCCGCACCACCTCTTTCTGCTCCCGTCATGGATGATGAAGTTTCATCCGCTTTCTCACCCGCAAACTCGGATCCCGCCACATCAAAAGCTAGTGCACGCCTCGAGCTTAATCTAGAGTTCCGGAGTGGGGGAAATTCGGCAAATTCCACCTTTTCAGCAACGAAGGACAAAGTCTGAGTTTTCCTTTCGGGTTCGCCAATTCCTGCTTCAGATGAACGCTTTCCATAGTAATGAATTCAGCTGACTATAGGTGTGGATCTTCAATTCAGCAACTGATTGATTTGCCAGCAGAAGCCAATGCGCGGGAATTGATATATATCTGATTGGATTGATTTTCCTCGACTTTCGACGTCTTGCTTTTCTGGCCTCTTCTTCCTAACAGAAAGAGATTATGCCAAGAATCCAGAAAGCCTCTACTCGTACGAAGAAGTTCCATGCCCGTCCTTTCATCCTCAAAGCCAGCCCCAAGATAAGGATGGGAGGAAATTGATTTGAATCTGAGAAGGATCCAGCTCTACGAGGCAATTGCATGATCGAATCGGAAGAATCAAGCACATATCCTACTGAGAATTGTCACATCCCCTGGAATAAGCAAGCAAAGGAGTCTGCCGAGGCATCTGAGAGAGCTGATTCACCAACAGTCAAAGAGTAGGATTTCGACTGGCTAGAGAAAAGTCGGCAAATTTCCATCCTTGTCAACAAAGCCCGACAATTCGTCTCACTCTTGATATGTCTGTCTCTGGTCTCTTTCAGCAGTTATAAATTCTGAACGTTAAGATGGCTTTGATTTCCAATTACGTGAGGGGTTAGACAATTGCTGGAAATACTGATTGGCTTTGAAGAAAGGGCGGGCTTTTTTTGAGCTCTTGGTGAGAATAAAGCTACCAGTACCAGTCAGGTCGGTGCCTAAAGAGCTACTGCCCAAAACAAAAGTAGTCAAATCCAGACGTCAAATAATAAGAAAGTCTATTCAGTGCCTGTGGAATTGGGGTCAATACCTGCCTTTGACTCCGACTTTGACTGATCGTCTGCCAATGGGTATCGAAGTGGGGGCGCGGACGCATTCTTCGAGGCAGACAGATTCTCCTTATTCAACAGATGAATGTCAGTCAGTTGAGTGTACTACTTCTGGTGAAAAGAGCTCCTCAGAGCGAAAGACACTCTTTGAACGGATTACTACCCAGCGAGAAACTACGGCACGTTTCGAGTGCCGAGTGCCGAGCTATATAAGAGAAAGGCGAGCAATATATACAGAGCTCACGACTTCTATATATCATATCAAGTACCGACTTCCGACTTACGAGCTCTTTGCTTATTATTTCTCGAGTGGGAAAGAATTTGGAGAAAGTCTTTTTCCTTACTACCAGAGGAAAAGCTTACAACATTTCACCCGGATAGAAAGATTGAGGAAGGTCACATCTGTCAATACCGGCATCCATGCTTTGAGATAGATATAATAACTTCCTTACCGAAAGAAAGTTCTCAGATCAGATGGACAGACTGCCAGATAGACAGTCGGGAAAGGTGACCTAGTTACACAACCTTGTTCGAACGATTTCTCTATCGCACTCTCTCACATATATATATGAGCGAAAGACATGGTTGGTTGTGGATGTGAGTCCGCTTGGCCCCGGAATGGCTTACTGAACAGAGTGGAATTGATGTGAAAAATGAAATTGCGTAGTTCGGGTGTTCTGGTCTCACTTTACTTTTGATCTGGTATGTGGTATTTCAGACTTTGATTCCTTGAGTCAATCAAAAAAAAGTAACAATAGAAACTCGTTCTATGAGTTGATGTCAAAAAAGAAAAGATATCAATGAATGACTGAAGGCAGTAGTAGCAATAAATACCGCCAGAACTCTTCCACTATGCTGGCCGGAAGAAATGATTTCAATGGCCAGAGACTGATTGATTCAAGCTATGCTATGAACTCAAGAACATAGGAGTGCGGAATAGGGTTCTCCAGAAGCTAGCCTACCTTTCTCTTTGCCACATTGCTTGCATCGTTCAGTTCCATTTATGAGATCATTCTTTCTGTTAGAGATCTTTCTGCATCCAATTTTCCTAATCCTGTCCAAAGAAAGGGGAAAGATGAAGCCTAATTAGGTGCTTTACCTGAGCCTTCACATCAAATTAGACCCGAGCCTTCCCCTGCACCACCTAAGCCTCAAACTCGAACTCACCAAAGGTCCACTCGATCCATGACTAGAGTGCGGGAGCAGCCCACTTCGTTACTTGCGTATACTTCTCTTTTTCTTCCTATTGAAGCCCGTAGTTTGAATGAGGCTATGCAAGATGCAGGTTGGCGTGCTGCAATGGAAGAGGAGTACCATGCTCTTTTGGAACATGATACTTGGGAGTTGGTTCCTGCTCCGTCTGGTAAACACTTGATCGGTTGAAAATGGGTATATAAGGTCAAAGAAAAGGCGGATGGATCATTGGAGCGCTTGAAAGCTCGTCTTCTTGCAAAAGTCAGGATATAACAGCGGGGCGTTGATTTCGAGGAAACCTGAACGACCTTATCAAACTGGCATTACTTAGCCGAAAAAAAGATATGAAAGTTCTTTTGAGCTTCTATTTGGTGTCCGCGCAGATCTACAGGTCATTTTGTCTTTCCACCGACAGCTATTTTGTTGGAAATAATAAGGGGGTCTTATCTTCAGATTCAGCTTGACCTAGGGTAGGGTAGGGAGTGCATAATTTATCAATTTCTCACTGATCACGTTTGTTTACTTAACCAAAGAAAGTGACCTGCCCCTAGTCCTACTTCACTGTCCGTCGCCTTCCGACGCCCCATGTTCTGTCCGACTTGGAATTTCGATCATTCTGCGGTTTGATTGTAGAGCTCAGTCAGTGTTATACTCGAGTGTGAAGTCAAGTAGCGTTTATGTTTTCCGACTTGATGTTTCTCTTTCTTTTTGATCAACTATTTGTTCCCATGGAAGGTTATTCTTTCATCTCCCAGCTAGAATTTCCTGGTTGACGTACCACCACAGTCTTTTCCACATTAGAAAAACAAAACCTTTTCTTAATCCAATAAGCCAATCTCCCTGAAAGGAAGATGTGTGGTGGAGATGATCAAGCGAGTTCCGCTCAACCCATTCCCAATTTCGTCTTATTGCTTCTCTCCTCTTTCAGCTTGTGAACGAGATGAGTAGCGCTTTGACGCTGACTACAATTCCCCTTCTCCGGCTTTGCGGCAGCCTTCTCGTCTGATCGAGGGCGGCGGTTAATGCTTCTCTTTGCTCTCACTAGCTTCTGACTTTATAAGAAAGAGTGGCCCGCCCTTGTTGATTGCTTTGGGCTCATCCCGTGCTTGGTCTTTTCGATATGCTCTTCCTTTATTCATTCTCTTTCCTCCCGTGGCCTCTGCCATTTACCATGCTGGTGGTGCTTAGGAAAGTACTGATGCTGTTACAACCCGGGCAACCCTTTCTATTGGTGAGGGCCTACCTTCGGTGAGCTACTGCGGGTGGAATTCTCGAATAAGTGAGATTCAGGAGGAAGTAGAGTTTTTGCTTGTGATTGTTGGAACTGGAAAGAGTTCTCATCATTGGTTCTTTGAAAAGAAAGAATCAAGCTGGGTTAGATCTATAGGCATGGTAAGAAGGAAGGACTACTTTGACTTGAATACCTTTGGAGCTCCAGACCCCGGGCGCAGTCTTTTTGAGAAGGGTGGTCTAGTATCCTTTCATATTGACTAATAGAATAGTTCTCAGTCAGTTCATTTCAGAATGCCTTATCCCTCAAAAGTGAAAGCGCCAGGAGGGCAGCGAGTTTCAGTGCCAGTTGGATAAGTTGAAGTGCTAAGATAATCTTCTGAAAGTAAAGTCAAGACAAGGGAAAATGCATCCTGTGCTATGAGTAAGAAAAGCAGGGCAGGATAAGGTAGGGGCACTCAATTGAGGCACCCAAGACCTCTAAACATGAGTGTAGACAACAAGAATAGTGAGAATACATCAAATCAAAACCCCTCTTCTGAAAGCAATGAAGCCTTCTATCTGCACCCATCCGCCAGGTGGGAGAGTTCTCCCCTTCTACAGTGGCCATTTCTGAATGTGGATGTTCAATCATCCCTTCAATCCCATATGTTTTTCTTTCTATCTTTCGTTGGTAACAACCACGCCCTCCAAAACATCCCTAGCACTTATTGCTACGGTGGAGCGATTATCATCAATGTTCTTATATGTCAAAGGGGTCATGTATTTGGAATTGTCATTTTAGCAGTATTACCTCGGTTATATTCTTTCCGGTAATATCTATGATCCTAGCCGCCTTCCTATATCCGAATCTCAGTGTAGCTAGTAATGTTTCTTCTTTCGTCCAATACGGAACGGTACTACGGTTCGTCATCTCGTTCCGATGAGGAAAGTCAGGCTTGCTCCCACCACTCCGACACGAGTCAAGAGGGTATGCCAGAAGAGCAGTCAAAAGTAGAGCAAGAAGAGCCGTTGAGGGATAAAGAGTGACAGGAACTGAGAGTTCTGAAAAAGGACCATAAGTTGATGATAGTGAAAGAATATTCGTACCAACCGCCGGAAAGCAGCAATCATTCATGAAAGATGAAATCAAAGAACTCGCCTACGGTCGGTAGCCATGATCGAAAGAGAGAGCAGCTAGTGAGTCCTCTTTGTCCCGTCTTCAATCAAACTCTTACCAAACAAAGAATCAATCTGTCCCAAGGAGAAAGGTCTCATGTTTCGAGCAGAAGGCAAGGCCGCTCTCCTGACTCTCGATGCAAGGCCCTTGCTCATCGTTTTGTCTTCGAACGAAAGGTGCCTCACGCTCTGCAGGATTTGAACCTACCACATCGGGTTTTGGAGACCCACGTTCTACCGAGCTGAACTAAGAGCGCTTTCTGACGACAGGAGATCAAGCAGTAAATAGATGATTTCCTCCAAAATGGAAGTATGTATATAGTCTAATTCCACTCCCAATTTGGTGAGCATTGAACCGATCTCAATTGATCTCTCGTAACTGCCCAGAGGATAAGTAATGCGTAGGGATGACAAGATAGAAACCTTTTTCCAGCCCAATTTGGACCCAGGCGCAAGGGATTTTCCCCTTTCCAATTTCTTTGACAGCCCTTTCTTTTTTCCACATCGCTAGCCTTGTTTATATATACAATATATTATTATGCCAGTTATCAAGTGTAGTATACTGTGTAAGTGTGAGGGCCACTGGATACTCTTTCAGCCACTGATCGAGATGGGTTGACCGACCACTCCTTTCTAGTTTCAAAGAAGTGCTCTCTTTGTGTTTGGTTTCTTTACCGAGAAGGAAATGTCAAGAATGCCATTAAGAAGACGTTGATTGTATGAATTGAATTGTTAGCAAGCTTCAAAACCGCCAGGAGGGCCTCACTAACTTGAAAGCAGCGCAGCGATTGATCAAAGTTTTGTCTGTATCCTTGTTTACTCAACTCTGACAATCAGGAATATGCCTTTTCATACGTTCTATCATTCAAGTGATGAAATGAGGTTATTAGCATTTTATATATAAGAAAACAAGTTCATTCCTCGGTCGCCAGTACCACCCGGCATTGTCTCCCTCTCTTCCTTCCTACTTGTGGCTCATGGCACCTCTCGTCAGTACGCCCTTTCCCTGTCGTTGCTATCGGTCCGTGCTCCTACTCCGTGTCACCATTGCGCTGTGAATAAGAAGAAAAGACCAGAAATCCAAGCCTTCTGTGTACATAGGACCATTCCATAGGTCAAGTAGACTTGCTAGTATGTGTGCTTCTAATCAGATGTTCTGCTTTCATGGACGGGTAGCCTCCCACACCCGGCCACACTGGTTCCACCCTCTTGACCTTCTGTTTGATTATTTGATTTGTTCTGCCACTATTTCTTTCTTCCTATTTATTCGTAAAACATGATCATAGAACTCTAACGAACCTACATAATGAGGTTCCATAGTTTTGATAAAATAACTGAGATGGTGTGGATGAAATAGTTCGTTTGGCGATGTCTTATCGAACCTAATCCTCTTTTTTGGTCATAACAACATAAGCTTTGTCTATATGATAAAAAAGAGGAACATTTGGATAAGATTTGTCAAATGCCGGAATAAAGGTCTCGAGGATAATGAAATGGATGATGACCGATGCAAATAAACTTTGCGGAGCTAGCATCTTATATTTCATATTCTTGATTACTTTACCATCACGATCATTTATAATAGGAAGATCAAAGATTGAAGTGATTAGTGAGAATAGATAAGAGTTATCATCCATAATGGTACCTAAATACTCAATGATCTGAGAGGTAGGAAGGGTGTTTAAAGAGCTTATAAAGGATATCTGATATACTTTGTCTACATTCTTCATTTTCTGAATAATGTAAAGCATCTGACCCCATTTTTCAATTATATTATATTCGGCATTAAATAACAAAACTGATGCAAAAGCATTCATAATTAAGCTATCTTCCCTCTTCCAACCAAGATATATTTGTTGATTTGGATAATCAGGAAGCACGTTAGTAGCCATCTCTATATTCATCGGTAGAGTAGGTTGTTCACTATCATTAATGATGTTATCAAGAACATGTTTTGTACGGATTCGTATCGGAGAGAACCGAAACTGTTTTGTGATTAATTGAGATTTTAACATATCCAATTCTCTTTGAGTATAAGGAAATTTGCTCAAATGATTTTGGGTTAATATATCGCTAAAGATAGTATCCATAGCACTACACATCGTATGCATCAAAGCTGTTTCATTGAAAGGCTTATCCCTCTTACTACTATATTGTATATGGATAAACCATATAGGATATCTGATGCCGTAAGAGAGTAGAATAGAAGAGGATTTGAAGTACATTGCCGATAGATTTTCCAATCTTTCCCTAAGTAAGCGGATTCCCCTTCCTTTTTTGAATTGTTTCAATTCATTCCCTTTTTGTCCGAACGATGTACACCAACGAAGTCGAATTGTGCATTTCCGACGTTCTCAGTTCTGTATTTTTTTTTGATTTTCATGATAGTGATGTGAAGAATATGAATGTTGGTCAGAAAGCTTTTGACCTATAGCAAGTAGATGAGCTAATGCGCGTAGTAGGTGAATCACCTGACTGTCCGAAAAAAGGCTACCTATGATATTCTTGGGCACCCGCCCTCACTTGTTTACTGGCTTGCTTTTATCAATGACACCCTCATCCTCGCGAACCCTCGAACTGCGTATCCCAGAAAGTCGGCATTTCCTCTCGTTAGAAGTCCGAAGGAAGCTAACTCCTCAGCCTCTGCTGTGGAAATGACTGATTTTCATAATTGATAGCAGTGACCGAAGAAGATTTGGCTTTTTAAAGCGAAAAGGGCATCTCGTTGGAAGGCTTATTGAAACCTCTGACGCACTCTGATCCGAAAACGAATCTCGTACTAGCAAGTAGGAGTATTCCATGAAGTCACCACTAGAAACCCAGGTCGTTCGAGCAAATCTCACTACACAATCAGGAGAATCAATTCCACTGCCAAGCTTCAACTGCTGGTCTTTTCCAATCGGTCAAAGAGGTGAAAATGGAACTATTAGCAAGCGCCGGGATTGAGATCATATCCCGACCTCACTACCAAAAAGCTTATGATCGGGCGGGCTACTTTGAGTTCTTTCCAAGATTACTAATTAATGTCTTCTTTCCAGTCCTTTCCTGACGTCTTCACTCGGATGGGCAACGCAAACTACCACCTGCCTACCGAAGAGGAGTAACTCCCGATCCTTCGTGAACGAAGACCAAATTCCTCCCTTTTCTTGACGATGAAAATGGAGGTCGGTTTGAATATTCCTTGGCAACACAGGTTGTGTTATATTCCTTCACCTCACGTTCCCACACCAAGTAATTTGTCCTATAAGAGAGCCGTAGTTCAGTTCATATAATATTATATTAATAGTTGGGGTGGCGTTGATGGACCCTTCTTGGCTTGGCCAATTCACCCTGACCCTGACCCTTCTGTGGCTACTCTACTCTGGCCAAGGTCTCTTGATTCTTATTGCTTCCAATAGCTAGCTAGGCAGCTGACCCACCTGAGATGCTCAGAACCTCCTCTATCTTATCAGCAGATGGAGCTCTTCGACACAGACTGTTCTGTGGGGTGATGAGTTGACTCCAGTAGTGATTCTTATTAACCTTCCCGATTTAAGGGACAAAGTCTATCGTCTGGAGAAGGCTTTTCCTATCGTCTTTTCCTAATTCCCTTAGTCAATTCAGTACTCCGCTGAGGGAAGCGATTGAAGTTCCCGATGCTTTATTGGTCTATAAGGTTCAGTCCGAAATCCGTATGGTACCCCCAATCCATCTCTAGTATAAGAGAACGAGGGCCTTCAGGCTAAGGTACCCGGCGCATTTTCTATTCCGTAACGAGAAGGATTTGATAATAATGACTATTAGAACTACCTGGTCCATAACGGACACGGTATGCCTATGAAAAAAAAGCCAGAGTCCCAGACCAAAGTGGCATGAATCACCAATGGAACGAAGCTAACCAGAGACTACCTTATTATAGGTGGACCCCCTGCTTGTACTCCTTTGATTCACTTATTCATCTTCTTTCCAGTGTGAAAAGAGAGGTTATGAAATAAAGAGCTTTTCAAGACGGAAGGTTGTCGGTGGTTGGGGTCATATGGATAGAATAGAAGATCAGTAGGGATGACCGATACCCAGTCAGCAGGTATAGGCTGGTCAGCTAATAAAGAAGCTCAAACTTGACCTTTCACGGTCTTTTGAGGAAGATAGATGATTTCAAATTATTGGAATTGAAGATACCATCTCGCGAGACGCTCATTAAGGACTGGCTTCGACATAAGATAGGATTTGCTTTGGAGACAAGGGTAAGAGTCTGGGCTTGAAAAGAATTTTTCCACTTTTGAATGGCAAAGACAATAGCTAGGAAGAACTTCTCAATTGGTGAATAGTTCAACTCATTTGGCTCTTCCTACTCAAGTAGTACAGGGCATTCTCTTTCCCATCTTCATTCTCTTGAGCAACCAATGCTACCACGGAGCCTTCTTGTGCAGAAATGTCAAGAATTCTTTCTCGACTTATCCGAGTACCAACCTCCGATTCGCAGACTAGCATGGAACAAATGAAGGATGATCAACAAGTCAAGGACCCTTCTGAATTATCCAAAGATACGGAAATGACAAATACAATAAGTAGTAATCCTCCTCAATCCTCGGATCAAGAGGAAAGAAGACAATCAAAAAGGCGATCCAAATTCTACTTTCCTAATTCTCAATCTAAAAATCCCCTGTCCCTTCTCTGGATTGAAAGAAGCCCACTTTCCCACTCTTCTTTCCCCCCACCGCTGGGTGGGGCCTCGTCCTCTTCCTTTTTTTAGGAACTACACCACCTTCCGTACCCCTTAAAAAGAGATTGAGCCTAGAATGAACCACTTCCCAACATATTCAGAATGAGTGGCAAATGGGGGCATTGATTTCCGTATATCGAAAAGCTATGATAGATGGATGCTAAGAACTCGACTTTGATAGGGCTAGGGTAATTTTGTACATAGAGAAATAATAAATCATAAGGACATGTATTCTGTGGCAGTGGCTGCTGAACTATTATTGGGTTCATCAAAAATGTCTCACAGATTTGCTGGTGAAGTGTCTCTGATACACTCTGCAAGACCTTTGCTTTATAGTTGAATGGGGTCAACGTATTAAGAAGCAGGGTGACCTCCCATGTGATAAGGGAGATAACGGTTGCAGGTATAAACAGAGCCAAATTAGGGTGAATAATAGATATGAGATAGTTGAATACCAAATCCGTCATAGTACCTTGTTTCAATTCCCTACCTTAGACACATCAAAAACCAGACTTCCTTGGCCGTGTAAAACATGGATGAGCATTATGTCATTCCTCAAAGTGATCCGACTGGAAGACGTGTTATATGAGGACTGATCGATCAAATAGAGAATGTTTTTGTCTATTCCTCGTGAGCCACTTATTTCCCCGAAACAAGAGATCAGAGTGAATTTCAGACTTTTCCCAAAAGAGTCGATGGTCTGACACCATTGGGATACTTCGAATAAAATGGAGTACATATAGGAGACACCGGTGCTCAAACCTTTTCTCAAGATATCTTCCAAACTGTGAGGGTCCTTGCTCTGGATCTTGTTCCCCCGGTGCGAAAGAAGTTGGTTCCTGAGTTTCAGAATTCTGCTGATCCCGAGTACTCCATCTCCATTATTGCATATAGCAATATAAAAAGTAAAGAGGAAAAGACATAACCAGAAGAATTGTGAAAAATAAGTAAATTTATCCAGTTGAGGCATTTTGGAAAAAATCACCTACCTTTATACATAAAAAGACTTTCCTATTGATAATGAATCAAAATTATGTTCTTTTCCTTTGACCCCAAGTCTCGAGTCTGAAGCATCTATGTAGTTTTCCAAAACCGAAGACATACATCCTGAAAGAAGAGCATATTCGAATATAACTCGTGTACACTTCATTACCGATCGACCGGACTCACTCCTTGTGAACATAAGACTTTGACTGAATCCTTGCTCTTGATCGAGATCTCGATTATACAGGCGGCTTGCGGAAGAAACCATATAGACTGTGCTCCTCGATTTTCTGGGGCCAGAACTCGGGCTTCATCCGTTCTTGACGGACCAAGCATACGTTTGAATGTCGAAAGTTCATTCTCGACTCGTAGTCGAACGCGGAGGAAGCGGTCCGCGGAATTTATCCAATCCCAATTCGGAGCCCCCGTGGAACAACATGTCCCACATTTCCCAGTTCCCCCACAATACCCGTTACAGAACTTCTAAAGCCAGCGGGCACATTCCCGCACTCAATCTTTTCTGATCTGATTTTTCTTCTCATCATCACCATTACTCACGCTACCGGAGTTCTGGCTGGTTCCTTCGCCTACTGTCGCCCCTCGTCTGAGCATGAAACTGAGATAGATTTTTTTTTCTACTGACTAGGGGCCCTATACTAGAAAGAAGACCAATGAGTAAGATCAAAAAGGGGAATGTGCAAGCCAGCCAGTTCTGAAAAGAAAAGTTGTTCCAAAATTCCATGAAAATCCTTTGAATGCACATGATATCTTCTTTATTTAGTTAGATTTCTCTGCAACCCGTAGGTTGATTTTTTTTGGTCCTTTTTTTGAAGCAAAAAAAAAAAAAGAGGACCTGCTAGGATGGAATTCTTGCTTGAGCAACTCGACCTGTGGACGAGTTATTTATTATATTAAGCTAAGCTGAATTGAATTGGTTTTTTAGGCAATGAAAGAACAATAGGGTTGTTGCCGAGCTTTGCAGAGATAGATATACGGAGCCCCCCTCCAAGTTGAAGAAGAGGCTAGGGTCTGAGCCCTAGTCAAGCGCTACTTCTCAAACGAGATAGTTGGTCGTCCTGATCTCATCCACGTATAAACGTGAGGTCGACCTGGCGAATGAAGCGATTAGTCATCGAGCCTTTCCTGCAATAAAGAGGGCGGGGCTGAAATGCATGCTCGATCGAATAGCGTATGTACGGGGACGAGAACCAGTCAACAACTGGTGAAGTGTAACTCCGCTTTTTCGATATTTCCTCGCGCCCCTAGCCGGATATATATAGTAACGACCGACCAGCTGCATCACATCAAATGAGAGGAGGGAATCGGCATGATCAGTCCTTCCCTTTGCGGGCCTGTCCAGGAGCTGGGCTTGGAGTGCTAGGGGCTGAAACCTGTCAAAACTCCCTCCGAGAGATTGACGTCGGATAGAGGCGTCGATACGAGACATCTATGCTCCGTGAAACCGACCTGACCGGGCTTGTTCTTATATCTCCCTTCTCAGCACTCGACCCTTGCTATGTCGGTAAATGGATTGGGGGCTAATGCACCCTGAGAAGTTTGGGAAGGACCCAAACCTTTTTTTTGACCCAGCGAGAAAGGTATAATGTTGAGAGCATAGAGGGCCTCAACTACTAACGTCTCGGCCTACCTGTCAACGTCTAATGTCTCGACCAAAGACAAAGGGGAGCATGCACAGGAATCCCGGACATTGAGGGGGAGGGGGATGTCTGTAATGAACTACGCCCGACTTCTTCCCTAATAACTGACGTCGAATGAAAGAAGGATAAGAAAAAGCGCCAGAATGATCATACCAAAAAGCCGTGGGTCAATTCATACATAAAAGGTCCAAAATAGCACTTCAGCAGCATGTTTTGCCCTAGAAAGAAATGGTTCTCAGACACCCGGCTGATTCCCCACATTTTGTCTCGGTCGAGAGCTTGGTCTAGTACAAGAATGAGAAAGCCACAAGAGCAGGGAACAGTCAGACACTGCGCGTCAGAAAATTGTGGTTTTCATTTGCGTATATTAGAGGAGAAAATCGAGAATGTAGTTATGGTTGAGGCGCCGGGTCAAGGCAGGAATCTGATTTCGAAGCAATCTCTGGAGTTTGCTTTTATCCGAACGGGTCTTGCAATAAAGACGGATTTCATATTGAGCTCCTAATATACGCTATTGGGATGGAATGGCTCAATCGACCTTCTTCCCCCCTCAGAACCGCACGTGCGAGTTCCCCCGCATACGGCTCAAGTGGCTTTGGCCGGGCGCCTTCGCGCTTGGTAAGCGATTCGCTGTAGCCAAGCTTACTGCTAGCTTCTCGGCTAGAGCCATTAGACTGCTCGTCACTTCTGGCCGCCTTCTTTCGTCACCCGAGATCCAAGTCAGCACCGGCAAAGATCTCTTTCTTCCTTGCAACGGGTCGGCTTGGAAGCAAGCTACCTTTTAGTGGGTGAGCCTTCGCTTTTTGGATCGTCTTCTGCCCAATGCGGTACCCTCCCGTTTTTTGGTTCCATCTCATTGGGTTTACCTTGTTCACAGGTTGACCCCATGGCAGCAAGAAAAGGCGATCTTGTGCTATACTCCGGTGATCTCTTGCTTACCGAGGCACGCTAACTCCCATCGTGTCCCCAGATCACATTCCGCGAATCTAAAGGGAAGCCCACTCATCCATCAGCTCCTCTCGTAGATTCGGTGTGGTTTGACGAAGCGTCTAAGCACAGTTCACTCGCGTTGATCAATTCAGAGTTTTGCCGCTAGGTTACATGTTTGATAAGAAACTTATTGCAGAGTTTCCCACGCTTCATACCTCCTCTCCTCTTCAGAAGGTCAAGGGCTAGGCATGGTGGGGTAGGAGCATCCAGCCGGAAAGATTTGTGGTCTTACCAAAAAGTCTTATGTACTCCGAGTCGCACGGCGTTTTAACCAAAAGAACTTCTTGCGCAATTCATGTGTTTCCGTTTTGATGACCAGAAATTGTTTCTTGATTCCCATTTCAAATTGTTCTCTGGACTTTTTGTCAATATGAGGTGACCGTAACACAGTATATAAGACTCGTGATTCAGGCAATCCAATCTTCCGTGTGTCAGGCGTCAGCCCCAAAAATGGGTAGTTTTCGAAAAATGGGTTCTCAAAAGATCGAAGAACTATGCCTATCTTGGTGGTCATGACTTTTGGTGGTCTTGATTTTCTCCTCTTCCTGTTCTATTGATCAGAAGTGCCACGCCGGCCTCCAAGTTGAGAATTCGAAGTCAGTTTTGCGCTTATATGCTCTCAACATGCCGGAGTTGATCGCTGGGACCGACCAAATCTCAAAGAAGAAGCCTGAGCACTTGACGAATAAGTGTTTTCCGTTGTATGACGAAGAAGAAAGGATGGGACAAGGCTACCACAAGCAAGCATGCAATGCTTGCTCCTCCGCTGACCTGATGAAAGACAGAGCCCTAGTCAATCAAGTTAGTTATGGCTCCTGAGCCCGCCCGCCACTAAGTAATGAGTTTGGCATCTCCACCCGACCATCACGAAAGAAGCTTTCTTGGTCTACGATCAGTCTGCTCCAAAGAGATAGATGTGAGTCAGATCTGAGGAGTACTTGTCTTGAACCGAACTAGTTTCAGTGAAGGAATTGGAAATTGCATATCTCGAGAAATACGGGATTTCATCAAGCTTGTGTTCAACGTTGGCTGTATCCCGCCATGATCGAAGAGCTTCCTGATCGAGTGAGTAGTGGAAACTCGGGAAGAGAGGCGGCTGGAATGACTAAGTGGAATTGACTAGCTTGAAAGGCTTGAACCATCCCTTTGCTACGTCGTCCCTTCCTTCTTCAATCGTCCTCGGAGCTTTCTTCTTTCTTGTCTCACGTGGGCTTTTCTTTGCTTTGTCCAATCATTCAGTCTATATACGAGATTCTTCGAGAAAGATGCTGAAGAAGGGGTATGAACTTTCTACTTATGATCGTCATGAACTGAATTCTAATCAAGTTGCTTTGGGTCGCTTACCAATCTCAATAATTGGAAATTACACAATTCAAACAGTTATGAATTCGACTCAAATCCCAATAGACAAAGAGAAATCCTTTGATTCAAGAACGATTACTAATTACTAAGATTTTGTTTGATAGAAAAGATCCATCCAAGCTTTTTTTGGTTAGTCAGTAACTCACAACTCATAACTATTGCTTATCGAGAATCACTGGTTGATTGAAATTGAGAATCTCTTTTTGTCATCTGATTCTAGGTATGCGGCTTGGCCAAAGTCAAGGGACCGATTTGCCTGTGGTGCACCACCTTAGGTATGCCCTTTTTTTTTGAGTTGCATTTGTCAACTTTGAAATCCAAAGCTCTCAGAATAGAGTCAGAGATGGAAGACCTGTATGGCACGCTGTTTCGGTTCGATACTTTTCATCCGTGCATGTCAGATGAAAGACCACCCGATGAATGGGCCGGGCGGCTAAGCTTGACTTGTGTTGTGCGAGCGATGATCAGAGGATTGAAGAGAGAATGCAAGAGATAGTATATAGAGGAGACGGGGCTATCAGGTAGCCTTTGGTTCCGCCTTCTTGTGAGGAGGATTTTCGTTATTCGAATACATACGGACAAGCTATAAGGAATTCATTCCACTTATATTCTTGCTAAATTGGACTCTGATACCACACTTATCGGCTCTATTGGCCTCCTGGCGAGTTTCTCCTTCTTTGTTGGTTTGTATTCGCCGGGCTGTATAAGTCAGTAGTCCTAGCGAGTGCCCAACTATTTGTCTGATCGTGCTTCTTTGTCTTTTCACTGAATTTGTTCTGTAACGTCATATCAAGCCCTTGAATACCCGGTTCTCTATCAAAGTCTAGCAAATGTCTTCTAGCTCTATTTTGATTAATAAAGACTAATCGGAATGGATAGAAATGGTACGAAAGAGTAGGACGAGCTCTCAAGCAAGGACCTGTAACCTCTTCTTAGATGCGCCGGACCCCTCGACTTTAGTCTGGTAAGACCTTTGCTTTAGACGAGCCTCCTGGTAAGACCCTTGCTTTCGACGAGCATCAAATTGATGAGCGGGAAAGACATCAGATTGTACGCGTGAGGGGAGCTAGTTCTGTTCCCCATGCTGGCGCCGGGAGGAGAATCCGACCAGAAGGGCCGGGGAGAGAATCCAACCAATAAGAGGTGCTTCACTAGACTGAATGACTTTATATTGCTATGCAACGGAAATGAGCTTCCTTTCGACCCAAACCCGCTATTGGTAAAACGATTCGAATAAGGTCTGGGGAGAGCCAGAGGTATCAAGAGTAAAGGCCAGAGAGAACACTGAAATTCAAGGCCGAGGAAATCCTTCTATCGTAGCTACTCCCTACGGGGCAAGAAGGGCTGGCTCTTGTTTGCGAGCTTTATTGGAGCGGAGTTTCCTGGTACCATCTAATCTACCCTTATTGTACGAATTCCCTTATTGCAGACAAGAACTTTTTTTTCCTGGTCCTTTTGCCCCGGATACTCCAGTTCCCATGTACCCTTATACTCATGCGGGGGTAGACTAGACTTCTTGCCTATGGCTTACGCTATTCCCCTTTAGGTTGCGACCCTTTCTCTCGTCCATCTTATGAACGTGACTTGCTTTATAGGGATCTTTCCTTCTACTTTTGGAAAAAAGAAGAACCGAAAGCAGCACATGATCCGTCTACTTGAACACCAAAAAAAGCGCCAGGTCGATGACTCAATCAATCCAGGGCTGATGAACTGATGGAAAGAAGAAGGAGTAAAGAGGAAAGAAAGTGGCAAGGTTTTGCACATGGGAAAAAAATGAAAGGATAAAGAAAGAAGAGACGTATAATGTGTCGACTTGAGATAAGGAACAGCCGAGATAATTAGCAGCTTATATAAATAACTACGGCGCATTCTTTTCTTACTAAAGACTATTCTCCACAATCCCATTAAGAAAAAGTACTCTAATTCATGATTTTTTGAGTATTGAATCTTCTCCAAAAGGTGTGTGGACTGATCTTGGAATAGAATTCCCCCCCTAACTACCTGCCGGGCGGTGACTCGACTATAATGCTTCTCTTCCCGTGTAGCGACTCAAATGCTTTGGACCGGCTTTCGGACCTTTTGGCAGCAGCTACTATTGTGATCGAATGTCGAAGATCAATTCGACAATGAAAGTCTTCAAGCACTTCTCTATATTTCATTTTTCTTGACGCGATACAAAAGTTTCGAAAGAGGTGATTTGATCCAAAGAAGAGCTTGATGCTCCTTGGTAGCCACAACATATTATGATCTTTGGCTTGAGGGCAGCCTTTATTCCGCATCGAGGTGACCCGTAGGCGCGGCCTACCCAAGAACTAGATTGAAGACTCGACCCACCTTTTTCAGACACTTAGAGACTCAGGATCAAGATCTTTCAGTCAGAAGGAGAAAAAGAAGAAAAAGACAAAATCCACAATCCAACATTTGTCAAGTCACACCGAAAGAAAGAAACCTAACGGGGACATACACTATCGAAGGAGTTCTAGATAACACACATCTGCTTACAGCGCACCCCTATGCTACTAAGCAGAAACAAGCCATTAATACAATGGAGGAAATATATGACCACAACATATCCAACTTTTCCTATACCCAAAACGGAGCTCTTGTTACAGATAGATTACCACAAGGCCGCCGCTAGACCTAATGAAAGAGCTGACTTGGCGTGGAGTTAATTGGCTTCACCGGCCCACTTACTGGCCGCCACTAAGACTCCGTCGCTTGTCTATCAATGCCAGACGCTTATCTCCTGACCCGGCATATTAGGACCAAGGAAGGAAGGGGATAGTTTTTCTTGAATACGGCTATCAGCCCTCCGACTCTTCCTCGTCCGGGCACATCGCATTGGTGACCATCCATATCCATTTCATTCGTTCACTCTCTCGTACCTAGTCGACAAGATACATATTTCTCAGTCCAATTACTTCTTTTGACAGGATTGCACTACCAACTTCTTAATCCATGAGAAGATAGCCCCATCTTCTTAAGGTGACCCGAATGCTATTTATATACTTGAGAAAGGGATGGTATCGTACTTATTCGGTTAATGCCTCAGAAGAAGGGCTCCACCATTATGAAGATCGGTTAATCTCTATTGGCGACGGCCTTTTTGAGTTTGACAGGGCCGTCAACGTATGCGATTAGTGCAGGATTCGGTACGGATGCACGGACAGATGTGAGAGATGTGTTCCCCACGACGATTAGCTTGCCTCACCCGAGACACTTCTTTCTCGCTCGCCGCCACGACCCGACGGGACCACCCACTAGCGACTGAAGTCTGAGCCCTGAGAGGATCCATCTATGGAGGAAAGGCCTAGAGCAGCACCCAATAACGAAAGTCCCATTCTAGTTCGAAAATCGCTTTCTGACATAAGAAGAAGATCAATCTATCTCAAGAGATGAGTCAAGAAGGAGACCTCGTCTGCCCGCGAACAACGAAAAGGGACAAGTCCAACTTTTGAACATGCTAGGGAAAAGGGGGATTCCATAAAGAGTGACGGAGCATGTCCATGATTGATTTGGAATGGGAACTTTCATCCGTCAGAGTTCGCGACACCGTCCGACCAAGCAAGCGGGTCACGGCCTTACGTCACTGTCAAGTACTCGGACTCTCTTCCGGCAAGCAAGCGACTTAGGGCTGACCAATCAAGGAAACCTTTGATGCAGCTTACTTAGCCACTGAAGGCAAGATCTATAGGGACACCACTAATCAAAGGAGATTGATTTGCAAGGGCTTTCGAGATGGCGCTTTTTGGGGTGCATGAACGACCTGCCGTTCTGCATTTTGGAAATGGAGATGGATGGCCGGGGAATAGATTCTTCCAAAAAAGGGGGTGGATAAGATGTATCTGGTCAATCCTCAACAATGGTTCTTTAGCAGAACGCGTGAATGGGAAATGAAACTGTCAAAGATGATGAAAATAGGGCCCTTTCACGCACCCCTTCTATTCCAAATCGCAGTCGGGGTCTGAATCGCATGTTGAAAAAGGCTGGACTGATTGTTGGTGTCGGGCAGGAACTGTCAAATGGGGGCATTTTCTTCATTGCTTACGATATGTTGATTTTCCTCAAAGCTGACAAGAGAATGGTAGAAAGAATGCCAGTGTGTACTGCTTGACTGACTGACGTTTTGGGACATTGATTGTTGAAAGAAATGAGATGGAATCCTCATTGAGCGCCAGAATGATATACCCTTCTGTCTCCGCTGTCAGAAAATACACTATCTGCTTTTTTTGAAACGCATTCATCTTCGACTCAAATGTGCCGATTGGCCTGGTAATTTCAAGACACAAACACATTGATCGATACCAGGGTTCGGTTCTCTTTTCCCTGATCCTTGTATGAAAGACAAAAACTTGAATAAGGCACTTCTGGAGTTTTGAATAGGGGTCACTCATAAGCACGCATCGGAGATTTGGACAAAGGAATTCCGAAGCCCTCGGGCGATAGGTATACACAGTCCATAAGTTCACTTCCCGCCGTTACGAAAGAAAGCATCAAAGAGAGGTTATGAAATAAAGGAAGACGGAGATTCGAATACCAAAAAGGAGCATCGTGATGCAGCGAAATGCTTGTTCAAGAGTGAATGAAGAATATCTACGAAAGCATACCTGCTCTAGTCTCAACCAACGTACCATAGTTTCCTAAAGTCCTAACTCCACTCTCTTAGTCTCATTTTCCCAAGTAGAAATACCCAAGGTAGCTGTAAGGACTTCGCCTTTGAATTTCATTCTTTAATTGGTCATTACTAAGAACATGGGGTTCTGAACCCCCGGCAAAAGGCGACGGGAGAAAAGGAGTCACTATAGACGAAAGAAAAGGAATGTGAATAACACAAAATCCTTTCATTGATTGATCAGTAAGCAAAGCGTGCAGATGATAATTGGACATCGAGATAGTATTATTCGAAAAGGCGATGCCACTCATATCTTTCTTTTTCCCCATTCAAAACTCAACCACATTTCTCTGACGTTGAGATAGACTGAGAAGATGGAAAATTCCAAGGAAGGCAGGCGAGGTGAAAGCTCCAGTCTTGAAACTTACGGACTTCAACCAGGTGTTTGTGATTGAAACGAATGCGAGTGGGTATGGAATTGGAGCCGTGTTGATGCAGGAGGGAAGGCCAATAGCCTATATGAGTCAGGCATTGGGGCCAAAGAATTGAGGCAGGTCTACGTATGAAAAGGAGCTACTAGCCCTTATAATGGCCACGGAGAAGTGGAGGCACTATCTGTTGGGTCAGATAAATGTGGAGAGTGCTGATATACGTATTTGGAAGGGAACATAGAAAGAAAGGTAAGGCGGGAAGGGACCTTTATTCAAGTACTTACTGTGGTGCTACCAGACAAATCAGAATACCCCGGTACAATCAAATAGGGTAGGCTGGAAAAAACAATTTCTTTTTCTTCCTCTTCGGGCGTGACTGCTTTCTTTTCAGAAAAGGACTAACGTGAATCAATTTACTTTACTTAGCCACTTGCTTACTCGGCCCACTTTTCTTCTTTGCTGCTCTCCCCCCCATAGTAACTAGCCTCTCGAACTCCGTGGGCTTCATCTGCGAATCTCTTACTAGCCCGCCTCTCTTCATCGAAGACCGCTAACGGAACTCTTTCTTGATTTTGTTTACAGAGCCTTCAAACTCTTCCGCATCCTCTTCTCGTTTTTATTCGCTAATACAATCAAAGTAGCTTTTTCGACTACAACTAGGATTAGGATCCTTTCCCATCTTTTCTTTCAAATTCAAAGACCATCTTACTCAATAAAAGGCGCCGCCCGGGCCGTACCGAACCTTTGAATTACTTTTCCAAGTCCTGGCGCTTTGACACTTGGCCAAGCAAACATATGTGAACGTAGGGATAATCAATTTGACCCCTCACTCCCGAAACTCTAACAGTATTAGGAGTTAATGTACCGGCCATGGCATGCACCGATACCACTAGCTCTTCATTGCTTCCCTTCCACACAATTTCGGCATTATCACTGTTTTCTGGATTCTCTACTGGTATATCTGTACCCGGAAAAATTCCTCTTCAACAGTGACCATGTGGTTTTGACTTTTGGTCAACTTACAGTGATGACCCGGCACCCATCGTTCTCCACAAGTATAACACTTGGATACTCTTTCTGGGACCCGGCCAGGAATAGCTTTCACTCCAAAGGGTGTTTGTTTCATTCTAGCATGGGTTATGGTTTTGGAATGGTTTAGGTGTAGGTTTGTTAACCTTCCTCAAAACCTCCAAGGTTTGTTCTTGATAGTATGCATGGTCATAAGCATATAGTCAGGTTTGTGGTTTAGTGAGCATAACCATAGGCCTAAGCTCTTCTTTGAACCCCATGATGAAATTGTCAACAAAAAACCCTTCATCCAAATAGGGCCTTTTCTGTCAAAGTTCTCAGATTTTCGAATTGAATTTGGTACTCCTGTAGCAATCTGTTTCAATTGCTTCAAAGCCCCAGAAATGCCAGCCATGGTTTTCTCCTCAAACCTCCTAAGCACAGCTTCACTGAACTTCTCCCAACACGGGGTACCCCCCAAAAACCTCTAACTGGTACCAGTTATCAGCCTCATCAGCCAAGCACATGGTCGCTATCTCAGTTTTCAGGAATGGTTGCACCTGATAAACTTTGAAATAGGATTCGAACTTTCTAATCCGGATTATATCCACTCAAAACTGGTATTTCTTCCCAAAGCTACGACAGTCAGGTCATTCACGAACACCTACTCGCAGAAGATCAATACCATCATAAATGAGATTTCTTCATTTATTATTTACAATTAGAAATTTTGTATCATTGTCACTCTTTGATTGTGTTCTTTATTTTTGAGAAGTTGATCTGTCCAACGTGTTCATATTATCCCATCCAAAGGGTGTGTTATGTTAGGTAGGATCATATAATTAATTGAGCCATTGAATTTATATATATATATATATATCCAAATAACATTTGCTTGACAATGGTCTACGGACACATATGAATATGAGGCTTTTCAAAGTTTTCTCTACTTATTCGTAATAAAAAAAATAGAAACAAATCAGGTAAATTCAAATCGAGTAGATCGGCACCCCCTCCTGAAACCTCCCCGCGAGATCCTTCTTAGGGCAAGCAACATTCTAATGTCCAAGCGCCAGAAAGTGCAAAACAACCAACCATAAGTAGACCAAAACTAGATATGGATTTTTTGGAAGTGACGGTAGGGATGGGGCATTTCTTGTGTCTGGTAAGCGTACCTCAACTCTACTGAACGAATATGATGAAGTTAACCAATCAGCGACGGATTCTTTCTTAGTAGCAAGGTATTGGTCAGTACTAGTGGAAGTGACGGGTTAGTACACAAGCTTAGGGCAAGTCAACAAATGGGTAAGGCATTGTAACGTATTACTCAACATAGCACTAGTCAACATAGGGATTGGGAGCTAAATCTACGGCGATATCACAGGTCAAGTAGTGAAGTTCGGTCGGCGGGAATGGGGCTGCTAGGGGTGAAAGCAGGTAATCGGGCTAGGTCAAGCAGGTAAGCGCAATAGGTAACTCACTCTGCAGGAATCCGTCTGGTCTTCTTGAATTTCATGGAGTACTGGTTGAAACATTCATTCTCACGAGTCAAGAGGAATGCAAAAAAGAAACTGAAGTAATGCATTTATATAGGGCACAAGTGGCTAAGTGAACAAATAAGCTTAGGCTGAGTCAAGCTGGGGCATTAGGCATTGATTAGTAAAGAACAGTTGGAAAAGCAGGTAACCTCCTCCATATTAGTTAGTTTGAGCAAAACAGGGCTAGGGTATACCTCTACGTTCCTACGATCTTTCTGTACCTACCTTTTTCAGTAGAGTTGCTTTATCAGATCCTCATAATTGATTAATATCAAAGCCTTCCAACACCCCAGAAACCTTAGGAAAATCCTTTGTTTGAAACAAATCCATCCTTCCAGATAAGACGGAAATTGAATTCTTTCCATGTTACTACAACAGTTAACAAATTCCAAACGTTTAGCCTCAGAAACCCAAAAACGTTTTCCAAAATGCTCTTTTAACCCACCAATTTTCTCATCCGAAAAGCGACTGTAAGGAAATTTCTGAGAGATCAAGTCAATTGTACCTGACAAAGTTCTTCTCTCCTCTGTTTGGCACTGGTAAACCCAGCGACCTTCCACTTCAGCCTTCAGCTTCTCCTTAGAGTCGAAGAAAGAGCTAATGGTGTGACATTGAGTCTTCTGGCCCACATTCAGCTCCTATGATCACCATCTCCCATCCAGTGGTTGTACCCCTTTTGACCCCCTCAAAATCTTTCATCTCCTCAGATGTCTCCTTGCTTTCTCCCCCTTCTACACTAGGACTGTAGAACGCATCCTCTTCTTCCTTGTCTCTATCAGACTGCTCCTGTTCTTCCTCTTTATCTATCAGCATCTCCTCTCCCTTTTCAGTCACAGGATTGCTACCTTCACCAATCTCAAAGCGCTGCATCTCCTGTTGAGCACGATCATAAGCCCTCAACTGCTCCAACTGCTCGGCATACTCCTCTCCTTCAGACTCTTCAGATTGAGTCCTCTACTACCTTCCCTTTGCCCTTTTCTGGGATTTGCACTGTTGAATTACCAGTGCCCCTTGTTTCCATGCCCCTTTCTTCTTCCTCCCTGATTTGTAGGGCTGTCAGACGCTCTTTGACATTATTGCCTTCAAACTTCTTCTCCTTAGGTACCCAATAAGACCTAACCTGAGGTCTCGTGCTCCCTTTCCTGGCACCTCATCAGCTTGGAAGGTTACACGTTCCACCTTCTTCCTCTTGTTTCAGTCCTTCCTCCCAATCAATGCAAATACGTCACTTGCCGACCTACTAGTGCCAAGCCATACATTCTTTCCAAAATTCGAAAGAATTGGGAGGAGAATACATGTACACGAAATTGGAGACATATCTAATTTTCATAGGCATTGGTCATCAGGGATCTTATACGTAGACTCCTGGAATAGCTGAGAGGAAAAAAAGAAACTTATTGGCGCCGGGTTGGAGCGGATGATGAATGTATCTCCTTTGGGGTGTGTTGATCGCAACATACTTGATCAATTGCATACCGTCGTCGTTCTTGCTGGAAGCATCCCTTCCCTTATTACTCTCATTTCAAAGTATTTGGCTACTCTTTTCATATTCAAAGGCTACTGTTCATATTCTTTTGATTAGGTTATGCTAATAAATGAAAGAAAGCGCGAGCTCAACGAAAGAAGCGAGCAGCAGGAGAAGATCGGTAGTTAAGAGCGGGGAAGCCAAGCTACTTCGAAAGGTTGGTCGGGAGTAGTCGTAGCAAACGTAACTTGAAAGTGGAATTCATTTGTCCTATTTATGATATTCTAATATGAATCTCTGCCTGCCCATGGAAGTTGATAAGAAAGAAGAAAATGGGCCGCACCCGGTATGAGTTATTCGATGCCAGCAGGTGAAGAGTCATCTTTTCTTTCAACAGTAAAGAATTGCGTATATAGATCCAAGATTGAATGGCAAGTCAGTAGATTGGGTCATCCGCCTTTGTCGGAGATAGTGTGTCAGTCTTTCCGGTGTCAACCCTTATTCCTTTCCTATTCCGACCTACCTGGATTGAAACTCGGAGAATCTGAATGAATCTCTTTCGCCTGCCTTTCTCACGTCCCTTCCTTCCCCTTATGCAAAAGCTTAGTCAATTGCTCACGTCTCAAAAGAGTCAGTCGATTCGTCAAAGAGGTCAGTTTCTTTTTCACCTGGACCAGCTGGCTATGAAAGTGCCAATGCAGGGTGCGATTAAGCAAAGCAAGGTAATTCACATTCTCAAGGGCCAACAAAAGACTGAGTCAACCACCTCAAGCTAACGAGTACAAGTCAGGTGTTGATGTGCTTGCTTCGTAGCTTTGGCCAGACACTGAACAAAGTCGAGTTGATTGGGGATTTGCCGAAGAAGATCAATGGTGAGTGCCAATGAGCGAGACTGGCAACCAATTACCATTCTGAGGGCAAGGCATTTTCTTATTCATTCGTCTTCTTTCTTTTGCCTAATCAATCAAGAAAGAGTCTAACCTTTCAAAAGAATCAAAAAAAAAAAAAGTGTGGAGTCTTCTTTCAACGTGGGGAGCTTCAACTGCTTCAATGCCGGTGCAAGTCTTGAGTACAAGGGCCAAGAGTGAGGTAACGAGTCATGAATGGAACCGTTGAGCCGGCGGGCAATTCGACTCCAGATCCTGACCCGGCGGACGAAGCATGCTTTGAAGTTGAATGATTACCATGTGTCATCTGTGAACAAATTCTCTTTTCTTTGTCCTCTGGAATAACATCAAAAGAGGAAGTAAAATTGAATACGGCTGCCGAAAGAGCCAACAGATGTGGACGCAGGGGATTGAGGTCTCGTAGTTCATGGGCCCAGACACTCGCTTTTCAAATAGATCAGATAATGACCAATCGATGAATATTAAGCCCCACGAAACCCTATATATATATAGGTCAAAAAGTGCCAAGCTCGCATACGATCTCAGTCTTCTTTCTTATTTGACGAAGCCTCATGCATCTGCCTCATAATCAGGGGAATTTCCTCCCTCTTCCACCTCAACGGGCCTCGACGAAGCCATATTGCCTTCTCACGATCGTAGTTCCAGAAAAATAGATCTTGGTCGGAGGAGAGAAGTGAAGGCCCCGCAGAAAACTATGTAGGTTGACTAAGTAGAATTGACCAGCCATTGTTGATCGAAGAAGGGCATATATATTCTTCCAGAGTCAACCAGGGTGGAGTTCAATTCAGACATCAAAATAGTCAGCCCCTTCTCTCTCCAAGAGACGGTCTATGCCAACATTCTCGTCAACTTTAGAAAGAGATAGATATAGAATAAGAAGATCTTAATAACTTACTCAAAGGGCTTTTCAAAAAGGAATGGAGCTTCCAGCCTGTCACCGCAATGAATGGCAATGGGCCGGGAATGCTCTACTTTTCATCTGAGCCCGGAAGAAAGATCTTTTCCGCTATAGAGCCATTCAATATGATCGTATGGATCCTTCCTTGAAAGAATAGAAAAGAAAGATTCAATTTCTGATTTCAATAAAGTGGAGCGCATTCAATCCTTCGATTGCTTGCTTCACTATCTCCTGGCTCTTGCTTCGTTAAGAGAGTGGGCACACACCCTTATCAAGTCAACCCTTTCTTATGGAGTTAGCTTTCCACTATCAAAGCAGAAGGAACGACCTCTTTATTTATCAGTCCAATTTGCTCTTTCAGTATAGCCCGGTGAAGACATATGGCGGTACTCTCCTACTTGCACTGTGGATAGCTGACTCATCCCACCGTCTACTGCATTTCCTTAATACCATGCAGAGAAGAGCTCGCTCCTATTCACTTCCTTCTTCAATTATCTTTCTGTAGTGTAACCCTTTCCCATAAGAAAGAATTTAATACAGGAAGCTTTTCCCTACGCCTATGAAATCCCATTCAACTTAGACCAGAACACCCATACTACGCCTAGACCTCTGACAGTTCATCCTTATTTGAGAAGTAAGTTCAACTTCCCTTCCCCAAACCAAAGCTTTTTAAGGTGTGACGCGGACTGAGCTATTTCTTGAGAAGTCAAAACGTAGGAAGGAAAGATCGATAACACAGATCTCCTCAGCTGCACCCACTCTCAAGTCTCATTTTCTTTTCCTTAAATTAGACAATATGCACCAAGATTGATTTTGTCCTTCAAATCGTGCTGCAGTGATTCTAGCTTCAATAAGGCAAGGCCCTCGTTTCGGGATTCCCGTGTTTGACTAGTCTATTCTTTCTTCCTATTCCACAATCCTACTCTTTCCTTACTCGGCAATTGAACCTCGTAGAAGAGTTCTTTTTTCCTTCTAAGCCAAGCAAGTAACTCCGGCATGTTCCGCGCTAGCGTTGTTACTTCGCCGCATCTATCTTTTGTCCTTCTTTTGTTGATCTCGTGTCGGTAGAACGAGTAAAGAAAGACAGACAGGGCTTGGGAGAGCAGAGGAGGGGATCGATGAACTCTCCTCGTCACCATTTTCCCAGTGAGTCAGCGCTTTGTTCCGAGCCTATATACTTACTCAAAGATTCAAGCTGAGCTATATTGAATTGGATTTCCTTATGTTGAATTTGACTGATGGTGAGAGGGCAGGACTCTACTCGATAAGTAGAAAGGAGAGATTAATGAGCAGAAAAAGAAGGAAAGGAAGGTGACGAAGTCAAGGGGCTACCGGGCTATCTTTTTTTCTCTGATAGCAGATGCGCCGCAGCCGAAAAGAAAGAGAATATCTCGAGATCTTGACTTCAAGGTCAATCAACACATGCATGTTGGGGTCAAAGGATGTAGGAATTTCAAAATAGGCACGTGGGCCAATTTGCTTTATCAAAAGATATAGAAAAGTAGTCTATTTGGAAGATATAGATAGCCACAGAAGGGGAATAAAAGAGAAAGGAATATCTATATAGACTCAAGCCAAAGAGAAAGCTCATTCATTGAAGGCCGTCAGCCAGCGGAGTTAGAACGAACGAACCCGGGCTGGGTTAGACCGGCTTTGCTTGAACACAGGAAAGACATGACTTATTGGACGATGACCTCATAATGTGGGGTTACCCCTGCCCTGCCGATCAGCTTTGGCAGGCAACATCAAAATCCAATTCATTGTTCAAAACGACAGGGTCCTTTTTCCGAACTGGGAAGAGCTTTCGTCATTGGCTCACACCCTAACGGGAGTTGGACCGGGATGCGGGCCGCCTAGCTGATGAACGAGTAGCTTTCGGCACCAATATCGTTCATGTTCCTCCTGAGTAGCCGGAGAGGGACCCACGGTCGAAGCCAAATGCAACCAATCTCAGGTCTCCCTGCACGATCAATGAGTCCCCAGGGGTCATAGGCCGGTCTCTCGGGCATCCCTGACCTCAGTCGGCAGACGGAGATTGGTTCTTGAGTAATGTCATTGAGATCTTAGTGGACTTCCCGGCAGACTCACCAAATCCTATGACCCTCTGGTTATCTACATTTTGATGAAAGAGGGAGTGGTTAGCCCCGAACTCTTCTGGTCCCTGTTCAACCAGTGTGCGCCCGTACGAGACCACATAAAAGATGATCGTCCCTTGTCAAGGCCTACCTCCTACATCCCTGAACATCACTCAGTTACCTATCCGTTCTTTCCCCAATTCCAATTGAATTGGCTTTGGAAATGATCTTTAGGTCAACATTAGAAAGTGAGACTGGACTTACTCACTGGTAGACAAAGATGAAGGAGGCACCAGCTCACTCACACATCAGCCACTGGGGACCTGACCTGCATGTACAATTCAGATCACGTTGAAGCCTTGCTTCGAATCACTTGTGAACCCAGCCAAGCAACCTGCTCCTCTTCTATCAGTCTTGTCCACAGGCCGCTGTCAAATACCGCTTGACTCAAGCCTCGAGATGGTATTGTCAAGTTGATTCGCTTCTTCAAGCCTGGGGTACATGAAGAATGCGGGTAGCCTGATAGGGGACAAAGGACCTCCATGCCCACTTTCGTACCAGACGATGGGAGAGTACTGATAGCATACGAATTCGACGCCCGCGTTCCAACCTGACGAGGATCCATTTGACACCTTTGATGATGATGATTCTGGGCCGATCATGTTGCCGTCAGAGCCGGCTCTATCATCTGCGCTTTCTTGCTTCTCTTTTCCTTGACGAGGAGTAGATTGAAGCCCTCCGTATATCAGAATTGATTACACTACGACACCATTTCTGCGGTGCGTTCCGAGAGAGCGGAAGCCTGCGAGTGAACCTACAACAGATAGATGGGTGGTGTGGCATACATAAGGACGATTAATGGGAGCCCACGCATTTATTCGCCTCATCTTTGCAGCGGATTTCTTCGGTCACTTAAGGGGCGGGCTCGTCGCCGCCCGCAAACAGCTTGATGCAGGCCCTCCCAACAGACGCAACTGAGACCATACTCCCCTTTCTTTCGACTTGCTTCCCATGAACTTGACTCGAGATGTCATCGGATGTTCCGCAAGCCGCCAATCGGTCGTAGTCCGACGGGATCTGACGCCTGAAGGATGCGCCTACTCACTACCTATCCCGAGCGGAGTCCCCTTTGGTTATAGGTCGGCAACCGGAGGACCCGGAGAAATCCAACACACGGCGATTGACCTTTCCACCCGAGTACGAAGGAGGCGATGAGTGAGTCCGAAGACGCGCGACCATCAGCCCTTCCCGAGCCTTTGCTCCCCTAGGCGATCTAGGCTCTCCGCCGTAAGAGGGCGCTCTTTTTCCGTTCGTTATTTATTCTCATTTGTCCAGAAAGAAGAGAATGAGAACTCAGAGCTCTTTCAGTGGCTCAGAGCTGGCGGTTTGAACACATGAATGTTAGACTTCCCGACCTCTAATATAATATACTACGGCTACGGGGCTTTGCACTTCGGCCCCCGATCATACCACATCAAGGTGACAGGATTCGAACCTATGGCCCTCTGTACCCAAAACAGATGCGCTGACCAGACTGCGCTACACCTCGTCTCAACCTGGATCCACCCATAAAGACTCGAACCGAAATCCTTTTTTCTTAGTCGGCCAGAACCACCACCTTTTGGAAAGAAGCCAACAACCCTCTTTCATTCACGTCGAATTTCTTCCTTCAGTAGGCTCGCTCTCGGTGGACCAAAAACCCGCTCAGAAGTGGATTCGAACCACTGACACAAGGATTTTCAGTCCTTTGCTCTAACCAACTGAGCTATCTGAACCACTCTTTCGTATTGATTCGTCTATGCACCAGAAAGCAGACAAATTCAACGTCATACACTATGAAATTGGCAAACTAGACTATTTATGATAATATGCACAACCAAGAAAGAAAAAGAAGGAAGATTCTTTCCCCGTCGACTGACCATTTCATCCAATCTCGATTTCACACAGGTCAATGCATGGGATTTTGGCCTTTCTTGTCAAACATCTCCACAGCTTTCGAGCTTGATTATATATCAGTCAGGTCTCACATTTATCTTCTTCGATTCTTTGTTGACGATACAAGCGCCAGAAATGAATCCATTCTTCAAACCGCCAGTCGACGAAGTGATCGAATTGACTTACAAGAAAAGTGATTCACTGACAAATCGAGAAGTCAGTTACTTACACAGAGATTCATTCCTTCTTTCAGCCCTAGTTACATAAGCCCCAACCACCCAATAAAGATCAGAATCAGACAAACTTTCAACCATGCGTACATAGACCGAATCCTCTCACTCCTTTGATCTTCATTCACGGAAAGATAGAATTTTCTTTATTGAGCTTTGCACTTCATCATTATTTCTTCACGTCTTCTCTTTAGTGACGGAAAATCCGTAGAGAAACTCTCCAATTCTATCTTGAGGTCCAGTAGATAAGGAAAAGAAGCAAGATATTCATCCATTACTCGAAGCGAGCTGTAAGCACCCCGGGTTGCCAGTGAAGCCTTTGCCAGTTAAGTATAATGATAGACGCAACGCTTAGACTGAAGTAGGATTCTGGGCTCTCAGTAGAAAGGTAGGAAGAAATTCACTTGAAACAAACCAAAAATTATTTCCATGCGCTTGTTCCACTCCTTCTGCTCGACACTCCCCATCTCGGACATCCAAATCCACCTTTCGGATTAACCAGCCTTTATTACCCTTATGACGAGTCAGCCTCGAGACTCCCGCACCTTTGAATTCAACCTTCTGGTCAAAGCCTTATTCCGCTTTCGCTCGCCCAGAGACCAAAAAACTTCACTCCCAAAGCGTGGCTAATCACTAGAAAACAAGCGGTAAGGCGCACAGCAAAGAAAGAAGGCCTTTTCCTGACATATGATTGAAAAGTCTAATAGGCATTCCAGCATCTAACCCTTCAATCCTTTCTTTCGCGCTTGAACTAAGAGACAAACTACATCGAAGCAGGCGCTGAGCTTTGTTCAAGTAGAGTTCAGTCTTCTTTTTGGGGTGGAAGACGAACAGAGGTCAGGTCATATAAGAAGATTTTTCAAAGGATGCAAATGAGGGCGCCTTACTTACTTGATTCAAAAGGTGGGAAGGGATCTAGGTCTCGTCTGAGCCCTTCTGCGGATCGATCGGGCAGGCATTCCTATGCTTGGTTGAGTACTCCCATAGATTCGAGTGACCTTAAGATTCACCAGCATCAAATTAATTGGGGCTGAGATCGGCTATTCTCTGTCTTTCAACTTCTTTGAAGATCGGCAGCAAGCTTGATGAACTATTAGGTCGGAGGTTTGACTGACGGGAATGCCTTTCTTCGCGTGGATTGTAATGTACTGCTGGCTTTTGGGAATCTGTATCATCGTCTAATATTACTATTTCTTGGTTGGTGGTATATTCTTTTTGAACATCGTATTAGATTCTATCGGATTTCGTATTGACACTGGGGGGTGAGACACACCCGAGTCGAAGATATCTCCTATCATCAAGTCTGATACAAAGGATGTAGCGCTGCTCTGTAACAAAAGAATCTAATTCATCACTTGAAATTTTCTTTCAGAACCTCGATTCTTTGAATTTATCGTCTAATTCAAACTCTGCTCATTTATACCTATTTTAGCTATTATATCTTTCGACATTCATTTCATTCGAGCCTAGAGACACGACACGTTCGACGCTTTCGGGTCAAAACTCATAAGAAAGCTGTCTGCGAAAGATATTACCATTCCGCGGTCTCTGAATAGAGAAAAAATCAGTCTGTGATAAGCATAGCATCAGATAGCTGTCAATCAAATAAATAACCTTCAACGTCAAGTCAAATAGATAAGAGAGAAATTCAGTAGCTAGTTCAGTAAGCCGTATACGATTTCAGTAGCCGGCCAAACTGGGTGCTAATCAGTCAGATAGGAAAAGCCTTTGGCATCTAAGCTGGCTCACGGGAGATAGCTCGGCATGTCAGGTATATTCTTCTCTTGTATATGTCAATCCTATACTTGACCAACAAGCAGGCTACCGATATAGCGATATAGCGGCAGGATTTATATTGAAAGTCTCCTTTGAAAGGCCAGAAAGCCGGGCAGGTAGAGAAGGATCGGATCTAGCCCGTCTTTTTTTCTGTGACAGCTAGCAGAAAAAGCAATAGCTACCAGTGCCAGTGACTAGCTCTCACTCTCTTTCTCACTTTCATAATGGTTGGATGGATTTCATGATCCCCGGCGCCTTCCGCTGGATCCCAATCGATCGGCTTCCGAGTGATAGAGTTTTTTGACATTCCGGCCTAGGCCTTGGCTTGCTTCTATTCTGTCAGCTGCGGGAGTCTATAAGATCTGGATTGCTGCTTAGACTTTGTTTTTGATTGAATTGCTAGTCTACACTGAATCTAGCAAGCGATTTCGGATCTTCCTTCTCGGAGATGAATGAATAGGATACAACGTCTGAGACGAAGGTGTAGTCTCCGACAAAACGATCATCATGTGGCCAATTCTCAGTGAAGTATATGAGCGAAGACATGCAAGTCAAAGAGACAGACATGCCAAGGAGAGAAAGCTATCCGAAGAGGAAAGTCAAGAGGAAAAAGCCAGAAACTAAGAGAGAAATAAAGTGAACGCCGTCTCGGAAAGGATTCACTATTTGCCTTTCTTTTTCATTATCGTTGTCTTTTTTTTGACTCTTTTTGTACGTATTTTGGAAGGGAATCGCTTTCATCAGAGTGATCGGCTGAGGCTGCTAACTTCTCCTTCAGTTCCAAAACAGTCTTCTGCAGACCAGTTTTCGCCTCAAGAAGGGAATTGACCATACCGCTCATCCCTCTCTTTCTTCAGTTGGGCAAATTGGGCATCCCTCTCCTGAACAGCTTGACTCAGGTCATCCCTTTCCCCAGCTAACTTCTGGTTCTTTTCAACCTCTTGAAATGAAACAACAGGACTAATTTGAGCAGCACTCTCTGCTAACACCTTATCAAGCTCAAACAGAGAAAGAAAGCACCATCAACCATTATCACTACCAGTTAGAACAATTCAAAAAGGGGTAATGGGGAAGGATTAGGGTACCTGGGCCAGAGAATCAGATGAGGCAGCCCTTTCTCTCTGGTTCGAAGCCGCAGCTGGGGGGAGGGGCATCTTGACCCTGCGCGCACCAATAGGCATCACCAGAATAAGTCCAATTTATCCCCTCACTGGTAGAATGGAAAAAATGAGGAGAGTTACCTGATTAGGGTGCCGGGTGCCGGGTGCCGGGTGAATTGGCCAAGCCAAGAAGGGTCCTTCTCAGACCTAGCGAGCTTTCCTTTCCTTTGTCTCCAGCGCCCAGATCTGACCTTCGTCAAGTCAAGCCCTGTCTCCCTCCGGGAAGGTGCGGAGCTTGGAGAAAATACGAGCGGTGTCGTTGAAAACACGAAGCATGGGAAGGCGTTAAACGTCCCATTCGGGCCACGAATGTAGCTGCCCATGGAGCGAATGTTATGAACTGATACGCCAATTCCTCTGGCTGATTTGCTAATGACCGCACATTCCTTCAGAGTGTCATAGATGCCCTCAATGCTATCCTCTTTCACTCATTTGACTAAACTTTCCCAAGCCATTGAAAAGAATCAGCTATTGGTACTTGCTTATTCAAGCGGTGAATGCCAGGGATTTGCCCAAAGCATAAGGAGAAATCCCATGAGGAGGTCGGTCAGATGCCAATTCACAACGAGTCTATTCTAATCGGAGGAAAAGAAGGAGATCCCATAGCTTTCTGAATGAGCTCACAGCTGCTTCTAGGCGAGTGAATGAGGAGTATCCACCGCAATGTACGGAACTCTTTGAGCGAATAACCAAAGGTCATTCATGCCCCAATGGTTCAACATTCGATTCGAATTCTGTCCTACGGTCTCAGAGCATATATTTGAAATTACATATTTGAATATCAATATCAGTCGAAAAGTTCCATTTCATAGTGGTGAATCAGCCAAGGCAGAAAAGAGGAGTCAATGCCCTCAAGGTGAAGTTTCTACAGGAAGATAAGGAATGAACAGTCTATGGCGAGAAATCGATTAGGATAGGTTTCGCCTCCCGTCACAATTCTCCAATGAGACCAAAGACATCAAAGAATAAGGCTTGCTGCAGGTGTAGGACCATACATAATCTGAATCTCCTATACTCGGATGCCCGGGATTCACTTCAATTGCAAAAGTGGTCTAGACTAGTCTAGTGGTATATATTACCGCTTTCCATTAGCAGTCGTCGTTTTCCTTCCAGTAGTTCAATCTGTCCATTACTACAGCATTCCTTAAGGATTCTAATCGTCGAAAATCCGTCCTAGCGGCGCAATTCGTTCTATCGTTGGAAGTCTTATAAAACGAGGGGATCTTGTTACGAGTCTAGTCCTATTCGCCTATGGCTGACTTAGTAAGGTGCAATGCCTTTTCAAACTGCTAACCCGTAGAAACGAAATAAGGAAATGGAAAGCAAAGAAGCTCTTGTGACAGGAATCAATCCTCTTCTCTTCAACCCGCACAAGATCCAGTTAGTTAGTTGGAATCCAACAATTTCAATCGATTAGTACACCGTCTTCTATCCATTGATGCTGGGTAGAGTGATCCCTCGGATCCCTTAAGTACTTCACTCTTGTTTTGATATACGCAATTATTGATTCGGAGTTGCGCTGAGGTGTCAATTTTCCCCGCCATTTCAGCCAATCGTTCACAGAGACGTGTTTTTCGCTTAACTGCCATTTTCGCTCTACGCGGGTCCACAAAATCGAAGGCATCCAAGCCGGCGCTTTTTTGCTTACTTGCCTCGCGTAACTGAACGACGACCTGCCAGAGAGGAAGAACCTTCTATCGCCCATAGCCGAATAAACTGAATTAGCGGTATAGTTTAGCTTTTGTAACTGCTTCTATGGGCCACAATGCTCCCCTAGTACCAGTGGTAAGTCAAGAGAAGGAGGGGACCCCTAATGATTCCAAGATGAAGGTATGAGCTTTCTTTTCCTTAGGCTCTGAGCCTCTTATGTAGGGGCTTTTTCTCGGTATCTCTTAGGGGTGTGGTTGTCTCGAACTGCCTGACTTGCTTTCCTCACGTCGCTAACTCCTAAGACGGCAGCTTCAAGGTCAACTCCCTCGTACCGGCATTTAGAAGCGCTACAAGTCGCGCCAGAAGGGCCGCCGGTGCGCCGGGCCTCTAAATAAAAAGAAAGAAACCAATTCCGTTCTCTCCTCCTTCGTTCTACGCGTAAGTCAGTCGCGCTCAGAAGACGAAAACAACTACTTGATAAATAGCGAACGAAGGCCGACAAAGCCGAGTGAATCTCCCTCGGGGCTTTAGAGCCACCTAATTAATGAGATTCTCCGCACTTTCCTTTATTTCCCCTTTGACCCCTTGGATAATCTGGGGCTTTCTTCCTTCTATAAGTCAATGACGTCTTTCTTCTCTTCTAAGCGGCTTCGATCACAAGGAAAGACATTTCTTCATTTTCGATTTCTCTGTTTTAATAAAAACACCAGCTCTCAGGCTTTATCAGAGACGAGTTCTTATTTCATTCCTCATTCGAACCTCCTTCTTGACCCTTGCTGATCCATGAGCTGTTTTGGTTACAAGAAGTGCTTCTTTGCTCGCTTGCAGCGCCTCGACTCGACCGCTGCTGTAGGATTGAGTGAGGTGACGAGAGCTGAAGTTTTGCCGAGGCTCCTTGCTACGCTCCATAGATGTTCGTACGTGATATTCAATTGGATCTTGGGTATGTTTGAATTCAGCCTCTCCGACGGTCTTCACTGAAGGATTGTCCACCTTCTCAAGCGCCTCTACCATACCATACGAAAGTGACACCGGATGACTCCCATTACTAAATGCCATAACTTTTCAAACTAGTTGATAGTTGTTCCCTGGGTTCACCCCAAAATGCGTTAGAAATTAGTCAATCACATTAGAGGTTGACCTTTGATCTGAAACTGGGTAAGTCAACCCAACCCAGGTAAACTGAAGGATAGGTAGGCCACGGAATTCTCAGATGGCAGAGTGAAAGAAAGATTCAATTCGTAATAATTCCTTTGCTTGTGCTCAGATCATAATAGTTGCGAATATCCGGAGAACCATAGCTCGAGCTAGCTTCCTTGGCGGAGTTCTAGTTTCTATTAATATCTCTGGCTTGCTTTTGTTAGGCATGCACTGTGAAACTTTTCAAATTCATCTTTTCGGAATTTCGGCAGCAAAAACCTTGTATGCACAACTGGTTAACAACAACGAATACCAATCCACACAAATGAAATCACTACATGATAATATAGGCCACGAGATTCTCATCTGAGTAGACTCCTAAAGATCAAAGACTGAAAACACTTCCTTCCAGTAATAAGAAAATATGTGTTTACAAAATAAGCACCTTACACACATGGCTAATCTCATTGAAATATCTGGTACTGCTTCTTTGTTGGCTTTTCGTCTCAGAGAAAGATGCAACGTCGGCAGGCCGTGACCTACTCGACACACTGGCTGGCGAATGGATGGTTTGCCAATCATGGAATCGCGTGCCGTATGAAGACAAAAGAAGAGCGACGAAGGGAAGGAGAGCACCAAAGCGAAAGACTCCACTTCCTTGCATGTTGGGAGGACCCTAGGAAAGTCCCAGCGGAATCCAAGTGGATAGATCGGAACAGAATCAAGATAGAATCATCAATCAGTTGATGGCACAGTGAATAATTACATATATATATAAGGTCAGGTCGTGACTTGTTCTCGACAAGCTATCTTACTGTTCTTGCGAAAGAAGCCCACTTTCCCACTCTTCTTCTCACTCCCCCTATCTAGGGGGGGCGCCTCGTACTCTCTATTTTCCTCTTTTCTAAGGAAGCCAGAGAGCCTACACCAAACCACTTTTTTGACTTGTTCAAAATTGACTTAAAATACAAATAAGATTAAAAAAGCCATCATGAGGGCAAACAATGCAATAGCTTCGGTGAGAGCAAAGCCCAAAATGGCATAACCAAATAATTGTTTAGCCAATGATGGATTTCGCGCCACGGAATTAATTAGAGAACTGAAGACGTTTCCAATACCGACTGCAGCTCCCGCTAAAGCAATTGTAGCAGCTCCGGCACCAATTAATTTTGCTCCTTCTAACATCGATCGACTTTTTGGTCGACTCACGCTTTTCCAAATCTGCTTACTTATATTACTTGAATGAAAGGGTGATTCCTCTTCTTCACTCACCCCGCGATCTAGAATCTCTAGTATATCTTGTTGAATTGATCCATTTCGATCAACTATGGCTTTTTTTTTCTGTTTGAAAATCATCTACTGGAGCATGATTTATGAAGACAAAGTCTGATTGCCGAGGACGACGACGAGAAAGAAATCTAGCCCTGGCGGTTTGAAGCAAAAAAGTAGTAGCCGCCCGCGAGTCATCACCTTTCTCTCTTTGAGCTGGTTGCTCGACAACTATGGCTTGTAGATTCGCAGAACAGAAGAAGAAGTTCATTCTGACTTGCGCACTCAAAAAGGGAAGCCCACTCGGGCGTACTCCGTATTTTGAGCCTCTGTTTAGCTGAAAAAGAGAAGGCACTAGTCAAACGAAGGCTGCTTTGGTGCGTCCCACCCCAACGCTCTTCTAGTGCTTGACTTGACTCTCCCCCGCCCGCTAGCCCGAGACAATTAATGAATAACCGGCCTATCGATGACCGAGCCAGTCTGATCTCCTTTATACTGACCTCAAAGAACGAGCGAAATCGAGATGTTGATGAAAAAGGGACGAGTAGGCCACTTTGAAGGCTACTATGCATCCAATACCAGAGTGGTTTTTTTGTTTGGGTATAGCAGGACTTGAACCTGCGACCATTAGGTTAAAAGCCCAATGCTCTACCAACTGAGCTATACACCCGATTGGAAAAGAAGACGTCGGCGCGGAAAAGCGCCAGAGGGCGGCCTAGCCCCTTTTTCTTCTTCTCATATCACAAGGGCGCGGCTCTGTATGAGGCTCATACTGCGGAGCAAGTCTTGGAGTCCTTTCCACAAACTAAAAAGCAGATTCTATCTCCAACCAAAAGAAGGTCAACGGGGGAGTTTTTTGGAAGTAGCTCGAACTCAGACTATCTACGAAAAAGGTCAAGTCGTCTTTCTTGCCTAACTTGCCGGAACTACGGACCCGGAGACAGAAGCACAAGCTAGACAGAAGGGAGTGCTCCTTTCATGCTCCTGTATATAGGTCTTGATCTCAAGGAATGTATGGAATGCTGTGAGAAAGAAGATGGGAGGAGAGGAGTATAGTGCACAAAGGTCCTGAATAGGAAGGGGGGCTCGGATGGGGAATAAGCATCGAGGTTTGCCTGCTCAGATATAGACATGCAGCTCTGCCTATGCAATATCGAATTCAATGTCCAAAGTGGAGGTCCGCTATCAAAAGGATAGCAAAGAAGGCGTCGCTAGCTAAGATTACTCATATCAAAATTCTCACATGTTTGAGGTTCAGCACTAAAGAGGAGTCGAGAATGCAACTGCACCGGGAAAAGTTCTCCAACAAGCCTGCCTGGCATCAAAGATCGAAAAACATCTTTCAAGAGAATATACCCTCGCGAATTGAGCATTTTACCTAGAATACCCACTTCGGAATACGGCTATGATCGCAGCTTCGAAAAGATGGTTATCTCTTTCAGTAGGTGGGTAAGGTAGACACCTGATCCCAAGGTTGTTGGTGGTCAATTTCTACGGTACGTTATTAATGACCCAAACGGAGAAGGCTTTCACGTTTTCAATCTAGACTCTTGCCGAGCGACTCCGCTTCTAGTTAATATCGCTCTCTCAATTCTTTGTAGAAAAAGAAAGAAACCAAATACACTCAGTATATATGATAATATGCCCCACCAGACCAAGAGTCACGAGCTTGCCCTACTAGAAATGACTCCTCGGAGCGAGCGTAGTTATAGAAAGAAAAGAAAAAGAAAGCTTATATATCAGATATGTCCCACTTCACCCTCCTTGCTCCGCTCCCCCTAACTTGATTGAATAGGCTAAAGGTCAGAATCTCGGCACCCAAAGTGCAAATCGAAGTATAGAGACGAAAAACGAGCACTTGAAATGAAGCCAGATGATTGAACCCAGGATGCATAGGGGGGAAAGCCTTGTATGGGCAACCAAAAAAAGTCCTCTCCGGCTTCGATAAGGCTCCTGGAACTTCGAAGGCTATTACCAAATTGGGAATCTATACTCAAAGTCGAAGCAGCGGAAAGCGAGCTTTCTTAATCAACTGACTCACTAAGGGAGGACAGAATTCCGAATCGGGCGTACCGCATCGTCCCGTTGAAAACTGACGTCGTCTATTTGATATTACTGACATTAGGCGCATTTCAAAAAGCACTACTAGACAAACTCTCGATGCCACTTTCTCAGAGCAATGATTGACTCCTTGTCACATAGCACCAGAAAACGAATGAAAAAAGGAGAAAGAAGAGATTCCCATCTTCTATATAGCTCCGAGCTAGTCCACATTTCACTTCTTTTGCTCCACTTGACAGGGGAACTTAAATTCAATCTAGCTTGGTCGCCTACTCCTCTCGTTTTGAGGCCCTAACGTGTCACTTTTTCTTGATCGAGCTCTCACTGCTCTTACTGGCATTCCCAGAGAGCTGATTCCATCGCTTTTCTTTCTTCTGCAGCAAGATCAATTCTGACTCCTTCATTCTTTCACTTTCTCGGAGGCCTTGGAAGGCAAGAGCTTCTACACAACTCAAAAACCAGAGTATTGCTAAGACTGCTGATTCAACAACTGATAGGCTAACTACTGCAATTGAAGGGACTCTCCTTTGATTTGGACCTAGCATACACACATTGAATTGATCGAGGTCGATTTCTCCTTCATATCCTACTAACTCATCTGACCCAACCAATGGAGGTCACCTTCATGATCGACCCGCATGCAGCTAATGACCTTTGATGAGCTAGTTTGCTCTCTTTTTTGTATCTACTCACATACATTAAGCTTTGGCTGGCTTCCTTCCCCAAAGAGAGATTTCGTCCCCCTGTATGCTGTGTACCGCGTGCTGGCTTCACTCCACTTTCATAGAGTCTCTGAGTCACCAGTGTCTTAGAGTGAAGAGAGGGGGCAACTAAGACGTGTTCAAAATACCGGTAGACGAGACGGAGATGTCGTTGAACCGATGTACTTCTATATAGTTTGGAAGGAACAAAATTCCATATGATGGTCTGTAATGTCAGGCAAAGCGAGGAGAGATGGAGGAGATTTCTTACTCTTCAAGAGTACTTATTGTTGACACGGGTTCCGTCAGTTTAGTTCACAAGATCTCTATCTATCTTTCTTTATTGGAAGCACTCGCTTGGACTCAACTTGACAAGCTTTCTTTCCAAAAAAAGGAAAGGCTTTTTGATTCATCATTGATCAGACTGCACTCCCACTTTTTCAAAGGCATTCTTTCTATGCAAGGAAGATTTCTTTTGACTACTAAATCGACGCTATGCTGTCCATTTTTTCAGCACTATTGACTGCTTAATGTTTTGACGTTGGGGGATTTTTGGTGTAGGAGAACGGCTTTTGCTTGCTTACCTGCCTATAACCCGGCGCAATCAAGCGGTTTCCACTGGACTAGATTGAGCCAAATTCATTCCTTGGAAACTGATACCAGGGAATCATAGAAAGAGCTTGATAGGCGGCTCGTGAATAGAATAAGCACTTTTGAAACTATTTACAGCTTCTTCTTTAAGGAGGGGCCTATCTCTTTATTGGTCTTTTATGCAATGAACTAATCAAAGGATTTCTCTTCGCTGCTTATCTATCAATCCCTTCATATTATCCTCAGAGTCCTCGCTCTTTCTAGCGGCTCTCTCCTCAGCTATACCCCTCTGAACTCTCGAAAGTAGACCGGGCTTTCTTCCTTCGTTGAGTATGTATGGGCACGTCAAAGCATTACTCTTATTGAAAAGGAGTCCCTTCCTTCGCCTTCCACCATATATGGTAGGTAGGTCATCAAATGATATGAACTTGCCCTCAAAAAAACTTCGAAGAGAGAGTTCTTAATGTTCGCTTCTTTCTGCTCTCAATTCCATCTCGGGCGGCATCTTCCTTTCCAGGTAATGAAACTTGACCGAATAGGCGCAAGGAGTGAGGCCACTCTAACGGATCTGAGTGAAGCTGCTTGACTTGTATTTGAAGTTCAAGAGCTGCCCGAAACTAGACCTGAGAAAACGGAAGAAGGCATCCGGAACATTGAGGAGGTTGACTATAGAAGATGAGCCGATGTTATAGGCGGATTCAAGCTTCAAGTGTAGGATCGTAGATAACTAGCTGCTAAGACTGACGAGACGGTTTTTGGAGATTTTGTTGATCCCCCCCATTCCTGTACCAAATGCGAGAAATGCGCCTGCAGTTAATCGTTTAGTTAGGCATGAAAGCGAGAATTCTTTTTTGATACGATTGAAAATCCGGACGTTTAGGATAAACAAAGACTGGAACACCCACTAGAGCTCAAAATAGGCCTTGTTAGGGCTTTGTTTACTGGGACAAGATAGTACCCCTTCCGTTGTCTCCGAGTCAGGTTCTGTCCCCGAATCGTATTCAGCAGCAGCTCCCGCCCCTACTATCAAAGCGCCTCCTCTTGCGACTGCGCTGCATGTTGGTGGTATCTTGGGAGGTGCGGCTTCGAAGAGAATCTCTCAAGCCATTTCGATCAGACCGCCAACGGACTATTAGGGTTGGCTCGACTCAGCCGTCTTTCCCCTTTGATGAGCCTGACGAATCTCTTCTTCTCCATTCCTACATCTCTCAGGCCCTCTGGCTTGCCTCGGTCCCTGACCCCCCCGCGGGACTGCTGGCGACAAGGTACTTGAAATCCACTAGCCGATTTGAGACTACCAGAGCTGCACTCCCTCATTCATAGAAGTTCTGCACATTCTGCCTCCTTACGCTTGCTCCCACCTTTTTCAGCCGAGAAAGAAAGCGCGCTTCTCAATATTATGTTGAGCATTAGCGCAGAAAATGATATAGAAAATCACTTATAGAACGGTTCCGACGTTTTGTTATAGGTCCGGACCAAGGTCCTTGTTCATCTGACGGAGCGCAATTCTGAAAGAATAGTAGCGGGACAGACCCTTATCCGTTCAAAGTAATTAGGTGAAAAATAATAAAGTGGAAGGAAGGCTGTCCTGGCTGGCTCGTTCATGAATGAACTCGAAAAAAGTCAAAAGAGATTACCTCGGGAAGAATAATATCCAATGGCTAAGCCTAACTTGATCGGTCACATCAGTCACAACAACATTCCCAACCAACATAGAGTGAATAGGCGCCAGCAAGTTTGAGTACCCATGGAATGAAAGTGGAAAGGAAAATCGAAATCACAAGAAGCAAGGGCTGACCCAAGCAATTCTCATCAATAATAGTCTTTTCTTGCTTTCTGAGTTCTGCCGCAAAATCAGCTATTCAATACGCCGGGCTTCCTACTTCCCAACTAACTGATTTGAGAGTATTCAAAGACGAAATGAGAACGAAGGAAATTCAATGCAAAGGGGTCACACCTATTAAAAGCAGGAGTTCCCAGAGCCAAAGAAAGCGATCACTTTTTTCTGGCGCTTTTATTCCATAACCTCTTTGCTTCTATTGTTGTGCCTTCTAGATCGATGCCTAAAGAAAGGACAAGGTCAAAGAAAAGAACTCTAGCCGTATAGTCAAAGTAAACAGACGATAAGGCTCCTCAAGAGAAGGGCAGGTGGCTCCCTCCTTATAGAACTCAAAAAAGATACTGCCTTACGCTTCTTTGTGGTTTTGTTATGATCCAATTCTTTTCTCATCTTTCTGGTAACGCCCGCTCCAAACAACATAGGAATTTCTTGAGCTCCTCTTTCAGTCTCAAAGCTACAGTGTCTGCTTGCCGTGAGGACGGCACTCACATCAGTGAATCAGGCATTGTTTGAAGCTAGGGATGCTAGCTCAAATCCCACCCCGGAAAAGCTTTTTCAGAAAGCATTGGACAGAAGCAGAAAGCCTTCCGTAAATTCGTGAAGCTGGACTCATGAGTTTTCTTTCTACCGTGGCAGGTACTGCATTGCTATAAACAATGTAGCTTAGCACTGCTGACATTCTGTCCCCTTTCAACCAAGCACGTCTTTTAGCCCTGCGACTTCAGGGCGTGTCATAGACCGGAGGCTGTAAACGTGCCTTGCATGCCACTTCAGAAAACATAACCTTGTTGCCTTACTCAAGTTCCATTCTCAACCAGGCCCACTGGGATGGCTCTTATCGGGCCTGCCAATGGGATTTCATCCTCTTTTCTTTACCTATCTTCGTATAGAAAAGATCTTGTAGCTCCATTTTGATGAAGAAAGAATCATTGGTCCTTTCTCGCCGGGTCAACAGATCTTACTTCGGCTTGCCACGTACTCCAGGGAAAGAGGAAAAGTAGATTGGTCTTGTCTCAGCCACAATTCTTTTGAAACGAATCTGATCAGAGGAGTCCCTTGATAGAAAAAATCCACAAGAAGCCTTGCGGGTGGACCAAGGGCATCGTGTGGATGGGATGGAAGCGGGAAGCATTCGAGACAGGTGAAAACCAGACCTGACAGGCCATAACCCATAGAACAGATTATTACGCGAGATGAATAACTGGAAAGCTATGATATACCCGCCGGGGAGTGAATAGAAATATGGAAAGAAAGATCTTCAGGCATTTGTAGAACAACCTCGCCTTCCTTTTATTCAAGTCATCAAAGAAGAAATAGAGAGAATTCCAATCCAAAGAATGGAAAAGACAGACGTAGGTCAAAGAAAGCAAATTGTAGCTCGCCTTGTTGTTGATTGGACAGAAATCCTCCTCTTGTCACCGATCTCTCACCATGACCAATACCAATTACTGAGATAGATCCTTTCTCGACGAAATGACTGACTAAATCTCTTTTTTTGAGACATTGCTGGAAAAAGTGACCCTTCAAGTATGTGTTCAAGGAGTCAAGAGAGGAGGGTAATGTGCTTCTTTAATAACCCTAAAAAAACCTCTCTTGCATTCAGGAAAGACTGGCAAATAGATGTTTTGACGTCAAGCGCTTAGCTTAATCTTTGGTCACAACATCAAGCGCTTAATCTTTCGGCGCATTTCACCTATTTTGTAGGCTGCCTTCTTTTTTGGACCACGATATGAGTGACTTCTGGAGGAAGGTGACGAATGATGTCATTAAGGAACTCTACTGAGGGGTCAATGCGCCGCTTAGTAACGAATCGGTGACTGGCCGGGGTGGTCCTTCCACTCCGGGAACTCCTTTCTCACGTTCTAGGCTTCTTTAATAGTTAGTTCTCCGAGAACGAGAAAAAGGGCTGACTGTTCAGAGACGAGACCTTTATGGAGTAGTACTAACTACTCTGTTTAGCAGAGCTTGACCCCCAAAAATGCCTGTTTGTAAGTTCTTCGTTGCCCTGTTTGATCATGCTGTAAGTTATTCTAAGCCTGGATTGGCTCTCTCTCACTTATGAGAGGACGAGATCTTGCCGGCAGAGTGAGTCCCACGGAAGGAGAACAATCAGTCTTCGTCTTCGGGAAGTCAGGTTGATATGATATGTTACCGGGGATTTTTTCCACCTTACTGGTTCTGAGAGTTCCGCTTTTGTGATAGTAGCAAGTCAGGGTTGAAATAACGATTGGAAAAACCCGCCGCTAGTAGCAAAAACATCCCGACCTGAGACTCTGCTGACAATCATCTTCGGTTAGACATAGATCTCCAGTCTCTAAGTAAGCCCTTGCATTTTACTACGCTTTTGAATGAGTGGAAATCTTCTTAGCAGCTTAGTCAGCTCCTGCCCCAACTACACTAGAGCAGCAGGAACTACTGCATATTGTCCCCAGGCGATAGCGTAGTCAAGTGAAAGAAGAGAGCTGCTGGTTCTTGAGAGAGGAGGGATGATCGAGCGAATATCGATTGAAGGTTTGAATTGAGATTAGCCTGACCTAGCTCTTCCTGTTCTACTAGGACTCATGCTCATATATCCAGGACTCATTCATTGAAGAGTTTGAACAGCGATATATGAGCATTTTCAGTAGCAAGGTGGCACAAACAAGATCAGTGTCAGAATCTCCGGGATCAGAAGCAGCAATGCCAAGAAAAAGCGCCCGTGAATTTCCCGGCATTATCATAGAGCATCCAACGTTCTGAGGTGTGATTCCAGAGATGACGTGTGGCTATCTCTGTGAGGGTCTTGTCTGCGTCGTGTCAGCGAAGCAGAGTGTAGGACTCTCAGCAGGATGTCCATCCATATGAGTAGCACTGGAAGGTGCAAGTTTGAAGTGGTCGAACTCGCGCACTTGAACCTTCAAAGCTCAGTCAGTCTTTTTGATGTTGTTGGAACAGAAAGAAGAATTGCGTATATAACTTTTGAGACTTTAGGCATCGACGTTTAGGGCAAGATGGGTCAGGCGAATTCAAATAGCCGAGGCTCCCAGCGCGCCTACTACTGTCTTCCTTCGGGTATTTTCCCCAGGTGTCAAAGTGCCATCCTCACAAGTATGATTGATCTAGCTTGATCGCGGTTGATTAGTAGATCCGTACGGGCTTTGCTCGAGATCATTTGTCAGAATGGAGTATATGAGCTCACAACTTTGTTTGATCTTGAGTTCGCTTGGCCTTCTTCAACCAAGGATCTTGATGATTTGACGTATGTTCGGACGTCCGGTTGATCTAACCTAACCTAAATAAGTGGATCAGTCCTGACGCCTGGCACACGATTCCCCCTTCCTTCCATTTGCAGATATGTTCGCACGTATTCAAAGAAAAACCAAGATTCTCGACTCGGCGCATTTTCTTCTATATTATCTGTTGGAAAGTGCGTTTATCTGTACTCGAGATTGGGCGGGTTTCGACGTCTAGCGCCCATGTGATCGCTATCTCAAATCATGCATTGGATGCCCGCATACCAACGGGAGGCTTTGTTTTTTGAGAAAAGGTCCCTTCCTTCAATATCGGCGATTGGGTCGACCAGGTCAGGCCCGATTTCAAGTGAATAGAAAATCGATCATGTACATTGCTGTTCCAGCGGAAATACTTTGTTTAATTATACCACTTCTCCTAGGAGTAGCCTTTTTAGTGCTAGCTGAACGTAAAGTAATGGCTTTTGTGCAACGTAGAAAGGGTCCTGATGTAGTGGGCGCCTTCGGATTGTTACAACCTATAGCAGATGGTTTGAAATTGATTCTCAAAGAACCTATTTCACCAAGTAGTGCGTCTTTCTTCCTTTTTCGAATGGCTCCAGTGACGACTTTTATGTTAAGCCTGGTCGCTTGGGCTGTTGTACCATTTGATTATGGTATGGTATTGTCGGATTTGAACATAGGGCTACTTTATTTGTTTGCTATATCTTCGCTAGGTGTTTATGGAATTATTATAGCAGGTTGGTCTAGTAAGACGGGGGGCGGCCGTTCGGTCGCCTATGATAGACGGACCAATTGGTCCAAAATGGGTTTGTGCCGCGGGTGTTGAACGATCTACTCTACACAGGTGTGGGCTTACAGGGCTAGGGCTCATCAACCCGGCGCTATCATTCATCTTCAGAGGTCGGTCACCTTTCCGGGCCGGGATCGAGAAGTGGAAGTCATAAAAAAGAGATCTTTCTCTTCGCACCCACCTCAGATCCAGAGTCAAGGTAGCTTGTCTCGTCTAACTCTTTCAAATTCTAGCTGTCTACCGGCTGTTCTTCTTTGTCAACGTGGTTGGTTCGCCTACTTGATGAATGAAAGAATTTGGAAAGGGCGACGAAAGCCCACGATCAAAGTATACCACCAGTCGAAGTCAGCGGCTGCCTTAGCCTAGCCTCTATACTCTTTCTTTTGAGTAGGAGAGCGAGTTCGCGAAAAGACTGAGGTCTCAGAGAGCGTCGGTGCGTACTACGCCTTCATTCTACTACGCTAAGTCAAGTCAGCAAGGCCTTCAGTCAGAGAGTAAAGGGGAAATACCCCACATAGAAGAACCAATCGCTGTTAACTTACTGACAAAGAAAGAATCTTTAGATCCAACGAGGAACTACTAACGTTCCGAGGATGAGGACACTCCGGCATGTCTCGACCACAGAAAGAGGGGCAAAGCCGCTTCGCACCACTTCTCGACGACCAATTAATCAGACGGCAAATTCGATTTCAAAGGCGCTCGCTCGCTACTTTTGAGAGTTTCGCAAGCCTTTCTCATTGTCAGCCAACGTTGGTTGGCCTTCGACCCCCTGGGAATCCGTAAATCTGAGAGCATGCCGCAACAAAAAGGATGGTCCCCTCATTCTTTCCGTTCCGGAAAGAATTCAAGTACCTTACCCCCATCATGGTGAACCTCTCCTTGTGATCGAGATGAGGTAGATGCCTCCCAGCCGGGGGGCGGATCGAATCAGAGTTTCCTTAGGTAGCCACCGACCTACAGTTATCCTTCAACTTCTGTGCTTGGTGGAAAAGAAGCGAACAAAGGTACGCTCGCTTGCTGTCTTGTTCTCTGCCGCGGACTGGGATCGCTCGCCAGCTAGGCCCTCTAGAATCAATCAAGTTGGAGCAACATTGTATGAGAACATATTACCCATCTTCGGGGACAAGGGGCGGAACGACCTCTCGATCTACTTACTGCAGCCCAGTACGAGCTCTAGGCGTGACCTCCTCTTATGATCTCCCCTACGCCTAGGACCTTGTCTGGGCCAAGAGCCATAGTGAGTTGCTGTTTCTATTTGGTTCTTCTTTCTCCTTGTTGATACCGGCAAGACCCAGCCAGATGATGATGTATGCTGGTTGGTAGTGAGAGGACTCTGAGTACCCGAAAAAAAGGGCGCTGGTAAAAAAAAAAACAAATCATTTGATTGACTTTCTTGCTCTCCCTTAGCAGCGGGAAAGGAGTCTATCTATCTGCCTAGCTTTGGTAGATTTCCCCCAACGCAATTCAAAAACGGAAATTCCACGAATCCCTGAGGTGGATAAGTCCGACGACTCAGCAGCAGTGCGGAATGGGCTTTCTCGTCCGATGGATCTGAGATATAGTGAGGGGGCGGGCAATACATACCAAAAGGTTCGAAGATGGAAGGCGCGGTATATAACCAACCCACCCATAGGTCTAACTGCTAGGAAAGAAAAGTGCTTTTCCCTGGAGTACACACAGCTATTGCTGATCCTTGTCGATGATACCTTTCTTAACTTCTCATCCATGTTAGGTCAACATCGAGACGGAGCATCGTTGTTGGCTCTGTCAATGAAGTTCAACAGGCAAGGTTATAGATATATCGGTTGAGGTTCTCATAGGATTGAACCTCAGTCAGGCCGGCCAAGGAGTTTCTTCAGCAAGTTACCTGTGCTACCCCCGAAGTCTAATCTGAGCAATCGGTGGTTCCGTAATGAATAGTCAAATACACATTGATTGAGGAAAACCTCCTTCCCTTCTTTATATCAATAGCAATAGTGCCTTTTCCCTTCGCTTTGAATCTTCTCTTGCGGCGGTTTCATGGCATAGCATAATAGTTTGGAAGCGGTGAGACGCGCGCTAACGTCAAAGACAAAGTCCTGAGCAAGACGTCCGTCCACGAAGCCAACAACGTTTTGATTCAAAAGAATCGGCTTTCTTGAAGTCAAAATATCCATCATTTATTCCAAAGAGGAGGGGGTTGCGTCACCAAGTAATAAAGACCACCGCTCTCTTTATCCACTCCAATGTTCCGTAACTTTCCCTCCCCTCCCTCTGATAGTGAAACCGTGATATGCCAGCCATAGACTGCATGCTGCCTCCTTTATGATAAGTAGTAGGCATCGGGGGAATCGAACTTCTTGTACTGCACAATATTCAAAATCACCAATCGCTGACTCATCGAGAACCCAGGAGTCGTGTATGTCGGTGCGTACATCGTCACCATCACATTGGCCTCATCTACCGGCACGTTTGGAGTAGAGAACTCGAAGGTGAACTGCTCTAATACCTCATGCCTCCTAAGATGGACCCCTCAGAGATCACCGGCCGGTTCGCCTAAGTCAGCTTCGGCTCGAGGTAAGGAAGAGTGAGACGCTCGACTCTCATCTCAGTGGGTAACTAGGTGGTGTCTCGGAAATCGTACTTCTGATTCGTGTTGCCACCTGCAACCATGATGGTGGCGTCAGGGAGCACGGCAAAGGTCGAGGGGTCCATCCTCGCGATGTTTGTTGCGGTAAGTGCTTGCCACCGCTTGCCTCTGTTTCATCATTCACTGTCGAGGACTCTGCCTTTTCATGTTTCTTCCCTATTACATGAATAGAGCTTCCAGCTTTCGCCTTTTTTTTGTGATCCCTTTCGCTTTGATAAACAGAGTGAATAGGCTATGGGAAAGAATAGGAGTAGGCCGATCTGAGTGAGTTTTTCAGTAATGAACTTCTCGGGTCATGACATTGTTCACTTGCTTGTTTACTTTATGCCATTGTTCACTTGCTTGTTTTTTACTTACCCATGCATTCTCAGAGAGTAGGAACTCGGCATTATCAAACTATAAGACAATAAAAGTAGAGGTATACTTGAGTGAGAAGACAAGACCAAATCTCTTCCATATTCCAATCCATACCTAAAAGACTGAAAATCAGCCGAAAGAGACACAAAGCGCCGTTGACAAGATCGAGTGAAGAAGACAAGACATAATAAACTGAGACATAGCTTTCTCCTTTTCTACCTATGGTACAATAAGCCCCAGTGACCCAATGCCCTATGTATGTTTACTTGACCTATCTATCTCCAATCAAAGGAAAGACATTTATTCTTTTGTTCATTTCCTACCAGATTCGATTCTACATCCAGACTAGAAAGTGATCCTAGCCTGCCGTAACAGACCCAAGTGACTTGCTTTCCCTACATACAAGAACTCCTCTTTATTTCATAACCTTGATTTGAGAATTACTTTTGTGTAGTCTACCCCGTCTGGACTACTTTACTCTTTTCCTGATCATAATTTGGTTATCGCTTTGCCTATCCCGACTCTGACCCCGGTGCTTGATGGACCTCTATCCTCGTCAGCTTATGTTTCAGCAGAAAATGACATAAATCAGGTATGCCCGCCGCCGCGCCTGACTCTATGAATTTCTGTGAGTGAGGTGTGACTGGACCCTAGCGGAAGACAGTCCTGGGGCCGTAGCCAATATAGCTAGCTTTCCGGAAGTCACCTGGCTGGGCCACTGCCTGGAGACATTACTCAAGCTATTCTATGGTTTGGCCTTTCCTTCTTTCTCTCCGATTCTGCTATTCCGCTTTTCTTAGTGGACTCCCTTCCTTCATATCTCATTGTCTAGCCTTTCTTCCTCATACGGGTGTGTCACCTCTCATTCGACGAGACCCATTCCCCTTCTACTTTGACGCCTCCCTTTATCTGTTAGTAGGGCAGTCATTCTCACCATTCCTGAATTCAGTGTCAAGACGGCTGTCTGAACCAGCTCCAAGATCCAGGCCATGATACATTTTTTGGCTTGCTTTTTGGGATACAGGCGACCTTGTAGCATTTCAGTTAGAAAGAAGCAATGAAAAAGAAAGAGATGGGAGTGGCCGGCCTTCTATCGATTTGGAGTTCCGTTGCAGCAAGTTTCAGGAGTAGTCCCAGTGGGCAATTGCCCTTTGCAGTTCCAGTCCTTCTTTCTGCTTTGAAGCGAGTTGGAGTTGCAGTTGACTTTGCTGTTGATCCCGTCAACAAACTTGGTCTTTCTTTCAGGGGTAATCTGAGTCTCATTCCTACTGGATCTATTCCGAACCGAAAGAAGACTGCCCCTCCTCTTCCGGACGAGTCTCTGACATCACAAGTGTATATCATCAGATTGTCCGGTCTCCCCCTACTTCGTTGAGCTACGGCGCTTTGGTCAGCTAGATCAAGACAAAGGGACAGGCCGATTCTCATATCTGGATGGAATATGGAACTTGATTATATAAGCGATTGTTCATTTCTTGATTGACAGAAAGACACCCCATGCATTTCAGCATTTCGCTTTGGACCGACTGGCACTTAGTAATTGATGACCATTTCATCTTGGAAACTCGTACCCTGATGGAAGGAGGGAGAAAGAAGAGGTAGATTCCTTCTTTTTCCATCAGCTACGGGACACCATTGAATCTGTACGTACGCTCGGACGAAGAAGCGGCAAATCAAGTATGGAATTAGAGCTCAGGTGGGGCATCATGACCTTGCCTCGCCGATGAAAGCGGCGCAAAGGACTGGTGAAAGAAGAGGGCCGAATTCGTTGATTCAATATGCCAATCGTGGCTTCCATCTTCTAATTGTAGCAGTCACTTCAATAAGACAAGCGACGCAATCTTTTTTCTACTTGATTGACTTCAGGTGTGCTTTGACTGCCTTTTCTCTTCCTTCCCTGAACAAAGGACTTGCAGCCACTCGCCTTCTATACGCAGCGAAATGCGTGAGTACTTTTCACCGGATCTCAAATGGGGCTTCCAAGCGGGAAAGATGTTTCAGAAAAAAGGATAGCGCATTCTTCTAATTACCAATAATGGATCAAGTGGGAAGGCCCCCGATAAGAATAGGTATGATCGTTGCCACCCTGAACGAATGTCTTACCTGACTGGCCTCAAATGCCTAAACTGGAGTCATGTCAATCCACCTAAAAACTGGGGATTCTGGAACCTATGAAGCACCCTTATGGATGGAAAAGCCTCCTTGCTTGTACTTGATGAATTTGATAATGATGAGATGATGTTGAGTTTTGTACTGGTCTCATTTCGTATATATCTAAGATTTGGCTATATTCAGTGGAATGCTTTCTTTTTGCCGGAGTCGAATGCTTCCTTGTGGATTTTGATACAATAGTTCAGTCAGCTGGCATTTATTCATTGCTTTTCTTCTTCTCGGTTCAATTCCCTGCCTGTGGTATTGGAGAAGTAGGTAGGTCTTTTCCTTGATGTATTGGCGGCATTTCTTGGTAAGACGCCGGTATGAATGAGTACTAGTCAAGAGTAGGCAAAGCATAACAACACAAGCGGCCATCTATCTGTAGCCGACTTGAGGTCAAACGAATAAGACTCACTATCACCAACTAGCCGATCTAACGAACGTGTCTGGTGGAAGGTCCCATCTTCCGGGATCCTCCTCAAGACCTGTACAAGCCAATCATGGACTGGTTTGAATAGCCGTTGATTGACATAGTTGCCTATAGCGAATAATCGTCTTTTGCCACCGCCCTACACAACCTGACTTAGTCGACCCGTGATTGGAGGTACCCCCCAAATCAAAACATGATGGGAAGTACCTTTTCTCATAGTCTCAAACCAATCGAGATCCGTAGGCGTCAAGATTTTCTGAAAAGGATCTAACGCATACCGTACTGAGGGATCCAGATATTGTCTTTCAAGAGAACCCGGCCGTTTTCACATTTCTTATTCGCCGATCCACGACAGACACGAATCTCAAAAAAAGTATTTCATTCCTAACAGGAAAGGGGCGTAGCGCTTTCAAAGAGTCATTGGACGTGGGCTGCTCTCGTGAGAATGAACCACACCCATCAGTCGAAGATAACCAACGAAAGCAGGATTCTATTTCGGTGTAATACTCCCCGACGGATAAAGATCAGAGGCCTGCTACTAATAAGAAAAGGCTGGGGCGAGTTACCTTATAGCAAGCAAGCTTTCTTTTTTGAAGATGCCTTGAACATGGGCGGTGGGTTCAACCAACTGTAGATGAGATGCTTTGCTTACCCATCTAGATATTCCAGATGAAGAGCCAGATTCACTCCCAGCGCAAAGTGGAATCCACATAGGAAGGATGGTAAGGATAGGGAAAGCAGTCCTTTCTTGCGGTATAACGTCAAGAGCGTAGTCAGGTTTTATCCTTTATGCTCGGATGGGGCTAGCTAGCCCGGTTTCGGAACGGAACAAGGTTATATGCTTCTCTCTCTAGAACAGTCAAGGCACGTTTAATCAGAAGGATCAACTAGACGAATGACTCTTGAGTGGCGAGGGAAAAGGGCTGCTAGAGCAATAAACTAGGGCAGCTTTCGACTAAAGAGTTCTAGGGTGGCCACCTATTCGTACGACGAAAGAGCAATCAATCTCATTTTTCTGATCTGAGTGAGTACAGTAGAGCTTGCCTACCCAGACGCAGTACCAGTGTCACTTCCCCAGCCTCCTCCCTACTAACCGCTTCTTGCTAACAAAGCTGTCCAATTCAATGAATGTGTTTGCTCTCTTCTTAGTCTACGATTATCCCAGCTCTTCCTCAGCTGTGGCTTGACCTGGTCGAAAGTCGAAATGTGTGATTGGCAAATGTGTGAAACAACGGTAATTCCTTCAAGAAATAGCAGCTTCTTCTGTAACCTAGTCTTTCCCTCCTCGAGACTTGTAATGCCGACTCTTCTCCTTCCTGGCCTGGCTATATCATATCGCCTTCACTCTACGGTCTTTCTGAAAGAGAATGCCCTGAGTCCTAATCTCCTAATGACCTGACTCAAACTAAACCACCAACAGGTCCTTCTTTCAAACTCGGTCAATCAGTTTGCGGGAAAGAGACAAGAACTTCTTATATAGCATTGGAATCAATAGTAGCCCTTATTCCTTCAACGGCAGCAGCAGAGGGCCTTTCTATAATATAAGAGAATATCGGAGTCGAAAAAGAAAGAAATGAACAAATAAATAGACCAGATATCAATGAAGTCGATCATCTATCCATACGCAAATTTGACAACATTGGCATCAAGAAAGTAGCTTTCTTCATCTACATGTCAAGTACCATTTTTGACCCCTATATATACATACGTCAAGACCTGACGCAAGCTGCCGCCCTCAACTCTTTCCTTCTATTGCTACTGCCCTTCAACACATCACCACCTCTTTCACCCAAGAGGAGACCAACTCAGTGACTGCCATCAATTCACTGACTGGTAAATCACCACCCAGCCCTTAATTCTTCTTGGAAAGTGCATAATTTGATCTTTTTTTTTCATATCAATTTGACCAGATCATGGTTTATATTTATTCATGAAATGAGGAACGAACTTGATGGAAGAAAAGTGATATTCATATACCACGCATGTTTCATGTCTCTGCCTTTCCTTTTTGAGTCTTCTTTCGTTTACCTACTTTCCTTTCTGCTTTCGACTATCTGCCGATCCTGCTACTAGATTAGGATACTAGACATTATTATCTTCCTTACTCATCAGCTAAATTCCAGGGTAGGCTATGCAGACGACTGCTCGACTCATTCTTCAATGCCAAAGTGGATTTCCACGCCTTTAACCTGAAGAATTCCCACTGAAAAGAGGTGGGACTCTCCTTCCTCACCCGGGTGGTGAGCTAGGAGGGAAGGAAATTCCATGCATGGAATGATAGAACAGAACGGCCGACAGCTACTTGGGTTAGGCGGCTCAGTGAGACAGGGAAGGGCGAACGAAGTGGTAGTCAACTTCTATGTGCTTAGAGCGTGCATGAACTGACAAACTTGATTGACGGCATAGCAAATGTCAGGTCTGGTGAGAGTGAGGTACTGAAGGGCGCCAACAAGACTACGAGATTCTGTTGCATCAGAGAGAGGAGGACCATCGTATGCAGAGAGCTTTGAGCCAGACGCAAGGGGTGTGGGACACGGCTTGGAGTCTTGCATATGGGTGCGAGTAAGCAGATCCAAGGTGTATTTAGTCTGAGTCAAGACTAGAGCAGTCGATGTACGTTTGGCTTCGATTCCCAAGAAGAAATTCAGATCACCAAGATCGGCGCATGGCGAAGTGCGTACCCATTCGCTGAATGAAAGAAAGGAGACGAGAGGAGACTGAGGCAGGACGGTAGTCCTGAGAAAGATCCTGCTGCGAACTGCTCTGTGGCTGGACAGGAGAGAGGTCAACAGCGGCAAGGAAGGGAGACTGACCCATATACGTGCGAGGTTTGGAACCCGGAGAAACTTGACTGAGTTGAGGAACTCGTCCATCCACGGGACACCTTTCGTAGTGAGGGAAGTCCTCTGTTTTGAGCTTGACGAGCTACTGGAGTTTCCGAAAAACGCATAAACCCCGCCCCTTCGTCAAAAAAAGAGGGACGAGTGGTAGGAGCCGACAAATATACGTGCCGGTTCAGTGAAGTCAAGTCTTGACGTCTATAGGGGCTCCCTGACGATCCCGAACCTTCAAAATAACGTCGCAGGAGAAGTGCCTTATCTATAGATAAGAAGGTCGACTCGACTGATATAATAGATGGAGCTTCGTCAGCCCTTTCGATATTACGTCACTTCTGTTCTGACCTAGCGGATGGAGAGGGATTCGAACCCCCGGTATTCAACTCAATACTTCGGTTTTCAAGACCGACTCTTTCAACCGCTCAGACATCCATCCCTTCCCTGCGCGCTGACAGGTACGGGCAACTCTATGTGATTCGCTGATCTTCTCTCGTCGTAGTCGAGTCTCGAAACTCCTATATATTCAAGTGGGACTGAGAGAAGTGGTGATCTTGCTGCGAGAGAGGAAGCGGACCAAAGACAGCGTTAACTCAGCAATCAGACCGGCAGGAATCAGTACCTATCCCTTACGGGAATCGAACCCGTGTCTTCGACATGAAAAGACGATGTCCTAACCACTGGACGAAAGGGACCAAAAATTTGTCATCGACCTCTGAACAGAGCCTTTTATGTATATATGATAATATGCACCATGAAATGAGAGTATGCATCTAGGTTCAAGTAATATCTACGATCAACAGATTGCTCCTTTCGTTCTTTGACATTCCTCTTCCTATTTCTGTTTCAGGTTTGTTCGAGAATGTCGTGCAACAGGAGGACAGGATATGGCCACAACGTTAGACCGTTCTCCTCGTTTTCCGTCGTCTTACATCCCGCTCGTTCGTTGTCCAAATGGCAAAATAGAAGTTCGAATTCAAGGTTTCGTACTCGGGTCGTTCCGAATGTGGGATTAGACCTTGTCATCGCTGCCCTTTCTCCACTTTATAGGAAAGCGGCATTTCTTTCTCTTGTTATATAAAGCACTGGTCTTTCCTCGAGAGAAGTTGTTCATCCAACCTGTCCTGCTGCTATTCCAAAATCCAATATCAAAAGATAGGCTTTAGTGAGAAAGAAGGTCAATCCTGAGGTACAAAGGCTATCTAAAACCAGGGATTTTGTTTGACCAGAGTCAAAGAAATTCTTTCATGCACCTTACCTTATCGACGCCCCTGCTCACGCTTCTCTGGCCATCTTTGACCTTCTTTCTCTTTCTCTGTCCCTTCATATCCCTTCTTTCTCAGGATGACTGTACTTTACTGAAAAGGATTCGGTATAAACTGTGTTTTTGCTCGTGAATATTACTTCTTTTTGTTTTTCAGGCTACCCCACCTTATACGATGATATTGAGGCTTTCGACCTGACCTTCAGAGGGAACCTAGTACACTCTTTATGGACTGGACTCAAAACAAATTATTCTCGTCATAACTAAGCAAGGGTCCTCGTTGTTATTCGCCCCATTCCCATGAACTTCTCAATTTCCTAGTTCTTGCTTTTCGAAGTATATAGGCTCGGAACATAAGCACTGACTCGCAGCGAGGTTATGCAATAAAATGTTCCGAGCATATAGGGAATGTCAACGAGTGAACGAAAAAGAGAAGTTCGTTCTGGTCAAGACAGAGATTCCAGTCAATCTTGAGATCAATTTCACTGTAAGGAAAGAAAGAGTGTTTGTTTTCTCAACCAATGAGGAAGCACGCGAATTCATTACTCGATTGGTCAGGCATATTATCTTAAATAAGGAAATGTTAGATTACTTCTTCTTTTCAAACCATCGGAAGACCTTGATAGGAAGCATGCCTCACCCGAACCTAAGGGCATTAGATAAGGGAGAAGTTTTCAATAGAAGATCTCGACAAGTGAGAAAGAGTTAGCAAGAAAATGGAATATGCCTTGAAAGATCTGAATCTAATAAAAGAGGTCTACCGCCCAGACGGGAATAGAACAATTGAAGCGATCAGCTTTTTATGGAAGAAGCAAATACGAGGGGATTCCTATCTTGATGATGAGAAAGAAGGACTATGCTTCAACCTTGCCGTCCGGCGCCATTCGAAAGATTGATGGGGGGAGGACTAGACGTCGTCGGTAACAGTAAAAAAATAGCCCCACAGCATAGACTGGGGGATAATTCTTTCAAGATTAGTGAAATACGGACTGAGTTGAGGAGTTTTCCTATTTTGCTTCATTCGAGATTCACTTTCCCTAAAAGAAAGAAGCAAGAGATCACCGGAGTATAGCATAAGACTGGATTATTGATGTTCAATCAGTCTTTTCTGAATGAACGTAGAACATCCCCAGAAGATAGTCTCAGTTAGGTCTGAGCGGAAGCATAATAGCTACCTTTCGAACTCATCTTTCTATTCAGTGAAGTCCGTTCTCCAGAAGCAACTCCGTAATTTCCAGCTCTTACCTAGCTCCTTATATTGAGTATAGAGAATGAATGAGGGCGCAGCCGCTTGATTGAAGTTCTGACTTTTTCTTTCTGTTAGGGTTAGAAGCCCACGGAGCGGTAGGTAGCTCCTTGCCTATATTACTGTCTGAATGCCTTCTCTTTCCGGCACCTCTCTCGTCAGAAAGAATCCATCACTCATTTAGGGGAAGTAGTTTCCTTTCCGCACCTTCATTCATTGAAATTGAAGGAGAGAATCCAGACTTCCGTTCTGAACTAGCAAGCCCACGGAGCGGTAACGAAGGGGCTTTCTTTCTCCACTGTTACGTAATAGAAGAGTCATGTGTCTGTCGGGGATTTGACGAGATTTTGGATTCTCTTTCATATATCATCTCAAATCTGATAGGAAAGTCTGCCTTGGTTACTATACTAGACTAGGCGCATCCAAGTCAAAAGAAGAATAAGGACAAAGGTCAAAGTCCGTCCAAAGTAGTGGAAAGATCTTCAACCCTAGTCTATCGAGGTAAATAAAAATAACCAGTTACAGCAGTAGAACGAGGAATCGACTCCAGTCAGATCAAAAGTCTGTTAACAAGAGACTCGAGAGCTCTATTAGGGGACAGACGGGAGGGAGAACTTTGATGATTATCAAGAAGCGTGAAAGAAGGGATTGCCAGAATGGAATCAAAAGAAGCACGCACACCCCGAGTAGCGTAGTTTCTAGCAAGATGGGAAGTCAAAGGAAGAAAAGGACCTATCTTTCCGGTCAAAGGAAAGGCTTTGCAGGCATACGAGATAGGCCCATTGCCGCTATATCCCTATGAGTTTCAGGCCTTTTCCTTTCAACTGCTTCTTCTCTTGGCTCCCCTTCTGTTTGAGGAGAGTAGACCAGACCAAGCTCCTTTGCTCCAATGAATTAGTTAAGTGCTAGGCTCCCGCTTTCCCCAAGCGATTAGTATAAGTATGAGCAGCTGTCTTCCCCAAATCAATTGTGAGACCTAAGGTGGGCTTTTCTGTAATCAATGAGTATTATTTCTTCCTTCGTTCGATTGCTGTGCTTTGAATAAAGAGAATAAGATTCGACTCACGAAGCTATGCAATTGCTCCTATTCCAAATCCAATCCCGGCTTTCGGTCAGTCTTGCCCAGGCCGAGTAGCAGAAAGAGGCCAGTGCCAAGTCCCTGAAGCAATTAGTAGTACGAGTATCCTGTGCGCGAGTGCTAAGCCAATGAGTCTTCCTTTGACTAGCTCTTCTCCTCGATTCAATTTCATCAGTGTCTTTGTTGGTTCTCCCTGGACTTTCCTCAGACGGCAGCCCAGCTGGCTTTCCCTTGGGGGGCATGAAGAAATCAGTATCGGTCCCTCTCTATGGCTTCATTTCCCTCTTGGTTTCATAGGGCAGAGCCTCGATCTTTCGAGCCGGTAACGATAAGGAGTTCGCTGATCATAGTCCGGAGAATGTTCTTACTTGGATAGCTTTCCTCTAGATAAAACGTAATTAGCCTCTTTCCGAAGATAAGGAAAGTGAGTTTGAGAAGCGTTTATATATACAATGAAAAAGCGCCAATCAACGGATTGAGAAAAAGCAAGTGTTAGAGATCATTAGTGATAGTAAGAAGGAAGAGGTGTAACTGTGTAAAAGGAAGCACGACCAAAAAAAGCAAAGAAGGCCAGTGGGGGGTAAACAAGAAGTTGCAGGGAAGGGAAAGGAGAGGAAAAAAGAGAAGTGTTCTCTGCGTATGCTGGAGGGGTTATCCAATATAAGAAAGATGTAGAAGGTGCTTCCAGGGGTCAATATGGAAGTAGACTGTTTGGCTTTGATGAGTCGAATTGAGGAATGTACGTCTGATCTTGAATTACTCAGTGTCCGTCCCTAATCTTTTGAAATAGGAGTAATGGGCTGAAATGGGCCCTGACAGTTGTTAGTTGTTGTAGGCCCAGTATCTCGAGAAAGAATTCCTCTGCTAATAGCTTCCCGGCGCACTGCTTTGGAAACTAGATTATACGCGTCGGCCTCAATCTTCTGATTTGGGAATTCTACGAGGTACTTAGGAGAAGAAAGAATGGCAACTCGCCGTCTTCAACTCATTCCGACACTGTGAGATCCCAGGGACACGCCTGAAATACAATCGTAGTTCAAGACCTGTCAAATGAGGTTTGATTGAGAAAATGAAGAGTGTGGGTGGAATATGTCAGACCTGAGGCCCCCATCCCCAAACGTTCATGACTGAATGAACGAGCCTATCAAAGCGTGTGAAAAGAAAGAAGAGAAATTGGGCCCTTTCATAATAAGGCGAGAGAGACTGCCTTCTCTCAGGCCACCAGTCTGTTCTAGTCGACTGCTCTATGACGGTCTGACCTCTTTACCGGGCTCTGCTCGCTCATCTACGCTCCGACCAACAGGAATGATGTTTCCTTTCTTCGTCGAAATAGTAGTAGAAAAAAGTGCACATTGTCCATATATTTCTCTTGATTTCCCTATCTTTCTTTCGAGACAAGGAGATAGCCATATATATAGATCTATCTATCAATTTCTCTATACTATCCTCCATCCGTATAGATATGTCTCTATGAGCGACTAGGCCGAGATTGTCTTATATGTTTTGACCACGTCCGTTTCCGCTCCAAAGAAGAAGGTTGAGATCTTTCAATCTTATGTCGTGAGGGATGTGACCTATGTTGGGTCCATAAGATACCACAGCTTTGAGTGTTCTATGATTCACCTCCGAATAATGAGTAGGTAGTTCGATCCTTTTGATTCTGATCTTCCTAGTCAAAGGGGATCCGGAGCAATAGGTCGAATTATTATATAAAGAAGACTTGTAAACAAAAGTACTTATTTTTGGAGTAGGAAGATTTTGGTTTGTCTCCTTCCTTTTCTTCAATAAGAAGAAGTATTTGAAATGAAACAAATTCCTCTTCATTCTGTTGTGCTCAGCGAAGTAACTGCCTAAGCATACTTTTTCGGATCCAAACTTCTTTGTTCTTTCGTTGTCTTCTTCTTGCATAGAAGAACGCAACTCTTGCAAAAACCGGGATTTGAGTAGTAGGCGGCACCCCCTCTTTGTTTTGAGTAAGCGGAACCATTCAGTTTTGGTTCTTCTCCACATTCTGACTGGAAGGAATTTACCTATGATTTTGCCAACTAATATGTCGATATAGAAAGATCTCCTCATTTCTAAACCGCGGGTTCTCGTTTCATTTTCTGGAAAAGATATGAGATCACCATGGGAAACTTTCCAATTAGTAATGCTGACCAGTCCATTATTCACACAAACCCTTCGATGACTTATCGGCTGCCTTGCTTGAGGAAGAGTTTGACTAAAATGGAGACGAACCGGAATCACGTCCGATCTTGTTTCTTGATTGAGTAAAAAAGGGATATATTCAGTTCGTTCTCTTCCTCTTTGCATCTCCCTTATGGGTAAATCCCCATAAAACAGGGACAACCTTCGTGTAGTTTGTGATTTGATGTTACTGTTGAGATTTTCTCTCAGAGACAGATTTCTTTGAATGGATCTCCTCTTGTTCCTCAATCTTCGGAGAATGCGGCGTTGTATTAGAGACAGTTCTTTGTTCCGAACATTTCCTAGAAGTAGACGACACGTTTTAAATCTGAATGCAGGCATGGCCTCGTTGAATCAGTCTTTTTCGCCACATCGCGTATAAAGGGGAATCCCAATGCTTCCACGAACGCCCACGAATGGTCCTCCTTGAAACTCAATGAACTACGAGTTGTTAGCAGTTCCAATAAGTCCTTGATATACTAGCTGAATAGAGTCTCACAAAAAGAAATGAAAAAACGACACTATATATATATGAGAATATGATACCAGACAGACGACTATCTCACTCCACTCCTTTCTTTACTGGAACTTGAGAGATCTAGGGGTCGTATGCAGATCGCCCCTATCCCTAGCCCTTTTCCTGATGGTCCCCACCCCACCGTAACCTATCTAAATCAAGAGCGCACTTCAAATGGAAGACTAAGATGTAGCTGCCTACATTTGAATTAGACTTGGATTTCTTTACTTGAAGACCATAAAGGAAGGGGGCTAGAAAATTTCCTTGATAAGGGCACTTGCTAGTTTATATTGAATTTCCGGGCAAAATCCCGGAGAAAACTAGGCCTACTGGAAATGGCACTGAGACAGGCGCTTCTTCTGCGAGATTTCCTTATTTATAGAAAAAGAAAGGTCAAACAAACCGTGATTCTAGCTTAGCGTCCGAGGGTGGGTGAGGCATAAGCCTTTAAGCAGCTGCTCCTCAAAACCCCTTTCAAACCAGAGGGGACTCTTGCTCCTGTCACTGAGACTTGCTTCATCACAGGATTCCTTATCCATCCCTCTCTTAATTAAGTCAGAAACCTTCCCTGGCTCACTTCACTACTTTGGAATATGGATTTGTCCCCGGTTCGCAAACGCTCTAAGCCAGAAGATCCATCCAAATTCTAGTTGATGTGAGCACTTCCCCAGAGGCAGAGTATGAGTCTACAAAAGGGTGGGAGCATAAAAGAGAAGTGAGTCAATTGTGTGTGGCCGGTAAAGTCAAGTATTTCGTCAAAACAAAAGATTCGATCGGCATACAAGCATGTACGGTTCCTAAGGGATCCAATTTGTTTCTAATCAACAGACTGAATCGAGTGATAGGCCGAAAAGTTGCACAATTTCGTACTAACACATACTCTCTCAATATAGAAGAACTTGCATGCGTTTTGATATATATTCCGCGGAGTTCTGATCTCAGACTTTGCGGGCTGCTTCTTCGCGTCGACAATCAAAGGAAATGGGTTGTTCATGTGAATAGAACGAAAACCTTATCGAACAAATAGAGGAAAGGGCAGCGCCGGGGAAAAAGTCAATAAAAAGCGACATATACATATGGCACGAAAAGGAAATCCAATTTCGGTCAGACTTGATCTGAATCGTAGTTCAGATCCAAGTCGGTTCAGTGAGGGCGACCGCGAAAGTCACCGAATGGGTCCGGCCCGTCTTTTCCTTATCTTTGTTTGTTCCATCAACAAAGGCGTGGGAGGGCGTTGCAGATGTCCGGGACGGACACGACTTCTTCTAACGCTAGAAGACCAAAGGAAGAAACCCGGGACCAGAGCATGTCGTGAAAGAAAGACGCACACGGGGCGTCTTTCGACCGTGTCTCCGGGGCACAGTTGAATGTAGATATCATGAACGCGAGGTGCAGGATACCAGGCCGAGAAAGCCGGGCAAATACTCCCCTTATGCGCCGATCACTAGCGCATCCCGGGGCCCGGCGCCCAGCTTTGCTGGAGAGGCCGTCACTGATCTGAGAAGTGCGTCTTTGGTTCGGATAGACTGATTCCGCGCCTAGCTTTCTTTCGTTCCCCAGAAATCCATCAAAAACAATCAGTGGAATTTAAGATCAGTGAATAAACCGAAAGAAGAGACCTTTCTCGCTCGGCGCCCTAGCACTATGCTCCGCTTCCACAAATGAGAGTTTGTCGGTGGAACCGGTGAACCACGTGAGCTGGTTAGATACGTGGGACAGAGGGCTCGTAGTACCTGATAGCACAGCTATGCAGTGGAAGGGAAGGGGCCTAAATCAACCAACCCCCTTCTTTTTGTTTTTTATTCAAAGAAAAAAAGCACAGTACAAAGAGATTGGACTCTCGGATGAGACGGTGGCAGCTACCCTTCCGATGCGCCCCTGACCCTATCTTGATTCAGACCAAAAACCCTCTCGTCAGTGGAGCCTAGTTGAAGAAGCTCTCATGAAAAGCATAGATGAGAATCAAAACTGATCGGGATATATAAGGAGTATAGCTCAGTCAAGAGAGTGATCGATTCGTAGAAGAGTACGCGCGCTACAAAAGGCAGCCAGCCATTTATGGTCAGTGGAAATAAGTGCGTACTTGAGTACTGATCCCGGAGGGGCCCCCGGTTGCTTTGGCGCGCCCCACCCCAAGGTGAGTTGCCTTTTTAGCCGGAGCTTGCTGCTTGCAGCATGGATCAAAAGAGATCTCTTGAATCCAGGCTTCCCCCGCCCCGGAGCTAGACTCTATTCAGATCTCTTTGAAGAACGAGCTAGGTGGCCTAGAAGGGGGCGGGCCAGTCGGGGCCTTGGCGAGACGTTCTTCTTTCGAAGCGTTTTTCCAATAGAGCAAGGGCGTCCCTCTGGGGCCTTGACTTTCAAATGACAACCACCTCTTTTCAGGGGCCTTGCACGAAAGCAAACCGACCGATTCAGTACCAGTTGCTTCGCTGGTGGGTCCCCCCCCCCGGGGGGCATTGTCCCTGAGTTCTGACCAACCTCAGGTCTTTTTTCAACATCTAACTGATTCTCTTCTTTTTTTCATGCCCGCTTCAACTGTCCATTTCTTATTCATTCAGGGCGCCCCTAGTGGACTTGGCGGTGCTCCTTTTTCAAAGCAGAACAACTCTGAACGTTAGGGAAAAGAAGGGAATACCACCTGAGCGAACCGACCGAAGGGACGTCGACTTATCCGAACCAAACGTTAGCGGCTTCAGCTCAGCCTATCACGAGCAGCGTCGCTGCTTGATCGGCGGGGAGGAAGATCTCAAAGTATGGGGCAAAGGATCAAGCGCTTGGACTTTGTCCCCCGGGATCCATCACAGGTTGGGTTTGAGAGCCGTGTGATGGGTAACTATCCAGCACGGTTCGGAGAGCACTTGTATGTAGTCCGCGCTGGTGAATGGAAGCTCGCAAAAAAGAAGCGGCTCTTCCCACGGCTCTGCCACCATTGACTCTATTTATTATTATGGTAAATCAGTGTATCAAGATGTCAATCTGCGATCTTATTTTGGTTCGATACGCCCACCTACGATACTCACCTTTGGCTTTCGTCTCGGTAGGTGTATTATTCTACATTTTCCCAAAAGGACATTTATTCATTTCTTTCTTCCCCGTCGACCACTACGACTAAAACGACGCGACAAATCAAGACTCGGAAAGGCGAAGGGCCGGTGGTGGGCTTTTGGGAAAGTCGGGCCGATCGGGTGTCTTCATTCAAGCAAGGGCACAGAGGAAGAACGAAAGGAAGTGAGAGGCCGGGGTGCAGGGAAAAGAGTCGAGTCGATCAGGCTCTCAGACCGGGAGAAGCAAAACGAAAGAAGGATTTGGCCGAAAAAGATGCAAGGCTATGGATACCATGACCGATCACCATCGAGAACGAAGACTTTGTCTCAATCACTTCGGGTCAGCGAGGCCTTCAAGCAGGATAAATACGCCGGGGTTGTCAATGACATAGCCTTCCTGATAGAAAATGACGACTCCTCCAGAAAAACGTTGTTATTCAAGTTCTTTTTACCAAAGAAGTCCCGCTCTGACGGCCCGACGAGTCATCTACTAAAAAGGAAGCTCCCCGCTGTGCGCCCCTCCTTTCATTATTTGGTCATGCAATACTTATTGAATACAAAGAACAAAATGCATTTTGACCCCGTCCACGTTCTCAATCATTTCGTGGCACCTGGTGTAGCTGAACCATATATGATGGGGCGAGCGAAGGAAGAAAGCAAGGATAAGAGAATACGCTCTCGCATCGCTTTTTTTGTAGAAAGCTCAAGCAGCGAGAAAAAGTGTTTGGCCCAAGCCAAAAAGAGGTTGATCCACTTCATTCGCTTGGCGAATGATCTTCGCTTCGCGGGAACAAAAAAAACCACCATCTCGCTCTTTCCTTTCTTCGGTGCTACCTTTTTCTTTCCAAGGGATGGGCTTGGGGTGTATAAGAACCTCTTTTTTGAGTATGCCCGGGAACAACTCCTAGGTCAATTAAGGATCAAATGTTGGAACCTCATGGGTCAGAATAAGGTAATGGAATTGATAGAGAAATTCATAGACCTAGGTAGGTGCGAAGTCTTGATAAAGGGAATCGAGATGATGATAGAGATCATACTGAGAAAGAGGATAATCCCGTACGGGTACAACTCTTATTTGAACGAAGTGCAAAAAATGCGATCTTTTTTGTCTAATAGAACAAACACGTTGACCTTAATTGAGTCGGTCAAGATCAAATCTGTTTATCAAAGTGCTTCTCTGATTGCTCAAGACATCTCTTTTCAACCGAGGAACAAGAAAATCTCATTTCGTTCCATTTTCAGTCAAATAGTCAAGGATATTCCATTAATAATGCCATCCGGGGTGACGGGGATACGTATTTCTTGCTCAGGTCGATTAGGAGGTGCGGAAATAGCTAGAACTGAATGCGGAAAGTATGGAAAAACATCTCGTAATGTATTTAACCAGAAAATCGATTATGCTCCTGCGGAAGTCTCTACTCGTTACGGAATTTCAGGTGTCAAAGTGTGGATCTCATATAGTCAAAAGAAGGGACGTGCTATATCCGAAACGTACCAAATTTAGTAAATATAGTAAATGCAGATGTAATAGGGGTTGCGAACCGGACGGTACACAACTTGGTTTTGGAAGATATGGCACCAAAAGTTTACGAGCTGGTCGTCTTTCATATCGAGCCATTGAAGCAGCGCGTAGGGCTCTAATCGGACAATTCAATCGTGCTATGAGCGGGCAATTCCGAAGAAATGGTAAGATATGGGTCAGAGTTTTCGCAGATCTTCCTATTACGGGGAAACCCACAGAAGTGAGAATGGGAAGAGGAAAAGGAAATCCTACGGGTTGGATTGCTCGTGTGTCCACGGGACAAATCCTATTTGAAATGGATGGTGTGAGTTTGTCAAATGCTCGACAAGCCGCTAGATTAGCGGCGCATAAACTACGTTCGTCAACCAAGTTTGTTCAGTGGTCGTAACGTAATTGGAAGGTGGGGAAAGGGGGTCCGGGACTCTCGACGAGGCGAAGTTTTTTTCCTTCAGTGGAGGTTGGCCGAAATTGGCCCTTCTTGTTCCAGGCCTACGACCCTGAGACGTGAGTGACGGTTGAACTTTTCCGGCCCGGTCCGCCAGTGAGATAATCAAGAATAAGAAAGAGAAGAGATTGATTGAGCTTCCCTATACGTTGCTTGCCCTTGCCGGGCGGGATAGGCTGGTTGCGGAGGATTCAGCATTCGAAAGTTCATCCGCCAATTCAGGCTATGTGTTGGCCTCATCACCGGTCTGAAGTGGAGTTTGTAGGTGCGTGCTGAAAGAGAGTCAATTTCCTCGCGGGTCCGCCAAAACTTCTTCAACTGAGGTCCTTTAAAGGGATAGGGCAGGTTTTTTCCCTAAGCCAGAAATGAACTATATCCAGGGAACTAGATCCTCAATCCGGGTCAGACTATCACACACGAGACTGGCCTGGGCTCTCATCGATACCCACTCACTTCTCTCTCCTTAACGTCAGCTTTTTCCCTCCTCCAGCGATTCACTCCGCAGAGGTCCCCACTAATGGCCGAATAAGGGATTTAGTAACCTGGGTGGGAGAAGTCCAGGTTGACCAATCTTAATAAAAGTAGATCCGCCGGCATTGGTCGAAGTGGCACGCATACCTCGCTGGGAAAGAATCATTCCTAGGGTCTAGTATTGGTCCCCCGCGAATAGAATAGGTATGCCCGCTTTGTCTTGGTAGAGATTCCACAGGAAATAGGAGACTGGCTTTCTTCAACCAGCAGGTGAACTCTGACTTGCACGGATAGCAGGGAAGCCTCTGCTAAATCTTTCTCTTCTTTAAGGGCCGCATAGAACATTGAAAGTAGACGGGAAGAAAAAGCAAGCATATTCATTCTGCACTCAAGAAAGAAATAGGATAGCACAAGAAATACCTACCGGACCACATGGGCCGCTCTAAGGCACTCCGCCCGAACTAGATCCCTGCCCGACTTTCTTCTTGCTGAACCCACTTTAGTATCAACTCGGGCATAAAAACCTACCTTGCGAGATAGCATAATCAAAGTACTGGATGGACCGATTCTTCTGTGCTTCACCAGACAAATTGGTTTTCTTCTCTTTTTCACCTTACCAGATTCACGCGCTTATTCTCTTCCTGCGGACATTTGCCCCAAGCCTCTTCTATAGCAGCTCATTCTATAGATGCTGATTCTCGAGCAAGTTACATCCATATCCAATTCTCCAGAAGTTATGCTCAACAGGAAAGTACTTCAAACCACAGCACTCTTGCTATTGATCGGACAAAAACAATTGCATTGCCTGAATGGAATGGCAGCAGTCTGAAATGTTCCACTCCCTGCGCATTCAAGAGCTAGCCCATATAGGAAGTTGGGTACGAACTAGCATTCGATTCTGTGCACGTGAATTCCATTTTGTACCTAGCCTTTTGAGCCTGTGATTACTGTGGCAGACTGTTAGCAAGAAAAAGAAGGAGCTCTTTTGAGTTTAGGTTTGAAGGGCAAATCCTGGGAAGAACTCTAGAAACTGGTACCGGCAAATCTATCTTCTCATACTCGTCTACCATATCTACTAGCTACTCTCCAGTCAGACCAGTTTCCTACATAGACTCATTTGGTTTTTGAGTAGAAGGCTGAACATACTCTTCAAACTCTAACAATAGGTACGCACCCCTTCTCCACCGATCTGTCTTGACGTCTCCTTCTCTCCAGCCCTCGTCTCTCCGCCAATCGGCAAAGAGGCGACACCCGCTTATTCCTTTTCCTCTTTTCTGCTTTCTTGCTTATGCCAATGCCTATTCCAAATCTGCATGTGAGCTTATAGTTCCAAGAACATCGGCTTCGACTGGGCGATAGACCAGACGGCCAATTAGCTCTTCGTTTATTTGACTATGCGCCGCCCGCCCAAGTATATTCAAAGTGAGGAATCTATGACGCTTGCCTGCCGGAGAAAGATGCGCTTCCTTTTTCATCAATATGAAAGCGCTAGGCACCTCTTTCAAAGTCCCAGTCCCTTTACGTTATTTGCCTGGTCCCATTCTATGCATCTGATCTTTCCTCTTCAATGTCAGAATTGAGAACTGCGGGAGTCTCTCTGGTCTATCTTAACTCACGGCATGTCCGCTCTTCCTACCCCTATCCCAGGGACCAAGACCTTTTTCAATAGCAGCTCTATCTCTCCCGAGACGGGTTGAGAATTGAACTAGGGCATGATCTTTGAATCTGGAGTGAGACTAGCTAGCCCCCACTATTAACATGTCCGAAATTGGCAAATCGACCGCCCTCTTCTCCGCCTTACCCACTGAATGCAAATGTCCTGAAAAAAAGCCTTATACCACAGAGCTTATGTAGCTAAAGGAAAGAAAGTCATTTGAAAGTAAGCTGAAAGAAGGGAGGCCAAAAGATGTGTGAAAAGAGAATGGAAATGCACTCTGACCTATCCCGACCCAGGTGACTTGCTTGACTAACTGTGCTCAGCCTTAGCCGCTGGGTATGGACACTACTGTACTAAGCTTCCCCTGCCTATCTTAGCTGGAGAGTGTACTGTACCTGCCCCTAATCACTGTCAGTCCTAAGCTGCTTCAAGTCCAATATGCTGACCCAAGTCACTGACCATGCCCTACCTATGTTGACTTTGATACACGAAGGAATTCTCCATCTATCCCTGACTGCTCTTCCCATACCCAAAAGAGTATGTGCTGATATACTGGAATTAGGGAATGAAGCTTCTTCCTGCTAGCCATCTCTCATCTTTCGTGCAGACTTATCTTATCTCTGCTCTCTTCTTTCCTTGACAGCCATAGATAGCCCATATAGCCAAGCCTGGAGAAGACACATTCAAGAACAAGGTTATTAAGATAAAGGACGGGTCAAATCGATACCAGTACATACCAGTTGATGATGGTACCCGCTTGGTGTATGAGCTAGAGGATAAGGCACTGAGTGGTGTTAATGTATCGAGGAATGTATGACCTGTGTCCGCCCTTCCTATGGGTGGTATTGAGGGTGTCACCGGACTTTCCAACGAATTAATAATCAGCTTTGGTATTAGTTCTTGATGAATGAAAGTAGCTAGTGAGGAAGCCTATTCAGAGCTCAGGCTGATTATTCGAAAGAGAGAACAAAATGAACGAGACTGATTCGTTGTCCTATAAGCTATTTGGAACTGGCCTGAATGATCAATCAAAACCTAGAGAGGAACTCCGCTGAAATGAAATATTTCAGTGTCTTCCTTATTCACTCGTCGAACTACTAGAACTCGAGGCTTTCTTTCATCCATCCCCTTTCTTCCACAATCCCTTCTGGAAAGCAAGAACTTCTTTCTCATGAAACCTGCCATCGTCTTTCTGATTGATATAGTAGAATCCTTTTCTCACCATCTATCTTTCCTGGGGAAGTGACTCCCATCCCATCTCTTTGAACAGGTCTCTCCCATCAATAGCGAGTGGTTTTGGTGACTTCCTTTGCTCCCTTTCTAGCTGGGAGTGCCTTTACAACCACCTTTTTTACAGCAGTACTGTGGGCTAGTAGAGATTTTCTTTCAAGCAAGCGGTGGGATAGAGCACGGGAGTCTTACTAAGACCTTGTGGGTACTTGAATTAAGTACTAGTAAGTAGTTTACAGTTATCAGTAGTACTAAGCAGTTACAAGCAGTCAGAATAGTTTACAGTAGTGTCAAACCAGTAGTAAGCAGTTACAAGCAGTAGTTGTGTAGTTGTAAGTTATCAGCAGTAATCAGTCCAAAGAGTAATCTCAATAACGGTAAAGTGGTAATCTGTCTTGAACAATTCACCGCAAGTACTTTCTAGCAGCAGTAGTACTAACAAGTAGTAGGAGTGAATGTCATTTCCTGTGCAAGCAGAGGAGGTACCGTAGCGTAGTCTATGTGGTAATATGAGCTAGCTGTGCACGATCAATCAGGGTTTCAAGTCAATAGCGGCCGGGTGTGATGTGATAAGTACCAATACTCGATTACTCGATTTTGCTGGGTCGACTTCTCTTCAAGAGGCTTTCGAAGGCTTCTGCACTTCCACTTCTTTCTTTATGGGCAGGCCTCAAACTAGCTATCTGGCGCCTTGCTCGACTTCCCTACTTGCCTTCATGAATCAAAGTCTTAGCCCGATGAAGGAAAGCTTTGCCTTGTCTTGGGACGGTAGGAAAGTTTCGGTACTCAGTGTAAGGCCCTTTCTTTTCGAGTAAGGTAGTCCATCAAGCCCTTCTTTCAAGCGGATCGTAGAAAAACCACTTCTCTTCTCTGTCCTCCTTCTCATGGGAACCAGGGAAAGTGTGATAGTACGAAGAGGTTGGGTCAAGCTAGTTAGAGAAGGCCCTCACTCTACTTTGAATGACCAAAGATCTACTGGAGGAAGAAACATTCTGAGAGTAATGAATGGCATCTAAGTTTTCGTTGTTGAATCAGTAAGCGGTTCTAGTGCTTGAGTACTGGAATCCGTAACCGATGCAGTGCCATTAATGCCTGTTTATTGCATTAGTCTTTCTCGGTGGGATGAATACTAATAGAAGGCGCCGGCAAGCTGAGAACTGATTCAGAATTTGATGAATTGATTTAGCTGAATTACCTCTTCCCCTTTCCCTAACCCAAGTGGGATATTTGGAGATTCCCCCATAGGCTGGCATAAAGTAGGCTGAACATTGCTTGAAGTACAAAGCAACGAAGAACCAACCGACGACCAAATCAATCTTGATTATCTTGGTAGATTTCATCGTGCCAGGGTGGAAATAGGTGTGGTGGATGAGGCCCAACGAGTTGAGTTACGCGCCGGAGGGAAAAGTATACAACACATACTGTTACACTTTGAAGAAGGAGACAAGCTATTTGCAGAAGTGCTTATGCGCCGGCTTCATTGCCACCCAAGTGGTCCAGAAGTACTATACCAAAGGAGAGGGGGAAAAAAGACCTCGACCAAGTCAAGAAAGAGTCTGTCACCGAGATTTCCATATTCCGTTGATGCAAAACCGATGAAAGAGACAAATGAAGAATGATAATGAGATTGCTTCCTTTCCCAATGCCTCGGAGTTCTTCAAGAATAGATAGATCCGCACGTCAATGCTCCTGAATGAATTCAATTAATTCGTATCTCCTGAAATCCAAAGATCACTGTTGAAAGAGAGGACGGAGAGAAGGAAGTCTGGAAGGAGAGTCGACTGAATCATAAATATATGCGTTACTGGAAGAAGCTTTTGTATGGGTTGAGACCAAAGAGAACCTTGCCGGGCTTTTTCTAATCATTTCTATCAAAAAGTGAGCACAAGAACTTCTTTCCCTACGGCGCTTTCATCATCAGTAGAGAAAGTCAGAATATAGGCTGCGTGGGACTATCACCTGTCTTTTGACATGAGTTTCTGGAGTTCTTATAGGTACAGCATTTATTGGGGCGCCGGGATGGGATCAAAAAACTCTCTCTTTTGGAAGTGAAGTAAAGAAACTTGGAACTAGGTAACTCTACTAGAGAAGGGTGCTAGGCCAAGCAAGCAGGTAAGCTACTATCATATGTAGGTAAAGGAGAAAGAACTCCACTTTGATTTCTAGGAAGGAATTAGGCCATCCATGGATTTGCTTATCAGCAGAACTGTACTAGTCAAGAGGAAATGTAGGTAAGCATGAGTGGAAGTCAAGAGTAGGGAAAAGAGGAATACGCCCGAGGAGGGGCTCGCGCCTGATTAGCTAGTTGGTGAGGGGGCAATAGCTTAGCAAGGCGATGATCAGTAGCTGGTACGATAGGATGATCGGGACTGAGACAGGGCCCAGACTCCTACGGTAGGGTCATTTTGAGAAGCTGGATTGACCCCTTTAGTAGATCGTGAGCGGGTCTGGTGAAGTTTAGGGAATTGGCATCATAGGTGGTGGTGGCTTTTTTGGTATACTACCCAAAAACGACGCAAGAAGTGCCCCCCGTTGGTTGTTGGGTCTGACCAACCATTTGTTGAGCTTGGCCCGCCACTTGTTCGGTTTGATTGTTCACACCTACCATACGTGCCTGCCGTCAAATGATGAATTGTACGAATGAAAACAAGGCCCAGAGCCATCAAAAGAGTATCAGTCCGACCCATATTCAAGCCCACTTTGTCAGAGAATTAAATTTCTTTGTCTGAGAATGCGCCGGTCCCGGATCGAACTCTGTGTCAAATTGGTAATGCTTCTTTTTGACGCAAAGACCTAGATCGGTCAAAGAATTGGGAAGTCCATTTACAGGCGAATTGGACGAAGCCCTAGCGTATATTCTCTTTTGGTACCTCGGCAACCTGGAATGGAAAGAAAAAGCTCATAGATTCTGATCGGTCTGGTTCGCCACCCAGGGCATCTCGAGTTGATTCATGGGAGAGAGAAAGCATCATAGGAGGCAGAAGCGCTTTGAAGATTCAACCATTAATTAGTACGGAGGAGCAAGCTTTTCCTCAGGTGAAGCTCATACGAACGAGGCCTAGCTCTAATGAAACTTATTCATTCGGTGGCAAACGAAGTTCAGTGTTGATACCACGCCCATTCAATGAAGATGAGGGATCTTTCCAGAGTGTCTTTTCTATATACTGAATTAGCCTATATGGCATTTATAGTGGATACTAAGGAATCCCAGAAAGTGCATTGAATTCCTTTGTTTTCTTTCTCATTCGCCTCTTAGTCGGTTACAAATGCGCCGATAGGATGTTCTCGGAGTGAGAAAATGATCAAGATTCTAGCAAATGAGACATATTCTAGTGTGATCGCGGGCTTTCCTTTCTTTGGAGAGCCATCCCTACTGCTGAGATGAGATTAGCGGTGAGGAGACATGATCCTCAAGAACTGATTGGTTAGCCGAGTTGAGAAAGGCCTTCTCCCTCTGATCTGAAAGGGCTGATGCCGCTGGTTAGGCAGGGTCCAGTTAGACAAGTAAGCCCGGTTTTCCAGTGTACGAGTCGAAAGCAAGGGCTTTCCAGTCATCAATCATACAAAGAAGGTAGAAAAAGCAAGTAGTGAATGTGATTCTCGATCATGAAAAAAAGTAGGTAGGCCCGACCTGGGCGAATGCTTTGAGCTAGATATCATTCCAGACTGTCGAATTCCAACAATTTTGATCTCATTCATAACAAAAAGGAAAAGCGAATTGACTTCGGGATTAGTCTTGAGAAAGAAGGGCCGAAGCATATCTTCCTTTTTGATGATAAGGATATCTTCCTCTATCATATTCGATCTTTCCACTCGAAAATCTCCTTCATCTCTCTCGAAAGATCGGAGTAAGTAGAGCATTGTTTGTGAATCCTTTGCTTTCCTGCTGGCCTTAGATACCAACTTCTCAATTGAGTCCTTTTTTCGAGCCTTCCCTGGAGCGGCGCAAAGGTTCAGAGTGAAAAGCCCTCATACTCAAAAGAGCTATACCGCGCAAACCTAACCAAGGTCAACCCGGGCAAAGGTCCTGCAGAAAACGACTTATGACAAAGGAGCAAAGAGAACTTCAGCAAAAAGCAATTCTCCCGAGGGCTTCTTCACTCCGGCGCATCCAGGCCCTTCCGAACATATTCTTCTTCTCTTTCTTATTCTGAAAAAATAGAAGGCCCCAACCTATCTCGAGTAGCTAGGTGCGGAAGTCAAATCAATTCTTGTTCATACATGGCTTCACTTACATGCCCGGGCCCGGCTCAACATTGTTTGAAAACAATCGAATAAGGTTGGCCATTCAATCTTGTGAACTAATCGAGACCGAAATTGGATAAAGAGATACAAAAGGAGAGGAATAACCAATCGATAAAAGAACATGAAAGCCTTCTGTTTCAATAGAGGTACAGGAAAGGGTTAAGGGCAATAAAGTCGGTAAAGTGGTGAAATTTTGCGAGCTGTTCCAACCGCTGCTGGATGTTATTCCAAGAGCCAAACGAGAATGAATACCACACAAAAGAGTCAAAACCAGGCTCCCTAATAGAATGTTTAACCAATCCATTCCGGATCGATCGAATTGGTACAGAAGTTGTAACATGGGAAAAGCAAAGAAAACACGACTTATTTGAATAACCCGGTGACCTAACAATTGTAGAAGTAGGATTGACGGCAAGCAAGAAGCACTGAAATAATATAATTCAAGTGTACCAGATTCTTTCTCATTTCGAGGAAAAGGTTCGGGAGGAAAGGGAAACAACGGAGGGATCCAAATCAAACCTAAATGGGAATGACATGAAAAGTCTTTTTCAAAACCTAGCATTAAGGGCGTGACGACGATATACAAGAGGAATAACCAAAAACTCGTGATTGGTGTGGAGGGGAAGATCTGCTTATGAAATAGTGAAAGAAAGAGTCGTCTCATTTCCTTACTTCTTCCTTCTTTCGTCTTCATTCACTTCAAGACTGGTTCTGAACCGGAATCGAGAAAAAGCGAGATGAGAAGCTGACTCTAAAAGGTCTACCTGAAGTTCAGTAAGTATCAAAAATTTGGAGTGAAAGCTCGGCCTGGCAACCGCGCCATCAGTTAGTGCCGATGCATGATTTATCGGATCGCACGGGTCGAATCGGTCCAATCCTTTTTGAGTCCACTCCGCGTCGGTCTTTAGAGACATCAAATCCCGTATTGAGAAAGCCAACCACTGCCTTCTCGTCTACATATCCATGTACTCCCGGTCTACGCCACCCATTCATCTCCTGGGCCAGAGTGCTGCGCTGATCGGCTTATAACGGGGCTATACACTTCTAGAGCCAACCGGAGAAACTAAATCCCAATCGAATGTCGGTTTTCAGGTGTCCACAGTAATCAGTCTAGTGAGAGATCGTTAGCTGGTTGTATTCGTTCACTCCTTGGGAAATAGGGCTTCGATAGCCGCCCACTCTACGATCAGTCAAGACTCTTATTGCCCGAAGGTGACTGCTGTAGGGCCGATAGCGCCTTGCTTTTGGGTGTCCCTCTCAAGGGAATCCCGATAGACAGGGGTGCCAGTAGAGGGGGAATCCCGAAAGTGTTTCGGGTGTCCTGCATAAGGGTAATCCCTTTCGTTCGGGTGTCTTAAGAAGGGGGAATCCCAAAAGTCGTGGGACTCGGGATGTCAGTTAAGGGAAGGCCGTACGCTCGTTAAAGAGTTTCAGTGGTCATCTATGATAAAACTCAAAGAGAGAAATTGGTGCAAAAACTGGCCTGACTCGAGATTTCCTCAATATCGACTCAAAGATATTTCTAGGAAGTATTAACTATTGGATATAGGGCTTTTTCCTGCTGTACTGTAATGAATCTATTTCTTCCTTTTTCCTCGGTACGTTGCGGAAGTAGTGTTCGGAGTGAAGGAGTTCCGCCTTGGAACGAAAGGATATTGATTGAAGCAGAAAGGATATGATCATTCGTCTTTTATCTGTGAAATTCTATCCCTATCCTGAGCTATACACCCTCATCAGAGATCTTGAAAAGCGAAAGAAAAAGACAAAGTCTTCCTTGTCGATCTCATCTTTTCGAAAGCAAGTGACCACTTCCAGGAATGAATGTACTCAACTAGCAAATCCCGAGAAGTAACCTTTTAATGTTTTTGAACGAGACTAATTAGATTATTCAAAGACGTCGAAAGGATGAGTGGAATAATCAAACTAGTAGTTCGCGGAAATCCTCCATCTGGTAGCGTTTTTAGCATACCTTTTAGTGCCGTAGTTTAATAGAACAACTATGTGTCAAGTTTGAAAAACAATGAATATATGCGATTTGAATTTGAGTCATCGGATTTACGGTATGGCACAACCCGACTGGGAATCTATATGAAAATCTCTGAATATAAAAAAAAGCTCCGCCCTCCTTGATCACAATTTCATCCAGGAGTACTTGACTCGGTGGAGTTTTGTAGAAATAAAGGATGAATCCATGACCAAAGTGATAGCTCCACAAGTCGAGAATGCACCATTCTGAAAAGAATGAAATATAGTCAGGAGGTATATTAGAAGTTGGTTTGATCCCTAGGAATCAGAGTTGCCTTAGCCATAATTGGCAAATATGTAACAATAAGTGAATTAACCATTTAAGAGGTTCCTATGACCTACTTCTTTGAGTAGAAGACTGGGATAGTTCCCTCCCTTACTGCAGAAGATGCTATCCTCACAATTAGCAGCAAGACCAGCACAATCATCTTGGTCTTGGTACAGCGAGTTCCCCCCTACCCACTATTTGGAAAAAAGCTTGCCATAGCAGCTCAAACCCCCGATCGTCAAATGGGAATTCGTTCTAGCCCTAGCCCCCAATTCCGAACAAAAGCTTTGAGTGGACCGAGGATAGAAGGAGGGCTAAGCTCAACTCAAAGATGCCATTCGGCGGATTCCCCTATTGATTAACGTCCTGAACCACCAGGAGCTATTCTTTCGAAAGGAGCTTCTTCGTACACAACAGTTTCAGATTTGTTCCGAATCAGAGATCAAGGGGCGTAGCGGTCTCCCACGGGGCGGTAACTACCTCCAAAACGAGGTAAGAAAGAAGCAGTTTTTCATTCAACTAGAGGGGGCTTACCTAGAGTGATTCCGGCCCAGCATCGCCGGTTCCTTCGTATGGAAGGTGATCGCGGTGATAGACTGGTGAGATTCTATCTCTCGGTCTTCTCGTTGGGGAGCTGGCGGTTGTTGCCAAGCGCAATTACTATCAATATGCTTCTTTTGTTGAATCCTTATCAAAAGGATCAAGTGAAACAAGCGAAAGCGAGGCACCTACTCCGAAGAGAACAGGACTGTTTCCTCCATAATATCTTCTTTTCCGACCTCATTTTGAGGATCAAGTACCCGAGCCTAACCAAATCGCCGGTCGAGTCCTCTCTTTTGGCACTGGAAATATAGGCCAACTCTTTCGCTTCGCTATAAGAAGCAGGATACCCATATTACACTTCATAACTCTTGAAAGAAGGAAAAAGCGATCAGACTTTTTTCGGAAGTTGTTGATAGGCTACTTCATGGACTGTATTCATGACTATTGAGGCCCAGTGGTGAATGTGTGAGCATACTTCTTTTTTGGAATCCTTCTCTTGTTTTGAAAACAGCAGAACCAATGACCTTGATGAAAGAACTTGCTGGATATAATACTCTCAATAGCGAAGATGATGAAACGAATAAACACACCTATTTGCCGAACTTGATGATCCGAATCCTCCTATTTCTTGGAATCAAAAGTAAGCTGCTGCCAGTACTCGAACTGTCTTCATTCCATGCCGCTTGTAGGAGATTGACCGGTGATACTTGCTGGACCAGTTGTTACTTTCTGATGGCTCCTTTATTATACGAATTGTGGTCTTTTGATTGAGTTCTTTCTGCGCAGATGAGAGGCTTCCTTCCCTGTACTCCATTCCTCGGCTAGCTCTCGTTCAAACGAGGGGAGAAGGGGGGTCAGGCTAGCTGAATCGAGAGAAGTAGCTTCTTGACTAAGTCGACCATAGGTCGTTCGAGGGCAGAGCTCATTCGTGGAAAGAGAGAAGATGAAAGAAAGGCCAGAGCCAAGGTTATGAAATAAAAGACTTCCAGTTTGACCTTAATAAGTAAAGTCACTCGCTTGTTCAAGAAAGTCAGTCTAGTTATAGGTAATGCATGAAAGGGATTCTATTCTAGGTGCTCACATTCATGGATTGATGTTGAAACTCACTGGTTCTATGCTCATTTGGTAGAAGATTTGGGTAAGGCCTGGAGATCCTCTTGAGAATGAGGGATAGGGAGGCCCCAGTTGAAGAGGAGTACGAGGTTGAGGCTAGTGTAAATGAGGGGGGGTAAGCCTTTCAAGTGAAAGAAAAGTAGGGCTTGAGAGTGACAGGTTCTAAGGCACCCAAGGACCAGAGAAAGATATCCGCGATTGATGACTCAACCCATCTGGTAGAACAAAGAGATAGCAAGACATATCCCAAGGCTAGAGCGAGAGAGCTGCCATTACCATAGAATGAGGGAGAGGAGCTAGTAAGGTAAGGAGAGGAAATTGACTTACTCGACAGGGATGGGATCTTACTTCACTTCAGTAGGGTGAGGTCCGAGTTCATTAGGTCTTTCCATTAGTCGTCTCGAGCGGAGTTGGACGAAACATTCTACTCAGATCGCTTTTTGACTCTCAAGCTTATAGCTTTCTGGTGGGTCGGGACAATAAGGTTCTACGTCCCTTAGCTTAGGTCCAAGGGCTTTCTCACTGGGTGGTATTCGAGACATTAGTCGTTTATCCCACAACTCCGACACCTTTTCCTCATCATAGGATGTCCCTTGCTAGTGGCTTTCTCCGTCTCCTGCTTACTCTCTGTCTGCCTGAGAAGGAAGTCTAGCCCCTATCTGTCTCTGACTTCGTTCTGCCAACACCACAGCCTAGCTCGTTTAGGTCCTTCCATTCCTACCTATAAGCTATGGCACAGAATGCCTTTCTCTCCACGCATGGTCACACCAAGGGAACCACGGTCAACCGAACAAGAGAGAAAGTCGAAGCCAGCTACTCAAGAGCCAAGGCAAAGCCAAAGTCAAGCAGTCACGCAGAATGATGATCGGAAGAGATGAACTAGCTAATGAAGCTCCTTCTTTCAAAGAAAGAGTATAGTTTCGGCATCTCAGAATAAGAAGGCCATTGTACTTATGCTTTTTCCAATGCTATGAAACAGCGGTTACGCCATTTACAGCTAATAGGATGGCACGCACTGGGGATCTGAAGTCGGAGATAGCTGGGTCATATATCTTTTCTGAAATGTAGTGGTCAGTCAATAAGTCAATAGAGTGAAGTAACTAGTATCCAAGACAGACTGACTTTGAGGTGGGAACGTAACCTACTTCTGGTCTACAGCGGTGCGATTCGCCAAGCTGGGGCAAACAAGAGGACCTAATCAAGGGCGGTCTAGTTGAAAGACGAGTGGCAATCGCCTTGTCCAGTAGTGAGCATATCTAGCATCAATAGCAGTAGCAGGATCGCGGAAGAGCTAAAGGCTCCAATTGTGCTTAGGTAACTCACTCATGGGCATAGGAATATGTCAGGTACGGGCTCAACAAACAAGCAAAAGAAAAGTGCTTTCCTAGTTCCCGAACACGCACGACGGGCTTCCGTGGCATACATAAGAGAATACTGTTTGGGAATCAGTGGCGGATGGAATCGAAGAGAGGTTTCGTCCAACGCATTCACATTCATAAGTTCCCCCGTTCGTTTGAAAGTCAGAATCCGATACATACATAGTGGAAAGCCAAGAACTGGTCAAGCGATTCCACTTTTTGGTGCCACGTAGGCATCTTTTTCACTCTGAGATGCTAGCCTTGCACCATGGTCATGTGCCCGATCCCATTCCAAGTAGAACGTATCACTTCAGCGGGACCGATGGAAGGAAGCGTGAGGCGGAAAGCGTTGGGAAGGGGTAAGGTAATAGGTGGGAATCAAATCCCCCATAGTGCCAGCTAGTAGAAGTGACTGTTGCAATTGTTTGATCAGCTCTTCCTGTTGCAGTTGTTGCCGATCGACTTGCTATTATTTCGACGAAGCCTATTGATTTAGAAAATGCTTGGCCTTCCACCTTGCTTTTCCTTCGCTTGCCTCTACTTGGAATGCGCCGTTTTGCTTGCGAATCGACTGCAGACTCCGGTGAGTGAGTATTCCTATTCCCGATCAGCATCTGCCAAAGCCTAAGTGAATGAAGAAAGCCTATCGACTCCAGCATAGACTTTGGTCATTACCCCTCTTCATTCCTCTTATCTTGCCTGCCTTGCTTCAACTACTTCTTCAGCTAGGACTACTCATTCTCCAGCAAGAGAACCTCAAGCCTATGCTCCGCCCTTGTTCATGCTTTGCCGCCCTATTAGCTCCTTCAGTCTGCTTTCTTCAAACTAATTACCTACCGACATAAGCATATGCCTTAGTATATGAGAGTCCTTATTCTGAAAACAAAGACTCCAACTAAGGTATGAGCTTCAGAATAGGAGCCGACTCACCTCCTTTCAATCCTTCTTTTCTCCCGACCAAGGACGTCAGCATTGAAAAAGCCTGACTCCAATAATCAGCGTCTTCAGCTTGACCCATGAGCTTGTCTACACCTATTAGCTTGACACCCATGAGTGAGTTTACGTTGACCTACTGACGACCTACTCAATTGCTTTCTCTGATCCATCCGCATACTCTCAAGCATATGCCTATTCCCTTGCCCTTCCCTCATTTTGTCGAGGACCCCATCAATCAAACCCTCTAAATCCCCCCTATCCATGGTTTGGAGTTTTTTGACCAGTTCCAATCTCTGTTTGTTGAAGACTCTGGTTCAGATGGAGCTGAAACCCATGGTTCTTTTATCTAAACCCAAAACCTTAAACGAAGCGGATTTCACAGCTTACTACCAAGAACAAACACTCGACCTACTGTAAAAGAAGACTTTCCCATCTTATGGGAAACCAGCGTTTACTCCTAGCCGCCCTTTCCAACACAAACCCGTGAAACCTCATCAACCCATTCACCCTCATTCGAGTGGTCAAATCTCGTAACCCAACTCCCTGCCAGTAATCAGGACTTGTTTGATCGAGTTTGAAAGCAGAGTTTCCACATTTTGGATAATAATTTGTTTGGATGCTCTACTATAGAGAAGAGAACGAGATTGAATGCTTTGTCGGTATATGAGCGGGACTTTTTCCCCATTCTGATCTGTTTCCTTAGGGAAAAACCCGTTCTATTACTTTCTCGGTAGGTGAGTTCAGATTTTCTGCCATTGGTGGACTCTTTACTGAGGGAAATCGAGATGGAAGACTTTTGCCGGTAGGTGAGTTAGAATTCTCGGAGATTCGGGGACCGCTTACCGAGGGAAAATGCCATTCACTACTTGTCTCGGTATATGAGCATCACTTTGGTCAAATTGAAACTGACCTTCCTTAGGGATCAGTTCATTCATTACTTTTGTCGGTAGGCGAGTATGATCTTTCTTCTCTTTCGGATAGATCTACGCTAGTTCAGATCCTTCCTTGATTTTACTAATCAGCTCAATTCCATTAAACATTCATGCCTATTAGCTAGCCCTATTGCTTACTACGAGAACTTACTTGACCGGGAGTCACAGTCATAGACTATTCTCAGTCCCATACCTCCACTTATATATATCTGATAATAGACATTTGATCACCACTTTGATTAGAGAGTGTGAACATGTAAGCGAAGGAAGTGAAGAGCTGTAAGTTAAGGTTGCTGCTTCAAGTCCAATATGTCAGGAAGAATCGAAATGGGCTCAATATCTCCAATGAGCGAAGGAGCTCCTGGCTGGGAGGAAGGGCTACGAGCGGTACCAAAGGAGTGGAGAGAGGAGTCCCTGGGAGGAGGGGCTACGAAGGAAGAGACCCGAGCAGCTGACTGTCCCTGGTATGGGGCAGTGAGCGATATGCGAGGCAACGTGTGAGATCGTTAGCGATCAATAAAGATCTGACTCTTCTTTCTAATCTCCTTTGACTTGTAAGAGTAAGTCTTTGATCTGTCGATTATGTTATGGCCGGAGTCCGACTCACGGCGACCTGGTCGAATTGGGAGAAGCCATAGGTATTATTGCGGGCCAATCCATTGGAGAGCCGGGCATTCCACTAACATTCAGAACCTTTCATACCGGTGGAGTATTCAAAGGAGGTACTGCCGAACATGTACGAGCCCCCTGTAATGGAAAAAAGAAAATTTCATGGTTCATCCCACACGTACGATTCGTTCACAACTCTCTTGGTCCCCTTCCCCTTCGTACTGAAGTGACCGGACTTGTAGCTCTTGTCAGCCTTCAAACTAGTAGCTTCGGATCCACTTGCCTAGTTCCATCTGCCTTTCCAAGTTGCTTTCCGTAGTCTTTCTGACTGAGAAAGAAAAAGAAAATGACTTGTTTACGCTAGTTTGGTGGAAATCGACGTCAAAGGCATTGAGAGGATTAGAATGACTTGCACTCTCGCTCGCCGGTTGTCTTCATTCCGCCCCTTGGGGCACGCAAAGGAAAGAAAACCAAAAATGAGTATTCCAAAAAGCACCATCTTTCTACCCGTGGTCATTATAGCGATTCCTTCTGATCCTAAAAAACGTCCTCAAAATGCTGCTGCTACGAGAAAATGCGAATAATACAATGAAGAAATCAGGATTTTCATTCACTATTTGACTTGAAATGTGCTTTTCGCTTGCCTTCATAGGCTGCTGGGCTGTGCACTTCAGCCCATCACATCAAGGTGACAGGATTCGAACCTATGGCCCTCTGTACCCAAAACAGATGCGCTGACCAGACTGCGCTACACCTCGTCTCAACCTCCGAAGCATATAGATCTACCCGAGAAGACTCGAAGCGAACTCGCTTATCCTTTTTGTTTGGCACAAGGACGCGAGAACCAATCCGAGGGTGAAACCGCTTTTTTGATCCAATCTGCCCCCAGAAAGAGAGGGCGAGGCCAAAAAGCCGTATAGTGCAGGAGCGCTCACATTTTTGTGCTTCCTCTTTGACTTGCTTTCATTTGAAAATCTGGCTCACTTCCGTGCCGGAGGAAATGGGATTCGAACCCATGATACAATCTTCTTGTATGTTGATTTAGCAAACCAATGCCTTAAGCCACTCAGCCATACCTCCTTTGGTGTCCCTTGAAAGACCATGGGATGGATCAAAAACCTTTCTATATGAGAATATGCAGTACCAAAGAAATACAAGAGGCTTTGCTCTCAAAAGAGAGGACGCCTTCACGTATCAAGAAAGGCAGTATACGTCTTTTGGGAGAGGAACAAAAGAGAGCTGCCAAGCTGGGTGCTAATAAGTCAGATAGGAAGCAATAACTCAAAGCGCCAGAAATTGATCTAGACTATATAAGCAAAAGAGCGGCGCAATGAGGAAGAGAGAAAGGAGCATAGTAGATGCCCGGTGAACCCCACCCTCTTGCATAATCCCGTGTCAGATGTCAGTCAGCGATCCTTCCCTAAGATGAAAGTGGTCGTCCTTATCCAGCCGAGTAATTTGATTATAGAGCCAAATTCAAGCGCCCTTTACTTACATACCAGCATTATTCAAACAAAAGAGTAGAAGCGAAAGAAAGACAAAAAGAAGAATTTCCAGTATTGATAAGAAAAGGACTCCACTCAGCGTTGAAAGAGCGCCCGCCCAGTATAGTATTATATAAAATGAGAAATGGAGTCAGTAATCTTGTAAGGACCTTAGTGAACTTCTATAATAGGTTGTTTTGCAGGTCTTTCATAGCATCTGGGTCACCCTGATCTTCATCACTACATGCAGAATTGGTTTGGCATGGTGCATCGGGCCCAGAACCAACGGAAGGCAGGTTATGGAATAAAAGAGTTTCAGTTTGATGACGTAGTTCATTTCATATAATTCACTCTTTGGAGTGCTTTCCTTCTTGTGCTTCGTTGAGCAATTCCCCAAAGACTTGACCTGGCGCTTCGAGACTTATACCTAATCGTACTATTCAGTCATAACTTCCCTAACAAAACCAAGACTTCTCAAGAAAATGTCTGATTCTTTCTTGGGGTCTTCTGATACATGGCCCCCGGGGCGGCGCTTTTGAAGATAAGGTTTTTAAAAATGGACATTACTTTGATTGAAAGGCAGACTAGTGGAATTTATGGGGGAAGTTTCAAAAACCACCTGAGAAACATGATCGTCAGGGCAAAATTGTCTCTGGAAGTCTATTGTTAGAAAGCTCTTTTCCTGGCGCATTCGCATTGTTGCCAGGTTGAGTCAACTCTGTCGTCGAGTGAACGGCTGGAAAAACAGCTCTTGGAAGCTCGTCTCGTCATTGAATTCTTCGGGAAGAAATCTCTCCAGAGAAGGAAGATGCTTCATTACTTGATAGTTCGCTTCTCATATATAAATAAGGAAAGATTGAGATTTCAAATCCACAGCACAGGACAGACCTCAATTGGTGGGTGAAGCGGAGGAGCGAGTTCAGTATACGTCACTTTCAGGGCAGATCCTTGTTGCTTAGTTAACCCAACCCATGTCATTTTAGTGCATTCCTGATTCCGGGGCTTTCCATCCACTTCTATAGGTCTCTCAGGCCCATCAGCAATCTCCCCGGCCGGCCCGTGGGTCTAGTGTCAATTGGTCCTTTACGCCAGTGAAAGTGATCACAAGCATAACTCTTGGGCAGGTCGACGCTACTCCCAGACAGACTCCCAATCATCCAATTCCGGGATGATGTTTGGACTGATCAAAAAGACATTCAGACTTCTATTATCATATATAAGTTCTAGGAATGATTCAATATTCCTATTGAGTTGGTCAAGTTAGAGTCTCGAGATTTCTTCCGCCCGCTGAAAGAGGCCGAAAAAGGGCTAATGCTGCGTCCGGGTCATTTCCAAAATCTAACATGTGATCAGTCACCTCAAAATCTGAGTTTTCTCTCTCCTTTCTCTCGTCAGATCGTCAATCTCGTCGTAACAACTCTACGAGTGATTAGCTTTCGTAACAACTCTTCAGGTTCGTAACTCACACCTAGTATATCAACCTTCTCGCAAATACCAAAAAAGGAGGGGAGTCGTGTCAGGAGGGTCGGGCCTTCATCCATAGTTTTTTGGAGTTATTTCCGATTTCCTGATAAAAACTGTCTTCCTGGCGCATCAATTTGGAACTAATAATGGGGTCTAGAAATTGGAGAACGTCGAAAGAAAGCAAGCCAGCATGAACTTTGACAACGTAGGATACCGAACAAATGAAAATTCCATTTTCTTCACATTTTCTATCCTTACAAATCAATAATGAAAAAAACAAGATGCGAGGGCAAAGCCTGATGATTCCGTAAAGGCAGGCCGGAGACTGAGTTAGGCTCACCTGGCCTAGGAGGTTGCTCCGTGAAACTTTGCCCACCAAAGGCTTTCTTTGGTCGAGACTAACGTAGTGGAGTCTTTCTCTTTGTCTATCTTTTTAGTAGACGACCTTCCCTCTAGATCAAGTATGAGTGAAGAGAGGCGACCTACCTCTAATAATCAAAAGGAAGAGGTTTCTTCATAAAGATTTCACTTTCTTCCAATTCAATATCTTGTAGATAGGAAGTACCAATCCCAAGTAAGGAGTGAAAGCAGGTATGAAATGAAGGTGGAAGAAGGGAAGGCTCATTGGTGCATTGATTTCAACGAGGAGCAATCAATTTCATTGGAATCTTCCTTCTCATCAAAGGGGGATCAATCAAGACGTACGTTCCGACTCAAAGGAAAAGAGGGATGCTGGTCTAACTCTAGCTTCACCTGGGCGATTGGAGGGAGAAGGTCAGGTGGACTGACAATCGTAGGGAAGAGCAGGACTTCCGGGACCAACGTTTGGCAGTAGCTTGCTTTTCTGAGACGTCGAGAGTGGAGTGACGAATACCAAATGAGGCTAGGGCGGAACAGGCCTTACTGACTTGACTGACTTCCAAAGAGAAAGAAGGAAGTAAGCGCTTATCGGGAAGTGAGCTGGGTTCGGAACTAGCGTAGGCTACTTACGGAATAAAGAAGCAGGTCAGTTCGCTAGTTCAGGAACGGGGGGTTAGGAAAGGGAAGGTACGCCACTTCAGGAAGGGCATTTACCTCTTACAGTCACCCAGCCCAACGACTTTGGTGTATTACCGGAGATGTGGGGTCGCATCCGAGGTATACCCACAAAAACCGGTGACTGGATAATATCCCCTGTTCAAAACCGTAAGGACTGGTACGCTACTTAAGGTATGGATAAGAACACGGAGGTACGGAACTTCTGCTATGGGCCCGGAGGTACGGAACTTCACTAGCTCACTTACCCGCTTCCTTCACACTATCCTCGAGTCAGTATCGTAGTCAACCGATCTTGTATTCAATCGAAAGACCCATGCGGGAGCTAGGAAAGAGATTGAGATCTAATGCGATCATTCCTTTTTTTGATACTGGCCTGGCCGTTGTAAAGCAGGCGATTTCGGATTATGCTTTTGAGAGTGAGATCCGATGCGAATAAGCTATTTGAATGAATAGAAAGACCTTCGCTTCGATACCTTATCTTTGGCCCAACCAAACACTACTATACTAGTTTCAACTCCAACAGGTAATGGAAGAGTAGATCAGTGAGGAAAGTCAACCGCTACCGCGCCTCTCTTTGCTTCACTTACTTCTGAGCCAGAATCAAAGACCTATTCGCAGGCTAGGCTTTATAATGAATTCAAAACCAATATATATAGTAGGGTTCGAAACTTTGACTTTGTAACAAGTACCGACTCGCCCCAGCTACAACCTTCGTACCCCTGGGATTGGACTGATCATCCGGCTAGGAGATAAATATAATGTAATCAGCAGATATTAGAATGATGGCTTTTTTTTTTCATTTTGACGATTGGTAGATGGGGTTACCTCAGCCTTCTCAGCTTCAGTAGTTAGTTAGGCGACGCTTCCTTTTGTCCACAAGCAAGTTGTTATCTTAGTGGAAGGAAGCGCAAAGCTAGCTCGACTGAAAGGAGAGGAAGCGAACATCGGGAAGGGGGCGCATTGGCTTGCCCGACTAGAGATACACCAGCTACTTCTGGGAGCCTTGCCGGATTGGGCCAAGTGGGTCCATATTGTGCCGTTCTCTCTGATCAGACTCAGGCAGGTATGTGACCTCCCACCATGTCCTTTCCTCCAATACGCGGCTTTTGAGTCCCAGGGTTTCGTCTTCACTTGTCTAGAGGCGAAATTATGCGAGATGACGAAGTTCATTCTCTTGACTTTGTACCGAGCTTCCGGCTTCGACAGATTGAAATTTATTCAACTTGGTGGGTCACCAGATACTATGACGTAACGCAGCCTTTCCTGTCAATTGAATTGGCTCGGACAATGGTCTTCTAGACAGGCTTCGATTTGTGTTCGCCCCTTATCCCTGTTTGAAGAACCTACAACCCACGGGTGCATTTTCGCTGGTATTCTACTAGCGATTCCTTGTGATACAGGTGGAGTTACGCCCGCATCTTAGCGTCCCGGACTCGTCTGGACGTCTTTGCTACTATTTGAGTTGAGGCTCCCGTAGCGCCTATTACTGCTTTTGGCTCGTGGCTTTCCAGGAATCGCGTTAGCCCATCCTTCCGTGATGTGCTGTTAACCCTGAGCTCGGTCAGGTGCACTTGATCGCAGAGGATCCTTTTGGCTCCGAAGTTACTAGTGGCCGGGCCTTATCCTCTTCCTTGAGGACCATATCCCTTTGTAGATGCGACCATTAGCGTTTGCATCCCAAAACTCACTTCGGAGAGAATATTTGGCGCTGTGGGCACGGGTTGAAGGGGCAAGGCATGTTCTCGCGTACTCGAACCCCCATGTATGCACGCTTTGCTTGTATCCTTTGCATCAAGACGAATGCCCACAGAAAGAAACTACTTCAACTAACGCAGTCCCTAGAGCCGCCCTGGAATGAGGTCGCAACGTCCTTTCCAGTAGTCGGGTTAGGAGCTCATCCATTGGAAGAACACCCGGGAATCCCACTAAGCGGATTGGAGTTTCCCACTCTTACAGTGTCTATCAACGAACATCCAAGACTAGGCTCTTGAGTCGTCCATCCTTGTTACGGGCGTTATGCTCATGCTGGGGGGATTCCAAAAAAGGAGAAATTAAGCATACCGGAGTCCATATTCAGCCTATCTCTCCGTTGATGATTCACTCAGAGAGCACGTCAAGACTACCATCCCGAGAAGTTCCAGTTCCAGGCTACATCCAATGAACGGCCAAGGTCGGTTGCCATCCCACCCTCAGCTATATAACAATTTCAAACCTTTTTATAGACCCATCTCTGGTCACACACCAGTGCTGACTTATACACTCGAACAAAGTGGCGAATTTTGTTCTATCTACGATGATATGTGAACGCTGAGAATCTGTGGGGACCACTTACTGCGAGGCGGGGAAAGTCAAAGATCCCTCCATACAAGCTCTTCAACCCTCTGACATTGATGGTCTCACGGTGCGAGAGATTTCCGGATTGCGAATCCTTTGTGACCTCTCGGTAACGCTGCGACAGCCAAGCCTTCTACTAGTCCAGACCTCCTCCCCATCACCTAAGCACGTGTAGATGTTCAACCGGCTCACCACTGAAACGGTTAATTAGGCCGATTCATGCGACGAGGTAGTTCCCATCCAAACGGAGTATTTACTTATTCACTCCTGACTTTGGCTTGTGATTTAACCGGACATCGGCCACCCTCCTGTCTATTCGAAGGAACCTGTACTCTTCCAAGTCAAGCTGGTTGTCCACTTGGTTTTCGACTAGCCCAGGCTAGGCACGTTTACACTCCATACATTATTTTATGGTCCCCTTCGGTGCTGTCTTCCTCTCTCCTTTACACATCTCCATTACCTCCCGCCTCTACCGCTGGAGGAAGGAAAGGATAGGATGGCATCAAGACTGCTAACTCATACTCAAGTGAAGGTTCTGAAAGAAGTGACCTAGTCAAGACATCTCTCAAGCAAGGTTCTGAAAGAAGCTTCTCAAGTTAGTAAAGGAAAGAAAGCAGAATAGGGACCTTTCGCCCTTACCCAGTGAGTCTTTCTTGCTCGGAACATGAGATTAGTAGTTAGCTGGGAAGAAAGAAAAGAGGCGACCTGAATCAAAAGGTCGTTCAAGAAGCTCCACCAATCCTTTCCACATTAGAGAAGGACTTCCTGGCTGGGTTCGTTCATTCCCAAAAGAGAGAACTAATAGAAAGAAAGATCTCTAGCTTGGACCTAAGGGACTACTAATGTCCCCGGTATATAGGTAAGGACTTCTTGTCTTGCTTAAGGAGTTCTTGCTTTGAGAAGTCAGATAGATGCGCCGACCTACTTGGCTTCTTCCTCATGACTTGGCAACGAAAGTGATTTCCTCCATGGACTCGTTGAACGATGTAATCAATTGACTTCTCTTTCTATATACGCAAATATGAGGCTTGGCACTAATAGACTATCTGCTTTTAAGGAAGCTACGTCCCTGTTTGAAGCTACGTCTCTGGCACCGGCACTCAGAGCAAGGGAATGATTTTCTGCTTTCTTCCCTAGGCTACGGAGAGAAACTGCAGTGACCGCCCTTTCGATTAGAAGGAAGATTCCATCCAATTCAATTGATTAAGTGGGATTTTATAGGAAGCAAACCTTCGTTATGACTAGGACTTTCGAGTTACGTTTGGTTTGCTACGACTACTCCTGATGTTCCGAGTACAAGGCGACTCATCAGTCTTTATGTGGATAGAACTGCCCAGCCCAGGATCCCTTTATTTCTCCTCAACAAAGAAGACCGGTGCCAACTCCCAGTTCTTTCTTAGGTCAAAGGATAACTAAACTAGGGAAAGTGAATAGGCATAGGTAGTGCATTCGGTATTCTTGTTATGGCAAAGTGGAACTCTACTCTACTTTTTGTTAGAATATTTGTTTCTGTCTTGTCTTGTCTGTGAATAGCCTACGGAATAGGGATTTGCTTCTTGTTGAAGTCAATAAATTGGTAAGGCAGGTCACCTACTAGTCAAGATTCTCTCTTTTCATTACCGTCTATCTTGGATTTGGTCTTTCAACTCTACAGTTCAGTCTTTGTCTTGTCTAAAGTATACCTTCACTCCACTTTTCTTTATCATCTGTCTGTTCTTGAAGCAAGGTATTAATGAAATAGGGCATTGGCATTGGTAGGGAATTACCTGGGTCTAATGAATTTATGGCAAATCATAGGTTTTGTAAAGCAGAAAGGGTAAGGAAAGGCCAATATTAACAAATGCCTAGGAAGGAATTACTAATCAATTTGTTAAAGGAAATTAAGTTTCAGAATAGGCGTCTTGGTCATTTTAGCTATTTGAAACCAAAGTCAGAGATTTGAGTAACCAACAATTAACAATTTAGGTCGGGCTCCCTTTAATACCAAAAGAAAGAAATCAAGCCTAATTCATGAATGGCATTATCTACCCCTCAAGAAAATATGGAAATTGCTTCTTACTTAATAAAGTCGAAATCTTCCTTCCCATGTAGCTTGCTTCCTCAGGTGTCAGATTGGACCATTGAAGCCAAATCTTTGGAACTGGCTCATTATTTCTCTTCACCATTCTCCTCTCCAACACAGCTACAGGAGCCACCCTTCGTCGCTCGTTCTTCTCCCTCTGTAATTGGGCGCAACCTGAGACTCAACTGCAGCCTGAAACTGGCCTTATAACTCTCCGATCCTTTCCTTATGTTCTGTCTGAGTCTGACGCAGTTCATCCACTAAACCCTGCAAATGGTCCCCATCCCTTTCCAACTTATTCTGGTGGGCCTCCATCCCTTTCACAGTCTCCATTAACTCCAGGTTCTTTTTGATAGCCCGGCTCACTTCCCCAACGAGTGGGGAATCAAGTTCAAGAAGAGTCAAATAAGATCAGTCTATTGCTACTGTAGAAAGAGTGATTGGCTTTCTTTGAGTAGCAACTTACTTTCTGTGAGTAGCAACGAGTAGGTTCTATACTAATAAAGAGCGGAACATGGACACCGAACAACCTGGTGACGAGGGTCAAACCACAAGAAAGACTATGAAAGGATCAAACCTCACTATCGTAGATAATATGACAAGCTCTCATTCTCGAGAAAAGTTTTCAAGTCAAGTACGGCTTGTGACGAGTATGCATCTGGATAGGTTGTTTGAGCTAGCTAGGCATTTGCTTGTGATTAGGTTGATTTGTATGCATAGTCAAGGTAGCTTGGGCTAGACATTTAGACGGTTGTAGGTTTGTTAGCTAGGTAGCTTGGAATAGGAAAAGCAAAGGTCTCACTTCAATAGGAAAGTGAGGGTACGGTGATAGCTGAAAAGACGAAATGGTTTGCTTGCTTCTTGGCAAAACAAGGAAGTTTCCTAAATAAGAAGCTGAAGATAAGGATGGCCTACCTGTCTTGAAGTTCTCTCAATACGAGTTCTGATCTGCGAGAAGGCTGGGTGTGAGCCAGAGTGTAGGCAGAGCCAGCGGAGGGCAAGTGGACAGATCTCCCGCTCGAGATCTGAAGCTGATCAACTTTTGCGCTTGACATAGTTTGAAATGATGAACTTCCTGTTTGCGTCAGTATCTCGTCTTTGAACCTGATTGAAGAAGGAACTTCCCTGCCTTTCACTACTTGCAAATCTTCTCGGTATAAAAGAAGAGGGCTCATCGCTCTACTAGCTCGCTGCTCCAGATAAAAAAGAAAAAGAAATAAGGAGAAGAATGAATGTCACGTACGGCGCTGCGCACTAGCCATTGTACGACGCAAAAAAGAGCTCGTTCTCTATCGTGATGCGAAAGCAACCAATTCATTAAATAGGGAATGTGCCCCTTGTTCAAGCAATGTTCTTTGTTGGGAAAGGGAAGCAAGAATGACTGGTATGGACAAATAAGTTGGTTTTTTCGCATTATGGATGGAAACTCTTGTGTAGATTCAATGGCGTAGCTTCTTTCTTCTTCCTTTGCATCTCCTTCCTTCTTCTCATTTAGATTGGGAAAAGCAGCTCACTTGTGAAAAGCACTTCTTATTCCTGTTGGTCAAACTCTATTGACTAGGCTTGTTGGTAAAGCTTCTCTGGCTTCTGCACCGGTACCTGCTTCCTGCTTGAACAGCCTATTTCAAGGGAGGCTTGGATGTCTGAATCAGTCTTTCCTCTCTGTCGAAAAGTCCAATTTCCTTGAGGAGTAGAGAATTCACCAGCCTGTAAGTAAACCAACCATTACATAGATAGCCTGTCTTCCCACATATGGCTACGCCCTTTGATTGGCATACTTCTTTCTTGACTTCGCCGCATCTCCCGTTGCGTAGAAGGGACCTTTTCCTTTTCTTCGAATCAATCACATGTTTCAGCACCTCAAGCAGGTAGAGAGGGAACGGAAAGCCAGCTCTGGTTAGACTGGGATCGCTGAACTTATGCACTGAAAAATGTCGTATATCAGGCCAGCCTTTTTCTATGGACACCTCTGAGCTGAGTCTAATTGGTTGAGGCTGCCTGAGAATTGCTTTCAATACTGACCTTGGTCTTGGTGCCTTCGGTCGAGTCCTTCCAATCTCAAGTAGCTTCCTGTGTGATTTTCATTCTGTCAAATACTGATTGGGGAAATCGTATCAGAAGTTCAATACTCGAGTTACGGTTTTGGTATCGAAGTTATGATTCCCCTATCGACAAAAGTCCTACTTTTTCTTCACTCGACTAATGAATGACCTTCAGTTAGGGCATGGCATTGACAGTGGCACGAGGAGCAGGAGTGAAGCACCAAGAAGTCAAGGAGGCTTTCTGACTTTCGAAAAGAGAGGCTTTCTTCCGCTAATTGACCGGCTTCCCGGCGCTTCTGCTAATTGACTTGACCGGCTACTCTATTGTTTTATTATATAATAGAATGATTCTTCAACGCGCCACAACAGCTCTTGACACAATGCCTGCCTGTGGAATATTTCGTCAATAATATACCCGCATTGAATCAGTGCTACTTCTCCTTTTTGTGCTCGAAACATGCCGGAGTTTCTCGCTGGGTGGAGGAATTGGTCAACTCATCAGGCTCATGACCTGAAGACTACAGGTTCGAATCCTGTCCCCGCACAAGAAGATGCTGCTTTGATCCATCGACCAAGTGGCTGGCCCTTCTCAGCCACAACCCCTTTACGTGGACTCCAGTAGCCCCTCTCCAGTCACACTTCCTGAGTCCCCTCCTGAATTGTCTGACCACGACATCAGGGAGGTTTTCCAGATTCTCGATGGAAGCCCCAATCCGCCCGCCATGGGTGAGTCGCCTTACCCAACAGGAGGCCCTTCTTCGGTGGCCCTGTCTCCTGCTGCACAAGCTCCGGCCAATCAGAATGTACCCGCCCCCAGTTACTCATATATGGAGCAAAGGCTCTATGCATACCTTGCTCGGTCAAAATGCTCCTTCCGAGAAGTTCTTTCATGCCAAAGTAATGGAGCTGAAACTTGCAGATCAAGATCATAAAAGGATCTCAAAATGCTGCAATTAATGGAGCAGATTACCAAGCAAGGATATTGGGGGGGATGTCACACCAAGATCCAGTTCTGCGGCAGCTGACCTATGGGTGCTAGAGCTGGATTGATGGATGGGGCAAAGAAAGTGGGGGTCGGGGCTCTTTCGGTGATCAAAGAGCAGAAAATCAATGGTGGGTTGAGTGGGGGTGGCTTATTCATTCTTTCATGAAGTTCGTCAAAGGAAAGACTAACTGAACTCCGCTCCGCTTAATTCTTCAGTAAAGGCGCAGTAGGAGATGCATTTTTATGGTGGGGAGTTAGTTATCAAAGCTCAAGCTCTAGGTTCATAATATCTTTCTGATGTCTTTCTGCCTTTCTTTCCCATGACGACGCAAAACGGGCAAATCAAGAATTTCACTTCGAATTCCGGACCTCAACATCCTGCTGCTCATGGTGTTTTACGATCAGTATTGGAAATGAACGGAGAAGTGGTGGAACGTGCGGAACCCCATATTGGATTACTCCAGTGCGGCACGAAGCCGCTGACGCTGAGTAGGCTCCTATGTTTCGAGCTATGCCCTGCTCGGTCCCCCGATCGTGGGAGGTTCCGTAGCGCGTCATGAGCACCGGGCAAAGGGGGTTGAGCAACTCAAGCGAACCGCCCCCCCTTCCTTTGGATAGGGATAGAGGGGAGAAGGTTGTGAAGGTGGCCTCGTTATCCACACATCTGGCCGGATGAATGGAGTACCGACCTTCTATGGGAGAAACATTAGTCGTTGATCCCTCTTCTGGTGCTCGAGACTAAAGACGTCTCTCGCTTGGTCTCAACGTTAGTAGTTGATCCCAGCGAGAAAGGTCTAATGTTTCGAGCCAGGAAGAGACGTATAATGGCGAGACCGAGCGAGAAACTACGGCACCTTTCTCGCATCTAAGCGAGTCACTACGTTAGTTCCGAGCACTTTTTTCGAGAGAAACTACTAACGTTTCTCTCCGGGTCTCAACATTAGGAGTGGAGGGTTAGGTCCAAGGGGAGGTTAACGTGTCACGTTAACCTCATCAAAGGGTTATCACGAGCGTTGGCGGGTCCTGGAGTGCCCGTCAAGGGCGCTAGCGCAGACCCCGGGGTGATCATCACCACCTGCACCTCACATCTCGGCACAGTGGAACGTGTAACCCGCCTGCTGTCCAAGTCAACCACTGTTCCTTTCATTAATAGCGCCTAAGATCACGTAGCAGCAAAGGACAAGCCACCCATAAAGACAGCCTGCGGGGAGGATGGCACTACTGGCAAAGACTGTCTGGCGAAAACGCCGCAGGCGCGAAGCGTGGTAGGCCTGCGCCGGGGGAGCATAGGGAGTAAAGTGAGCCCGGATGGTGTCAGAGCCAGGGGAGGCCGGGTCATTTGACGGAAATGGAAGGTCATTCATTCTTCTAAAAAGAGGGAGGGAGCGAGCCAATCAATGTCTCAATGAATAGATCGACTAAAAGGAAGAGTAGATAGACAGCGCTGCCCACACGCGAACGAGCTCCCGAGGTCGAGCAGTGGTCATTTGACTACAGGATTTGCGAATGAATGCTGAGCTGGGCCACCTCGAATGGCGTGAGCCGCATGCGGGGAGACCCGCACGTACGGTTTTCAGGGGGATCCGGCCGGTTTCCCACCCGACTAGAGGGACTGAGAAATTAATAGAGTACAAAACTTATCTTCAAGCTTTACCTTATTTTGATCGTTTAGAGGGCGATCGCGGAGTCACTGAATGAAGTCCCCCTTGACTTTCTTTCGGAGGTGCTGACCCGCAGCAAGGCAGATATGACTAAGTGACATATGGAATATGGCGACGACTACAGCATGTCGTAGAAGGAGATCAGAGGTGGAGCCAAGGACCCACTCAGACTCACGTATCTACAACTACATCCCCGAGCGGCAGTCAAACGGAGGCGTGAATGCAAGATGCCAGCGGAATGATCGGCCGGACAGAGGCTAGGGCTGCTTTTTTCCCACCGCGTCCTTCCTTGTGTGTCGGAGATATAAAGCGAGTGCACCGGAAAATAAGGGAACTGAGTCGATCTGTTCTATGGCGGCGAAGCATCCGAAGCATAACTGCACACTCACACGATCTTTGCCGAGATCTCGGAGCATTCGGTGGAACCGGTGAACTACACTTGCTGCTTGATAGATGTGTGGGACAGAGGGCTCGTGGTACCTGCTGCCCACCCTTCCTCCGCTTTTATAACCGTGTTCACGGAGAGTGGGCAGAGCCTTTGGGAAGGAGGTCCTCATACGGAGTCGCACACTTTAGCAGTGCGGGAGACTGGAGAATGGGTCGAGTCAACTGCCTTCGGGCCCATCAAAGAGTTTGATGGATTTGGTCTTTTTGATTGGAAAGGTTGGTATGTTCTCAAAAAAGGAAGGCAGAGGTCATTAGTTCTCAGAGGCGGCTCTGTCAGGAAGGAATGGTCAATCGTCAAGTCAAGGATGACTTCTTTGCGAGGTCGTTCAAGCACGCCAGTGATTCTCTGAGCCGGTCTTTCTTTCCAAGGCCTCGGGAAACTGGTCGAGATAGATGAAAGCACCTTTTTATCCTCTTCCTTACCGGGAAGGCGCACTTCGATTCTTCTGGAGGCCTTCACCTCCCGGATCCGGAAATCGAAGCCTTTTTGTTCTGATCCATTCATTTCTGCAAGCAGGTGGGATCCAGAGCTCAGCCCTCCTCTTCGAGGGCGGGTGGCCTCTACTTTGGTTCTTCCTTCGGTTTGGCTCCACGAAGGCGACACCGGCGGAGCCCCTTTCAGATTCTCAAGGTGGCGCCCAGCTTTCAAGACGATGATAATGAATAAGTTACTTTGCCAATAGAATGGAATAGCACGGCCCAGGTCGTCGGTCACTCCAGTGGGAGAGCCGTGTTATGGGTGACCTTCTTGCACGGTTCAGAGAGCACTTGTGTATGTGATGCAAGTGAACGTGTACGAAAAAGCTGTCGTCAAGTTTCGTTCTTCGTTCCGTCGTTGACCCTATCTATGTCTCTATGATGGCCCAAGAACACGCTTATTCTTTAGCCGTAGAGAAACTTTTGAATTGCGAGGTACCATTACGAGCTCAATATATACGAGTTTTATTCTGTGAAATAACTCGAATTTTAAATCATTTACTTGCTTTAACTACTCATGCTATGGATGTGGGAGCATTAACTCCCTTCCTTTGGGCTTTTGAGGAGCGAGAGAAATTGTTGGAATTCTATGAAAGAGTCTCGGGAGCCAGGATGCATGCCAGTTTCATACGACCAGGTGGAGTGGCACAAGATCTGCCTCTTGGCTTATGTCGAGATATTGATTCCTTCACACAACAATTTGCTTCTCGTATCGACGAATTAGAAGAGATGTTAACCGGCAACCGTATCTGGAAACAACGATTAGTGGATATTGGTACTGTCACTGCACAGCAAGCAAAGGATTGGGGATTCAGTGGTGTAATGTTAAGAGGTTCCGGGGTATGCTGGGATTTGCGAAGAGCAGCACCTTACGATGTTTATGACCAATTGGATTTTGACGTACCAGTAGGTACCAGAGGAGATTGCTATGATCGTTACTGTATCCGTATCGAAGAGATGCGACAAAGTGTTCGGATCATTGTGCAATGTCTTAATCAAATGCCTAGTGGCATGATCAAAGCCGATGATCGTAAGCTATGTCCTCCATCACGATCTCGAATGAAACTCTCCATGGAATCCTTAATTCACCATTTCGAACTTTATACAGAAGGTTTTTCTGTACCAGCTTCTTCTACCTATACCGCAGTTGAAGCACCTAAAGGAGAATTTGGTGTCTTTCTTGTCAGTAATGGGAGCAATCGTCCTTACCGTTGTAAAATCAGGGCACCTGGCTTTGCCCATTTACAAGGACTCGATTCTATGTCCAAACATCACATGCTAGCAGATGTAGTAACCATCATAGGTACTCAAGATATTGTCTTTGGAGAGGTAGATAGATAGGACTACGTCTTGCTCGATCAGGACACTAGTTTATTGCGAGCCAAAACAGCGGGACTATGCGCCGGGCTTTAGAGAGAGAGACCAAGTGGAATAAAGAACTCCCCTTCCTACAATGAAAGAACCCAGTACTGGTATAGAAAGTCGCCTATCTCTGTTGACAGAGCCCATCCTATAACTGATCACTTGCCTGTCTGACCTCTTCCTAGAGGATGAAGTCGCATTCCTTTCCAGATTAGACGCAGAACTACAGGAAGCTTTGGCTGGCTTATGAGGCTTTTCGAGAGGGCGGCGAGCTTGACGTGGGCGATGGTATACACAGTCCTGCAGTTCCCATACATTCAAATCAAAGACTGACAATGGAAATTAAGTCAGAAAGACCTTCGTTTCAATCAATCCTTTTCCTCTCTGAGATAAGGAACATCCGAGATAAGGCGGGATAAGCTTATGTCAAAGTCGTTTGACTATCAGTCTTGTCGACGTCTTTCTAATTCTCCACAATCATTTTCTTGGTCAAAAGAGAACTAGAAGATCATTTTGTGGTTTGATCTCTATTTGACTTTTGTGGAGTTTCATTCCGGAATAGAATGAATTCAAAGCCCGGTCTTCGATCGAAAACTGGATCTCGGATTTCCGATGAAGGCGTATGCTTGGCGAATTCGCATCTATGGTCGTGATCTCTTTCCTCTGAGCATCAAGATACTCCGCGCGGCTCGTCATGCTGTAGCATGGATGCCCGTCTGTCACTGTCGGTCTGTTGGTGTTAGCGATATTCGAGTCTCTATGGGGCTGGCTGATAGGAGCTGGGTACAGAAGATATTTTTCCACGGGTTTCGCCGCAGAATATACAAAGCTCGCCTGCCTTCGATTTCTTTTTTGATTTGCTCTGGTTCCTTCCTCCTCAAAGAAGGGGAAGATTGCGTCGCCATAATCAAAAAAGCCTGATCATAGCATAGACCACCCCGGAGAAGCCACGCTTTGCTGTTGATGGTCATATCGAGGTTCTAATAACTTCTGTTTGTTGGAAGGCTTTGTCCCAGGTCTTGTTCTCCTAACTCAGATTCCATATCATGGGTCTCGTCCAACCGGGCGGGTGAAACCATTCTTCTCCTTCTTTCCTACCCGAGTGCAAACTGCTTTCTGACTCTGTTAACGTATCATAATCCCGTCCATCCACCCGGTTTGAGGAATTCTGGTTTGATTCTCTCCAACCGTCAGAAAAGATCGTAAGCAACCGGTGATCGCCTCTATGATCACTTTTGGGCGGAGCTTTCTGGATCAACTAACTGACTTAGGGTAAAGAAGTCAGAGCTTGAACATCGCCCCAAAGTAGCATTGACGGTCTTCTATTTGATATTACTTAACGGCGGCGCATTTGAATAAAGCACTACTGGGCTAACTCTCGATGCTACTCCCTAGGAACAGATGATAAGAGATAACGGCGGGAATTGAACCGCTAGTACCGATTCCGTCAGTATAGTCAAAGTCTGATTGAGTGATGAAATCTCAATAGGGGAACCTCATAATCAGGAAGTGGCTCTTTGGACAATTTCGCTGCAGAGCCAACCATGGGGAATAGGTCACAGCACCGGAAGAGAAGTCAACAGGTAGTTTGAATAGGTCAAGTTGGCTTGTTAGGAATAGGTGAAGTATATCAGTCACAGATGGGTCAAAAAGTCTAGATGCACCGAAGTAGTCTAGTTGTTGGGAAGGGATAGCCGGACTTCCCAGTAGTCAACATTCTAGTAGTAGCCAAGGGATAACCGAGATAGAAAGAAGTCACCGATAGCCAAGCAAAACAAGTATGTTGACAAGAGGTATGCGTATTGAATAACAAGTCTAGGGTTTTTGTTGCTACTAGAAATATTGACACCGGTGAAAAGCTAATAGGTATAAACCTTTGTGAGTATGTATTGACGAGGTTGCTGGACAGGTAAGTCACAAGGTATGCCTTGAAAAGCAAAGAATAGACATGAACGATATGCACGGAATAGGAATAGTGGAGAAGAGAATAGGTTAAGTGCATGAAGGGGTAGCCAGTATAGCATGGTCTAGGGTTGTTAGGTCAAGAAGTCAGAGAGAGAGTTCCAAGAAAGCCTTGTTCAGAGTGGCTAGCCAAGAGTCAGACCAGTCCTATAATCTCGTATATCTATGTTAGTTGGTTTCCTTCGCATGTGAGACACAGCCAGCACACCGCCACTCCAGAACTTCCTGCCAGACAGAAGACGAGTAGAAGGTTCAATGAGTCAGATGTGGGAAAGATGCCTCCTCCACACAGCCAAGGCAAGGTTTGACTTTCTCGGTGAATTGCTTTTCAGTCGGAACTCACACCAACCATAAAGGAGAGGCTGGAACTCCCGTAAAGGACAAAGAGCAAGGGATGTGATTTCATAGTCTCCGGTTTGAAGCAAAGCATGGTGATGTTTTGGCTTCTATTTCACCTTCTATTCAACCTTTTCTGATCTGCTGATTAATAGGAACAGGAGGAAAGCTTCAGATGAGCTTCAGATGAGTGTTTCTTTTCGTCGACTTTTTCCTAGATCTAATTCGAGTTTCTTATTACGTAATGGACAAGCCATCAAATCAGAAGTTTTCAGCTTAGGGAAAGAGAAGTTCTTATTGGATACAGGAATAGGTAGCCCCAAAACGTGTCAGAAAGGTGAGCTTATATATCAGTGTCTTCCAAAAAAGCAACGACTCATCAATAAGGTGGGATACTTTCATGTCAAAGCTGGTGAATCACTGATCAAAACGCGCATTTCTGAGAGATTCTTCCTCGAGATATTGGCCGGTAATTCAAAGATCAAAGAGCGAACTGCCGCCAGCTTGAATGATTTGGATTACGCGGAGGGTTCACCCCTGATTCTTCCACGAAGATTCAGACAAAAACGAGCTTGGATAGAACTGCAGAATAAGTGGCGAACGAGAGACAAAGTCAAAGGCTTGATTCTGAGAAAGATCAAAGGTGGTTTTTCAGTAGGCATCGCAGGTTTCATTAGTTTTCTTCCATTCAACCTGAAGAGTAAGAGAAGGCTAGAGAGTCAGCGTTTCGTCATTACGACCATGAACCTCAAAAGGAGGGAAATCTGTCGTCTAATTGATTCGTGATTTATGAGACAAAAGGCTAAAAGAGAGTTGTTCTATTTATGGTCCCTTAATCCATTTTGGAAAAGATATCAACGAAGGTAGAATTGCTAGTTATCTATTCAGGAAAGTCCAGATCATCCAAAGAAATGACTTGCTCGCTCTGTCTATTCCACTACTATCTGCTATTGGTACTCTAGCAGGTGCAGGACTAGCTATATATCTAGAATGCCTTTCGGGCCTACCAACATTGACTGGCGGAGCCGATCTAACAAAGAGGACAAAAACGTCGACCGATTCTTCAATGGTCAATACTATGTAGATGACATTTCTAACCATGACATTCTTTATGGTGGTCTAGGACTAGGATATACTATCAGTCAAGTAGTAGATCGAGGCGAGGCATCTCTGAATCGCCAAATGGCTTTCAAGAGAAATACTCATAGGTAGATCAATACTGATTCCAGGAATGGGCAGGGCAGACACCAGAAGACCATTGTGACAGGACCTACTGCGAGAGTTTCCAGTCAAAGAAAGATAGGAAGCTTGTACACTAGCCAGCTACGTTGGACCGAGAAGTTAGAGCTGATTCCCCCTTTGCCTATCTTCCTGCTCTACCAGTTCACCCCACCTTCCAAGGCCCGGGACTAGCCTGAATGATGTCCTTTTGATCTTATTACTATCTTTTTGAAGCAGATAGTTCACAGTGCTTATTCTATATTCTACTTAGACTCTATCTATACATCTATCTATCTTCTTTTCCAATTTGTCAAAGTTGCGTTACAGTAAATGCTCCTCCCCCTCCGGACGGAGTTTTGGACTCAAAGATCTCTTATAGAGAGGGGATAGGCCTCTTTCTGTAAGACAGGCCTTGAATCTCACCTCCAATCTTCCTAATGTCAACCTTTTGTTGACTATTTCGGCATTCGTCAGATTTCGTTATTGCCTATTCCGCAAAGTGCCAGTCTCTTTCTTTCTGCGTTTTTCATCCTATTGTCGCCTCTCTTCCTAGGCTTTCACGTTTGCTAAAAAGGCCTACCGGATCAAGGTGCGGTAATGGACATAGGCTTCGTTCCCCCATTCGATATCGAGACCGTCAGGCAGACTCTCATTAGTTCCAATCAATAAGTAGTCAAGATGTAATGGGTAGCAGTGTATGCGAGACTGTTCGTCATGCTTCTGAGGTGTTAGAGTGAACTGGATCGCGTGAGGTCACATCGGCGGC